TAAATGTACTATTAAGCGAGTCATACATGATATATAAATATTATTTGTAATTGTAAAAGTATATAAAGAAACTATTATGGAATTTAGGCTATGTATTAAAGAGAATTATTTATTTATATAGAGATGAATATCTTATAATTATATAAACTCTAAGAGAAATCTAATATTAAACGAAGTGAATTGAAATATCTTAATAACTTTAGGAAAATAAATCAAAAGAGATTCTAAAAATAGCGTGAGTGAAAGTAGAGTAGCCTAAAAAGTAGAACGAAAAAAAAATTGTTTAAATAAAATGGGGAACCTTCCTCAAAGGCTAAATATAATACATAAGCGATAGTGAACTAATAAGTACCATGAGGGAAAAAAATGAAAATAGTAGTTTTATAAGCAGTTCCATAAAAAGAACATACCTTTTGCATAATGGGTCACCAAGTTAACATTAGATGCGAGCATACGCGTAGTTAAACCGAACGTTAAAATAACAAAGAAGTATCTAAGGTTAGACCCGAAGCACGGTGATTTTACCTTAGTCAGGATTATAAAAGTCCGAACGGGTGATTGTTGCAAAAATCTCCGAAGAACTGAGGTAGGTGTAGTGAAAGACAATACTGACTGTGATAGCTGGTTTTCTGCGAAACCTATAATAGTAGGCAATTTAAGTAAATATCTTAGCAGGTACATAATTTAATCTCAGACAAGATGTGTAAACGTTTTATTTTGTACAAATTGGGGAATCATGAAGATTTTATCAGGGAGTATGTAGATTCGGAATGGCAAAGATATCTCTTAAATTATCAGACATAGAATGATAAGGTTGTAAGTACAGCCTTTTTGTAGAAGGGGACCTTCTGCAATAAACCATCAAATTACGGGAACATCCTAAAGCAATCATAACCAAGTAAGAGTAGTAATACATCTTATGGCTCAGGTAATGATTTGAGGTAAGGTAAAATCATGATTGATAATAATGGGTTATCCGTAGCCAAGCACCCACTACTGCTAATTCAGTAAGGTGTGCAGTTCATCGACTAAATGTTGGTTGGCGTAAGCTTAAGATATAGTCAAGCCTCATTCGAAAGAATGCAATGGCAATAAAGTAATTTTTTTTTATTTATTATTTAACTTATTTAAATAGCTTAGCTATTTAAAGGCCGACTCACATAAAAGACTTAATACAACAGGCAACTATTTTTCGAAGGGTAACTGATTTAAATGGGATGACACCCTGTTTAAACAGTGTTAATAGGTTAAGATACTGTATGGGATGATGTTACAAAGCTTGCTAGAATTTAATCCTAGCCGGACCTAGTGGTGACACTAGCAATCTGAGAGATGAGCTTGGAGATTTCTTATATCCATGACCCATGTTTGGGATGAAACAAACACTAGGCTATCGGCTTAAAAACAATAACATCGAATAAAAGTCACAAAAAACAATACATTATTAATTAGTAATCCATTTAATAATGGATATATAACTCCTATAAAAAGTTATGAAAATGCATTATTATGCAAAAATATCATTTTACTAGGCTTCGCCTTATCCCTCCGGGTATCCCTCCGGGTATCCCTCCGGGTATCCCTCCGGGTATCCCTCCGGGATTAGAAAATAAAGGTAAATCAGGTATTTATCGTAGAATAAATAAATTAAATAATAATAGTTACGTGGGTAGTGGTCTAAATTTATTAAAAAGAATAGGTGAATATTACAGAGAAAGTGAATTAAAAATAAATCCTAGACCAATACATGCTGCTTTGCTAAAATATGGATACAAAAATTTCAGATTAGAAATTTTAGATTATTGCAGAGCAGATGAGCTTGTAACAAGAGAGTAGTATTATTTGAATTTATTAGAACCTGTATATAATATATTAAAAAATGCTTATTCATTATTAGGGTATAAAGATAGTCCTGAAAATATAGCGAAGTTTAAATTAAAATAAATCTCACAAGAGCATAAAGATGTATTATCTTCAATTCATACAGGAAAAGCAGTTAGTCAATAAATTAGAGATAAATTATCTCTTGCCACTACTAACTAAAGAAAAAATAATCCTCTTTCACCAGAAGGATTAGCTAATATTACAGCTAAAACTACAGAACGTGAAGGAGTATCTGTTACACTTTTAAATACTCAAACAAATGAAGTATCAGAATTTCCTACTTTAACTAAAGCAGGTGAGTTTTTAGTAGGCTCCGCCTACTTCGTAGTAAAAAGACAAGCTATACGAAACGGAATAAATAGAGGGAGTCTTGTTAAAGGACTCTATCGTGTTTCAGAAAAATAGTAGGCAGTTCATACACACATTTGTACTATACATGATATAAATGTTATGTATACTTAAAAAAATTACTTTAATTTCAATAATTCTTGAAATCAGGTATAAAACCCTGTTGTCTAAATGGATAGTTCGTATAAATTACAATAATGAACTGTTTAGGGAGAAGATTTTTGCTTTAGTACATAAGCAAAATCTCTGTGTATGTCTAAAGGGAAACAGCCCAGAACAAGAGTGAAGGTTCCTAAATTATTAGTTAAGTGAAATTAAGAAGGTTTTTATTAAAGTCGACAAGGAGATAGGCTTAGAAGCAGCCATAATTTTATGACCTGCTGGACGATGTGGGAAATCATCCGTGTGGGTAAAACTATCAAACTCCAGGGACCTCCTAAAGATTTTGATACTAAGCTATAGTTGAAAAGCTATAAGTGGCTGAACTAATTCTTCAGATAGAGTAATAAGTCAAAATATGATCGAAAGAGAAATGGGATATCGTGGATCTAAGTCAGCAATATGTAATGCTGTAAAAGAGCAACGAGTAGACGGTAGTTGACACAATAGTATGTTTAAGGTGTACTCTAATGGGTTCCGAAAGGAATTCTCGAATCAGAATCCTTTCTTAAAGAATACAAAATTTGTTAAATATTATAGCAATTCAAGTACAAATTCCAAATTATCTCCTTATACATTAACTGGACTTGTAGACGCAGAGGGATGTTTTAGAATTTCTATATTAAATAACAGAAATTTTAAAAAAGATAATGGTAATGTTCCTTTTAATACCAGACTTTATTTTCAATTGTCTTTACATAAAAAAGATGAAAATGTATTAGAGTTATTGAAAGATAGCTTAAAGGTAGGTAAAATTTATAAATCTCGAGCTGAAATTTATGAATTTCAAGTATCTTCCTTAAAAGATATAAAATTGATAATAGAGTTTTTTGATAAATATCCTTTAATTACTCAAAAATATGCAGATTATGAGCTTTTTAAAAAAGCATACGAATTAATAAATAATAAACAACATTTAACTACGGATGGTTTATTAAAATTAGTAGCTTTAAAAGCATCTAGTAATTGAGGTCTTAATCAAACTTTAAAAGAAGCATTTCCTAATATTGTTCCTATTGCTCGTGTACAACCGGATAATCTAATACCTAGTCCTGAATGGTTACTAGGATTTGTTAGCGGAGAAGGTAATTTTATGATTAGACTTATTAATTCTCCTGCTAATAAATTGGGGTATCAAGTTGGATTAAGATTTCAGATAACTCAACATAGTAAAGATAAGTTATTAATGGAAAATATAATGAACTATCTAGGATGTGGATATTTATCTGTTCGTAATGATATTATAGATTTTCATGTTACAAAATTTAGTGAGATAGTAGAAAAAATACTACCTTTTTTCAACAAGTACCCTATATTAGGTATTAAGCAAAAAGATTTTGAAGACTTCAAGTTAGCTGCATCTATTATTAGTAAGAAAGAGCATTTAACTGAGAAAGGTTTACTCAAGATTAAGGAGATAAAATCAGCAAAAGAAAATGACAAGCCGATTTAATTAAAACCCAAGAGCTAAATAAAAATTAAATCAAAGTATTCCGATGATAAATCTGATCGCTGTGCGTAATAGAGCGCTTGTTAAGTTTTAAAAGCATCCAAAATTTAACGGATCTAAACAATATACCGAAACCTTGTCCATATTATGTTATATTAATAAAATTTAATATAACTGAATGGGGTAGCAGAACGTTGAGATAAATTAAGATTTCTATTTTTAAATAGAAATATAAAAATTAAACTCAAGTGATAATGGTGACATGAGTAACTAAAAGAAAATTTTCCGCCTAAAGCTTATGGATTATAATTAAGTAACGGCCTCTAAGTTAATATTATCTAAAGATTTGAACGATGAGAAAACCTTTTTTTACTAAGGACAACATTTTAGTGTAAAGTGTGCAGGAAAAATAGTGAATATATTTGTTATTTAGTAGCAAATGAATAATAACCGTACCTAGAATCTGAAACAAGTAAGCTAGTAGAGAATACGAAGGCGTAAATGAGCTAACAATCATAAAGGAACTCGGCAAATTGACTACCGTAACTTCGGAATAAGGAGGGCTCATTATTCTTGATTAAGATCAAGTAAAGAGGAAGAAGCATAAAATAATGTTGTACGACTGTTTAATTAAAACACAGCACTTTGCTGAAAGATAAAAAATCTATGTATAAAGTGTGATATCTGCCCAGTGCCGGCCGGTTAACACAGATAATTGAATATACTATTATTTGATGTCTATATAAACCCCGGTTAAAGGCGGCCTTAACGTGAGGGTCCTAAGGTAGCGAAATGCCTTGGCCGTTAAATGCGGTCTTGCATGAATGGTGTAACGATACAACAGCTGTCTCTATGATTGACTCAGTGAAATTGGAATAGCTGTGCAGATACAGCTTACCTCTAGTTAGACGAGAGTGCGACTAGATAAGTACTTGATAACAATGTGGTGTAAACCCACCAAATAGTCCATTATTTGAGCTCATACGGCGTGCATTCGAAGTAATTCTTTTGTGCGAAGCCCGTAAAATATATAGTTAGTTTTTAACTATCCAGCCTTTTTTTACTTATTCTGGGCAGAATAAGTAAATATGTAGAGGTTGGTGAGCTAGATTACTATGGATAGGCAAACGAATCCACGTTTGAAGCGTATAAGTTCTAGAGAAAAAAAATTAGTTGATTGTAGAAAAGAGTTCTCGTTCTTTTCTTTATGGGCCTTACATCAAGATACGTATAGTGGGATCCTAAGGTAATTATTAAGGTGTTATCAAGTAAACTAGGTAAGCCCTATGTTAGCCATCTAAATTTAGATGGAAGTTAAGCTGCAAGGCTTAATATATAATAGAGGGTAAAGGATGCTCTAAAAAGCAAATGCCTTGTCGTAATAGCAAGGATAGAATAGCGAGGATTCAATTCGAAAGAATGCAGACTTAGAGCAGGCGTTAATTATGATTTAAACATATGTTAAAGTAAATAAATATACAACACATAAAATAATAAGTTAGAGACTGAGCGATGAAATATGAGGTGTACCGCGTAGTTTTACGAGAACTACAAAGCATAAAAAGTTATATAAAATTTTAGGGATGAAATTTAAAAACTTTTAGCTATATAGTTAATATATAGTAGTGAATTTGTGCTTATTTAGATTAGTTAAACCTACTTAAATGAACTATTATATAGAATATATGTGGACAAATAAGCAGGAAAAAAGTAGTACAACGTAAAGTAGTCTGAGGTATAATCTAATTTATTATTTTATTATAGGCTAAGAGGAAGATAAAAAATAAATATAAAAACTATGGAAAATATGAAATTAAAAAAAATAGAAAGAACTAATCTTAATTTAGAGGCTACAAGCCTTAACATCCCAACTAGGACAGAAAAAATGGATTTTAAATCAGGTCTACCTTCTGAAGTTAACCTTAGCCCTCAATGGGTAACAGGGATAATAGATTCTGAAGGTAATTTTTCAGTATTTACTGCGCAAGCTATAAAAACTAAAGAAAAACCTAAATTTTCTTTGGCTTTTAAAGTTACACAAAAAGAACATTCTAAAGGTATTTTAATAGATCTACAAAAATACTTTAATTGTGGTAATATTTACTTGGATAACAAAAAAGAAGATGCTTATAAATTTTCTATCCATAAATTAGAGGATATAATCGAAAGAGTTATACCACACATGGATAAATATCCTTTGTTAACATCTAAGTATTTAGATTATCAAGATTTTAAAAAAGTAGCTTTACTTTTGAAAGATAAACTTCACATAAGTAAAGAGGAAGATTTAGCTTGCAAAACTAGAGAGGAGATTTTATCTATTAAGAATAATATGAATAGTTTACGTTCTTTTGAAGAAAGATGAAATTATCTTAAAAGTTGTGAACCTCTAATTTTAAACAATGAATGAGTTCAAGCTTTTATATAAAATATATATATATATATTTTACGCTGCGCTAAGGTGAGGGTAGTAGGGCTCTGCAGTACTTCGTAGTAAAATATTAAAGTATAGGAAATGGTTAGAAGGGGTAAATGTGTTAGATGAAGACGCCAGGACTGCATGAAGTATAATACTAAAAGTAACAGTGTTCTATAATAGGACCGCGCATCCTCGGGAAGTTAATGGCGAGGTCTCCAGCATAGTACCACAACGAGCTGGTATCTCACTTTGTTAAAGTAGTAAGATAAAGTATAATTACTGAGCCAGCGTAGCAGAAATTAGTCAAAGAAAAGTGAGTGAACAAGCGCATGATTTATAATAAAAAAAAATGATGATGATAATAAATTCTAAGTTTAATACAAATTTACAAAAAACTTGAACAATTTATAGATATTATTCTACAAATAATATTGGTAATAATAACATAGTACCGGTAGTTATTTATACAAACGCTGATACTCAAAAAGAGTTAATATTTAATGAAAATAAAGGTAAATCCGGTGTATATAGATGAGTTAACAATATAAATGGTAACACATATATAGGTAGTGGAGTAAATTTAACTAAAAGATTCTCTAACTATTATTCATATAAATTAATGGAACTTTATTTAAAGAATAGAAATAGTCTTATATATAGAGCTTTGATGAAATATGGATACTCTAATTTTAATCTTGAGATTCTAGAATACTGTATGCCAGATAAGGCAATAGAAAGAGAACAGTTTTATATAGATAATTTAAGTCCTACTTATAATATTTTAACCTTAGCGGGTTCTCGTTTAGGTGTACAACATTCAGAGAATACTAAAAAATTAATGAGTGCTGCTGCATTTGGAGTAAATAATCCGTTTTTTGGAAAAACTCACTCAGAGAAAACAAAATTATTAATGAGTGTTGCTCAAAAAAATAGACCTAAATAACAGTTTGTAAAAACTGAAGAACATAAATCTAAAATATCCAAAACGTTAGGGCATAAAATTGAAGTAATGGATATTAATTATAATTCTGTGGTAATATTAGATACTATAGGCCAAGCAGCCAAATACTTAGATGTAGGAGCTACAAGCGTTAGTAGATATATTAAAACGAATAGACTATGTAAAAATAGATATCTCTTAAAAAAAAAAGATAGAATTTAGTGCGTAGCGCGTAGCCTATAGAAGGTATTTCAAATTCTGTTAACAGAGGAAAACCTTATTTAGCTTTATCACATACTTTAGAAATAGCTCAAAGTAACCATGATATATTGCTACTTAATGCTTTCGTACAATTTTTTGGATGTGGTTACTTGAAACCCAAGTATGACATTAATGACATAAATGCCGCAAAAAACTCACGAATAGTTAATAGATTTATTACAAACAATCATTTGATTGTAACCGGATTATTAGATAAATATCCTTTATTGACACGTAAACATTTAGATTATTTAGATTGAAAAAAACTAATTAAATTAAAAGCTGAAGGAGCTCATAATACTCCTGAGGGATTAAAAAAAATGAAAGATATTAAAACTTTTATGAATAAAGGTAGAAGTGAATAGGTAATTAATTAGCTTTAGCGTTATACCTTAGACAATTAAAAATTGTCTAAAATTATGTATATTTATTACGTAGCTCTGGCTACGTAAACATATGTTTAAATTTAATGCTCGAGCCGTATGTGATGAAAGTCGCACGTACGGTTCCACGAGGGGGAAATTTTAGTAATAAAACGACCTATCTCTACAGACCCTATGCAGTTTTACTGTCACTAATTATAGAGTATGTTAGACAATTTTCAGATTATAAGGTAATTGATTAAATGACAATGAGAATCCTTTATTTTTCTTTCATATGAATGAATTGGTTAAAAATTGTAATTTATGTGATTCGGAGTACGGATAGTTTTTTACATAAATTATAGTAAACCAACCTAATTCAGCTTATAATGAATTAATAGTAAGTATCCTTAGGTGAGGAACTATTATTAGGGGACAGTTTATGTGGGGCACAGACCCTGTAAAGAGTAAACAGGAGTGTCTAATAATTTATATTTATTTTGTTTGCTATTTTGAGTAGTTTAACTATTTTTAATCATATATAATTAAATATATTTAGTATTATAAATATATTTAAATTTAGGTAGGATTTTTACTATATAGAAATTAGATAAAATAGAAAGTGTTATGAAATCTTTCTAATATTTTCTATCTATTGAGATTCAGACATCAATAGTTATGTTTTAAAATCTAAAAGGCTAAAGGGCTAAATCTTGCCTTACTGTTTGATTATCTACAAATCTTGCAGTTGCGTAAGCAGGGCTTAGGATCACAAGATACAATAAGGAAAGATCTTGGATTATCGGAAAAGCTACGCTAGGGATGTTTGTCCTTTAATATTTTTTATTAATAGTGTAAGGTACAGCTCTAGAGTTGTTTTAGCTAAAGCTATATACGAAATTATTAAAACATATTGGGTAAATTTCAAGAATTACTATAATTTATAGTAAACTTGAAGCGGAGTTTATCTTAACATAAATTATAAGATAAAAACGTACAACGACTATTAGGTGAGTATTATGTAATCTACAATAATCCTTTTAATACTACCCAACATTTTTATTAAACATATTTAAAAATAAAGATAAAATAAATTTATATGCCAATTATAAAATAGTCATGAAAATATTCAATAATAACTTGAATAATAAACCCAAGACAATTACTTTGAAGTGAAAAGAAACAGATACAGGAAAAACAAAATATTTACCTTCTTTCTCTAAAGAATGAAAAAATATTATTTATTCTTATAACAAGAATAATTTAAAAAATATACCAATTAATGATGTAAATATTAATAAAATAATTCAGAGTTATTTTAATTTAGATTTAAAATCCCGTAAATACTCTATAGATATAAGAAAAAGAAAACATTTGTGTGCTTCTCAAGCTAGCCCTGTGAAGCATCCCTCCGGGATTAGAAGGAGGCTACCTATAAAAAAACGTAATTTTTTAAGAAGAATATATGTAAGTAATGCGGAAATTAAACATACAAATAATAAAGCAGTAATTACTTTATACACTATAAATAGAGAAAAGAAGATATTAAAGAAAAAATATTTTGAAATAAATAAAAAAGTGAGTAAAAGATTAATGAAACGTTATTTCTTATTATATAAAAAATTTATAACCCAAATCCTCAAAAATTTTAATAAATATAAATATAAATATGCTTTTATATCAGAAAAAATCTCAAAAAGAAAGTTTTTAAATTATAAATTAAAACAATTAATTAAATTTCTAAAATTAAAAAATATTTTTTTAAAAAAGATATGAAGTACAGTTCTTTGTAAATATTCTAAGAGATCTTTAAAATTATTAAAAAAATATAATTATAAGTATTCTATTAATCAATATAAATTTAATAAAAAGATGTTTTTACCTATATTGAGTAAGATATTAAATAAAATAATAGGAAAGAAAATAGAATATAATATAATAAATTTAAAACTTATTACATACAATACAGATCTTTTTACTAAAGCTTTAGCTTTAAAATTAAAAAGAAAAAAGAAAACAAGATATCTAAGAAATATGTTGAGAATATTATATAGAGCTTACATACCTAAAAGTAATAGAATAAAAGAAAGAAGTAGAGTAGTGAAAAATGTAGATTTTTTTTTAGAAAAATATAAAGATTTAACAATAATATCTAATTTGGACGAAAGTTCTAATAATAATTTAGATAAATTATTAGATAATTCACATGATATAGAAGAAATTCATAAAACGATATATAATTCTATAAGTTATAAAAATCTGAGTGGTATAAGATTAGAAGTTAAAGGTAGATTAACTAAACGTTATAGAGCAGATAGATCTATCTATTCATTGAGATGAAAAGGAGGATTGAAAAACGAATATTCATCATTTAAAGGTTTGAGATCTGTATTATTTAGAGGAAACTCCAATTCAAATGTATCTTATTCAATATATAGCACAAAACGTCGGATTGGAGCTTATGCTGTAAAAGGATGGATTGCTGGTAAATAATGCACCAATTGGTAATTAAAAGATTAATACCAGCAAATAAAGAATTTGGAAGTAATAAATGAGAATTCAATCCAGAACTGTAACTGGATTTTTAGAAAAAATATATGTATATATTTATATATATATATATATTTTACGCTACGCTATGGCTTGCTTGCTGCTTCTCTGAAGGAAAACATGGATGCTTTTTAATTTTTAACCTTAATAATGATAAAAGTAAAAACAGTTTAGCAGTAAAATTCGGATGTAAAGTAGCCGACCTAAAAAGCTCTTTTCTGGTTTGGAATAAATTCTTATTAAGAATAAGGGGTAAAAAAAATTAAAGGAAAATCTTAAATATGTATAAAATAAAAATGAAGACATAGTCTGAACCATTTTGAAAGGAATGGAAATATAGTTTTATGATAACATATAGAACAGGCTAATTTGCGCAAGAGTGTACAAAATGAGTGCGCGGTTTGGCACCTCGATGTCGGCTTAACTTATCCTCATGGATGCTTTATGGTATAGGAAACCATATTTGTGTCTGAAATTATCAAACTCCGGGGACGTCCTAAAATTCCTGGCACTAAATTATATATGAAAATATATAAGTGGCTGAAGTAATTACTCAGGTATAGTAATAAATCAGGAGATAATCGAAAGAGAAATGGACTATCGCGGATCTAAATCAATTATTGCAAATATTCCTTTAAATTTTCATTCTGTAATTGTAAAAGAGCAACGAGTAGATGGTAATTACATTGGAAATCCAATGTTAAGGTGTACTCTAATGGGTCTCGAAAGAGATTGTCGAAACAAAATCCTTTCTAAATCATCAAACAGATATTATTCTACTAATTTCATTCTAAAAGACACAAGCCAAAAAATGATTTTCAACTCGATCCTAATTTTGTAAGTGGTATTGACTAGCTTTAGCTTGCTGTGTATACACCGAAGGATATGCACTAATCCCTGCTGTATTTTTTTATTAAAAAAAAATAGAAGCCAGCAGGGATATGGTAGCTTTTCTGTTACTTTTAAAGATAAATCGTATAAAAGCAATTGACAAATTAAAATTTCCTTTTCTATAGGTTTACACAAAAAAGACTTAGCTCTTTTAGAAAATATTAAATTATTCTTTGGTGTAGGAGGAATATCTAAAAAAGGAATAAATGGAGTTCAATATTATACGAATTCAGCCAAAGACTTATTAATAATTGAAAATCATATAGAAAAATATCCTCTTTTAACTCAAAAACAAGCTGACTTTATTTTATTTAAAAATATAATGGAGTTAATAAGACATAAAGAACATTTAACTCTGGAAGGTCTTAATGAAATTGTTTCATATAAAGCTGCGATGAATTTAGGTTTACCTAATTCATTAAAAGAAGTTTTTAAGGATGTAATACCTAATGATAGACCTGCCGTTAATTATACAAATAATTTAGCTTATGGTTGAATAGCAGGATTTACTTCATATCCCTTCGGGATCAGGAAGGTAGTTTTATGATAAGAATTTAAAATTCTCCTGAACATAAATTTAACAAAAAAGTTCAATTAGTGGCGTGCCTCTTAATAAACTGAACATACTAGAGATGAGAGATTAATGAAGATGATAGCTGAATATTTTGATATAGGTTCGGTTTCACTTAATAGAAATAGATTTGTGTATAGAGTTGTAAGTTATTCTGAATTAACTAAAAATATTTTACTGTTCTTTAATAATTATCCAGTTCAAGGTATAAAATCTTTTTATTATATGGACTTTTTAAAAGCTGTTTATATAATAAAAGAAAAAAGACATTTAACAAAATAAGGATTAGAGGAAATTCAACAAATAAAAGATGGAATTAATAGTAGAATAAATTTGATTTAATGACATGATAAATTTGGAATCAGCAGATTTATGGTCTGACTGAGCCATGGCAGGTACTATGTAGGGTGCGACTGTTCGTCGATTAAAAAGTTACATGAGCTGGGTAAATTATTTAGCCCAGAAATAGTTAGTCTTTGCTAATATTTAAGAAAATCGGGTTAATTTCAAGAATCACTAAGGAGTTAGTAGATTTGAAGCGGACTTTGTATTAATAGTATAAAAACGTTCAACGACTATTAGGTGAGCTATATGTTATATTTTAATGTATAAGCAAAAATCCTTTGATAATGCCCGACGTATAATGAAAATTATAGTAAATAAAACAAAGTGAAATAAATATTATTTAATAGTATATAAAAAATACAATAGTTATAAGATACTTGAATTTAGTTATTACAAGAAATTTATCCTCTTACATGAAATTTATCCTCTTACAAGAAATTTATCCTCTTATAAAAAAAAATAAAGAACTTGTAGTGATGGATGTAATAATGAATATCTGGGGATGAATGGAATGTAAAAAAATATAGAATGGTTAGTGATGTGAATAAAATCTTATGGAAGGATTTAAGGAAAGAATTTATTTTACTTTACTTTACAAGTGGAATTCGTTTTTCAAGGTGTTATGTTAATAAGTATGCTGCTGGAGCAGCAGCAGAGTATTTAAAATTTTTTTTTTATAACTTAAAATTATCTTAATATAAGATATATAATTAAAAAAACAGATTCTTATAATGATGGTTTAAAACTATAAGTTTGTGAGAAGGGACTAGATGCAGCCTAGCTTTCCTATCCCTCTGGGATATCCCTCTGGGATATCCCTCTGGGATCAGGAGCATTAAATATCCCAGGCTGCTTCTCCTCTGTATTACTGCTGCTGCTGCTGCTTTTAAAAAAGAGTTCTTGTAGTAAGAAAACCTCCTCTTATAATTCTATGGAGCTAAACATAACTTCAACTAAGATTTTTAATTGTAATATAGGAAGATAAAATTCTAGGTATTTATACGAATAGTTAGTTTTACTAAATAAGATATAGAATTCAAGGCTTTAGCTATAATTATTAAGTTAAATATAAAAACTAAAGTAGTTGTCCTTCTATTTTTTTTTCAATAAAAAAAAATACAGCGCTGCTTCGCGTTTCGCAGTAGGGGTGCGCTCCGCTAGAAATATACAACCAATATATTATTCTTAGTAATAGTGAATTATTTAAAGTAAAAGATCTTTTAGAAAGAATATATATCCTTATTTGTTTTATAAAATAGATAGCTTGTGCAGTAAAATGATACTTCTCTTAATTTCAATTGTGATAACATAAATTTGTTCAATACTGCTGTTTATATTAGAAATATGTTATATCAATATAAATATTAAAAAACTATAATATAATTATACGAAGAAATAGTCTGAACCATTTTGAGAAAAATGGAAAAATAAATTTGATAACATAAAGTAAATACGTCGTGAGACAGTATGGTTTCTATCTTCTAGAGGAAATTAGAATAAAATAAGAACAAACTTTTGTACGCAAGGAACAAGAAGAATTTAACCTAAAAGGTTAAAATATATTACTAACCTCTGGTTTACCTGTTGTTTATGTGCCCAAATATTTATATATACGTTTTGTATATATAGGAATGTTTCTTTCACTAAGATAAATATATAACATAAGCATGGCAGGGAAGCTAAGCTAGTTAAAGATAAGTGCTGAAAGCATATAGGCACGAAGCTTATCTTATGATATTTCTTAAATATACGTAATATACTATTACGAAGATATATAGGCTCTATTTGTACGAATTTAGAGATTTTAAAGAATAAGGTACTAATTTAATAGTAATTTACTAGATATAGATATATCTTTTATGCTTGGTTAGCATAAAAGTAATGCAATTGTTTTGTAATCAATAGAAGCAAGTGCAATACTTGCACTAAGCTAATCAGTACTATTACCAAATATACTGTTTTGTAAGTAAAAACGAATTTATTTATATATATCTATTATAAAAATTATTAATAGGTTTATTAATAGAATAAGTGTAAGTGGCAACACAGTCTTCTGTTATGTTATTTTACCTTCGACTTTTTTACTCGCCTTTAAGTAAAGGCTGCTTCTAATCTCATAGGGATATGGACGGCTGCGCTATAAAAAACACGTTAAGAAAAGATACCCTCGGGCTGAGCTAAGGGACTCTTTGGTCTGTTAACTAGTGAACCGTATAACTTAGTGATATATCCCGGGATATGTTTAGCTTGCGCATAACCTGACATGGAAAGATTGAGTCCCCCCCCCCTCTAAAGCTTGTGGTTTTTAGATTAGATATGAGGGATAAACCTCCAAGTTACAAGTAAAGCTGGCTTATTGTCTAGATTACATCCTTATTACTAAGTTTCAGGTAACCGTTCGACATTTTAAATTTAGAGATTCGGTAAGGTTAAAACTAGAATATATGCCAATAAGTAAGGAGTAATTTTATCTTAAACAGCTATACGTCAATAACGGACGTAAAGTTCTTTTTTTTTAATGAAAACACAGATTTATAGGGTCACACCTAATAAGATCTAGCCTAGCAGAAAATCGTTTATTTTTAACAAGGCTTACAGTGCTACGCTGCGATAGTAGCTTGCTTCGCTGCACGTTTTATATTTCAATAACAAAAAATTCACAATTAAAACAGGTAGAAAAGTACTCGCTTTTTGTGCACGAGGTAGCTACGCGCTTGCTTCTATTAAAAAAAAAATAGCAGCAGCAATACAAAGTACCTTCAGGGTATATACAGGAGTAGCTCCTTGCTTGCGTAGCACGCACACAAAAAGTATTAATAATGATGGAAAATGGTGAACATTCGACAGATATAGGTATTAAAAAGATTATAGATATTAGAGCAATTTTCAAAAGAGGGAGCTTCCGTCTCCATAAGCTATTTCTGTTACTCGTCTCTTAGTTGAAGAAGAAAGAATGCCACACGAAGTTTGATTTACTTATCCCTCCGGGGTCAGGTGAAGGGTTTTTCTTAATTAAAGTAAGTAAATCTTTAACTAAGATAAGATTTAAAATACAATTAGTATTTATAGTATCACAGCATATTCATGACGATAAACTCCTAAAAAGTTACACAACTTATTAGTGTGGTAGTTATCTTGCTTATAGTAATAGAGAATTAGGAGACTATGTATGTAAGAACTTTGGAGATTTTTATAATAAAATTATACCTTTTTTAAAGCCTTATATTCTTGAAGTAAAATCTTAAGATTTTTTAGATTGAGTAAAGGAGGGTGAATATATACAAGCCTATGATCATTTAACTTGATAAGGATTAAACAAAATTTTATAAATTAATTCAAATATGAATAAAGGTCGTGTACAATACATTAGTCTAGAAGGATTAGTAGTCAAGCGGTTACGACATAGCTCTTTCAATGCTATTACCGCAGGTTCGAATCCTGTCTAGTCTAAGCGGACTGGTGTAACAGAAACATATTCGGTTCATGCCCGAAAGATATAGGTGCAATTCCTATCTCCGCTTTGGGGGGGTTATAGCTTAATAGGTAAAGCATACTGCTCATAATAGTAATAATAGATGTTCAAATCACCTTAACCCTAAACCTGAGTGCTGAAATAGGTAGACAGAGAAAACTTAAGCTTTTCTGAGGTAATCTCATGGGTGTTCGAGTCACTCCTCAGGTAGCTATGAAAAGCAACAGTGTAATTTTAAAAAATCTTATTAGTTTTGGACTACTAATTTTATTTGTATATTTATCTTTATTATTAGAAATAGTTGTTGTAAGTTTTGATAATATTTCTGAAACATTAAATCTGTTTCAATATATTTTGTTTAAACTTAAAATAGTTAATTTTAAAGGGTTTATTTTAAAACTATATATAGGTCCTATCAAAATTATGCCAATTTTGATTATTTTTTTTAATGTAGTAGTAGTTATTATCGCTTTTAGTTTAACAAATTGAAAATTGTGTATTTATATAATACTTGTATATATATTCCTTAAATCTTTATTAGAAAATTTTTATGAGAAGCATTTTAAATTTAATAATAAATTGTGAAATAGAAAAACTTTCTTGAATATATGACAAAATAGAGAAATTATTGCTTTATTTTTATTAAAGACTTTATTATTAATGATACCTATAAGGATATTCATTAGAATGTGTGTAATATGATTATTTAATTTTAATGATGATATTTTATCTATAATATTATTAGTATTGTTATGTTTACCATTTATTTATTATTTTTTGAATATAATAATGAAATATTTGAAAAAAAGTAATATAAAAGAAGAAGATTATTTATTATTCAATGATTATGTAGTAAAAAATGTAAATCTGTATAATATAATTCATATAATATTTACTCTTTTATTAGTCAAATATTATTTTAATTATTATTTAATTGTAATATTATTATTATTATTCTTATTTATATACACTCTAAGATATCCTTATATATATAATTCAAATCAAAAGATACATTTATATGCAGGTCCACCACCAATAACTTATCTAGCAGCTAATAATATAATGAGCTTAGGTATATACCTAAGCTCAGCAGCTATGGATGGATATGATGGGCGTCCGGGGGCAATACCTGATTATAGTGTCCCTAAAGTAACTTGAGAATATGAGACTTTTCAAACTGAAGTAATAGAAGCTAATAATTTTAATACAGATGACCCTAATAAAGGTGTAATTACAACCTATAATTGATTGCATGGTAATATAAGTAAATCTTATCCTGACAGTACTATGGAAGAATCTAATATTGAAAAACAAGTATTAATAGCTAAATCTCCTATATTGAGAATGGTTTACGCTCAGAAATATTGTATAGAAAATAAAAGGTTAATAAAAAACAGATTGGGTGAAATGACTTATGAACCACAAAGTTTATTTATAAATGATAAATACGTAGGTTCGGTGGCAAGAATACAGAAGACATTGATAATAAATTTAATGAAAATACCAAAAAATAGTTATTCTGTTCAATTAAATAAAACATTTATGCCTACTCATTTTATACAAAATGACGCATATAGACCAGTGGATGGACAATTAGAACCAATAATACGAACTATAAGATTTTTTGAACAAAAATATGGAGTAGTAATACATAATAAAAACAGTATTATTAATATAATAACAATAACTGAAGTAGAACAAATGGGTAATCGTTTAATTAAAGTATTTAGACCTTGTAATTTTTATACAGATTTAAATTCAAAATATAGTTCAGTAATTCAATATTACCAATCTAGAGAAAGGGAAAATTGAGGCGCAGATATGGATGAAATAATAAAATACGATAAAGTTCATGCTATAAAATCTAGTGTTGAAAGAGGAGAATATTTAAATGAAAATGAAGTTAAATTAAGTGAATTATATGCTCAATATTTTAGAACTAGATTATTTACATTTATAGGAATAAGCCCTGAATTGGGAATAGCGCCTGAATTCCCTGAAAATGAAAACCATTGAGTACGAGGTGAATTATTTCATAAATGTAAAGATAAAGAATATAAATTTAATACTGCAGTATTATTCAGAGAGGATGATACAATGACTTGTTCTTATATGCCAGATTCTTTTGTAGAAATGGCCCAAAGTAGAGAGAGATTACTAGAAAAAATGGCCGGACAGGAACCTGAACCTAAGTACTATGCCGTTTGTGCAAATCATATTTCTTTTGAGTTATTATTGGTTGAAAATCCTCATGTTTATACATATTCTGGAGATTTACCTCAAATTTATAGTATTATAGATTCGGGAAATATATATCAAAATGTTCAAAATGGTAGAGAAAAATTTAAATCTATATATAATATATTAAATAGAAAAGATGGACATACACTTATGAAAACATTGCAACAACTAAAATAAAATAGTATAAGATAAATTACATTTAAGGAAACATAGCTTAAAGGTAAAGCATATTACTAACTAAAAGTAATACATATAAGTGTTCAAGTCACTTTGTTTCAATAATTTAAATATATTACTAATATATTTCAATTAATTATTATTATATAAGATATAATATAAAAAAGTATAGTAGTCGTCGCTTGCTTCTTGCTCTGCTCCTTCTAATCCCTATCCCTGCTGGCTTCTATTTTTTTTTTAATAAAAAAATACAGCAGGGATTAGAAGCGCTATATTTTTTTTTAGAAGCGAGCTAGCGCAAGCTAGCGCTAGCTTGCGCTACGAAGTAGCGCAAGGAGATTAGGAGAGGGTATGAAAACTGCTATACAAATAGTATTGTATCAAAATATACTTTTAATTTATTTTTCAAATAACTTTATATTTATAAAGGTAATACTAATAAATAGTATATAAGGGGATATAGTTTAATTGGAAAAACTGTGATTTTGCATATCGCTAATTCAGGCTCGGATCCTGATATCTCCAATTAAGTTAGCCCGTGAAGCTCAATAGGTCGAGCAGAACGTTGAAGTTAGATCTTATAGTGAACTAAAATAGTTCAATTTAAATCCATAATTAATGAAGGATTAAATGAAGACCCAAAGGACTGCAATCTATAATTTATAAAGAGAGCTTCGTAATAGTTTAGCAAACCATGACTCATAAATTCGAAAGAGTGGACAAGGGCATAACTTTTTAAACTTTAAACAATGAAAAACACAATGAATAATAACATAGTTCCCATAAAAACCTATTCTAATGCAGAAAGGGACAAGTTTATTATTTATAAGGATAATAATAATAAATCAGGTATATAGCTGATCCCGGAGGGATAGAAATAATTTAATTACAAATAAAAGTTATATAGGTTCAGCTAAATCGATTAGAGGTAGATTTAGCATTTATTATTCTACAAATTCTGTTCAGCGTAAACTAGCGAAAGGATCTAGTGCTATTTACAGTGCCATACTAAAATACGGCTATGGAAATTTTAGTATAGATATTCTAGAATATTGTGATATAAGTACCTTAATAGAAAGAGAGCAATATTATATTGATTTATTGGAACCTGAATATAATATATTAAAAATAGCTTATTCTCTACTCCCGGAGGGAGACGAAGGGGCTAAACATACTGAAATTACCAAATCATGTATAGGGTTAAAGTCTCTGGGACGTAAACATACAGAAGAGGCTAAATTAAAGATAAGGGAAATAGCTATATTACGTAAAGGTGAAGAAACTTCTTTTTATGGTAAAAATCATTCTCCTGAAAGCCTGTTAAAAATGTCAATGAATAGATCTATTCAAGTGAAAGTTATAGACACAGTATTAAATGAGGAGACAGTATTTTTAGGTAATAAAGAAGCCATATCCCTGTTTTTACTTCTTAGTTTGAATAAGTAAAAACTAAGAAGCGGGATCAGAATTTTTAAATGTAGGATTATCTACATTAGTTAGATATAAAAAATTAAATAAATTAATAAAAGAAAGATACCTAGTATCTAACAAGCTCATGTAACTCAATAGGTAGAGTGAAATATTGAAGCTATTTTTGTTGTAAGTTCAAGTCTTACTGTGGGCATAAAAAAATATTTAAATAAAAAGTGGTAGCTTGCGCATAAATAATTATAGTATATATAATTAAGAGATTTGAACGACTAAGTTGTAAGTTCGAGTCTTACTTCGGGCAGGGACTTTAGTATAATGGTTAATGCGTATGACTTTTAATCATTAAAATGTAGGTTCGATTCCTACAAGTCCTAGCATAATATATATAAGTTAAAGTAGCGATATAAGACAAAAGTTTAAAGAAAATATGTAGTAGGTAGTACAGAAGATTATATTTGGTTATAGGATTCATCTACAATTATAATATACTTGCTTATTTATATATTATCCTATTATTTCGTTATAGTAATAAATTGAAAAATTTATTTTTATTTTATTATAGGATGTGTTCAATTTAAGAAAAAATAAGGAATTATGAAAAATACTACTGTATTTTGTCTTTTTACCTTATTTCCTGTCTAGGTTAAACTGAGAGATTTTATATTTGAGAGATTTTTTCTTTTATAGCGGAGCTAGCTCCGCTGTATTTCATAGGAGCGCACTCCTATTTGACTAACTTAAATATTCTATTTATAATATGAGTCTAAGGTCTATATAAATTAATCATTCTAAAGAATAGCTAATGAACACTAGCTTTCATATTTGTGCGGAGTGCGGAGCGACTAAATTTAGGTTTTGTATCAAGATATAGTAATGATTTTTCTTAAGTGTTATAAATTAGTATATTTATATATATATATATAAAGCTTTAGTAGTATAGCTATACTACCTATATTATTTTTAAAAAATAGAAAGAATAAAAAGAAAAAAAAATGATGAAAAAAAATTATTGAAAAAAAGTCCTTGTTATAATCATTACACTTTTAATATCTGCTTCTATAAGTTTTAGTTTTAGATATTATATTGTTAAAAATTACGATATAAATTTATAGGATTCTATCCATTATTTTTGATCTTGTTTTTTAGGATTATTTAGTTAAGGGTACCCTTAGATTAGCAGGTAAAATCTTATTTAGAGTTATGATTTTTTGGAGATATGTATGATGCTGCAGATAATTTTTCATCTTTTTACAGTTTTGATACAGATAAATCATCAAATGTAAATTTGTGCATATCCTTCGGTGTATACACAGCAAGAAATTCATAAAGGTGGAAAGAAATCATCAGTCCCTCGTCCAGAAGTTGGACGAGGTAAATTAAGTAAAATTCTACCTAAACCTTTAGATCGTCAAGATTCAGCCAACCAACAACCTAAAATAGTGGATAAAAAAGGAGTATAAAGATAGAGCTGATCTAGAATCAAGAAAAGTTGATAGACAAAGCAGGATACTTCAGTAAAGTAATCGTCGCTTGCGCTAGAGAAAAGAAGATAGAAATATATATTCTATTTCTGAATCATCTTGAAATTATAGCTAGCATATTGGATAAAATAGGAGATCGAATTACAGAATCTTGATCGATAAAAAAAATTTAATAATAATAATATAGGAAGAAATTATATTTTTTATGAAAATAAAGGTTATAGGAATTTTACTGATGAGTGATAAAAATTTATTGTTTGTCTAAGTCTTAAAGCATATCCTGATATAAATAAAGCTTATGTAGGACGTATGGCTATTGTTGATAATGACAGTATTAATCAAGGTAAACTTTATGGTATAAGATTAGATAATAAGGTATTCTATAAGACTGGTGATATTCTTGTATTGAAAGAAAGAAATAAGAATAACACTCTAATATGAAGGTCTGCTAAAAACAATAGAAAAGATCTTTCTATGATAAGAAAATGAGTTAATATTATATATTAATATAATTCTTTACTGTATGCAGCTTAATTTTATATTAATTTATGTTTTTTATTTAATATAAAATCCAATAGTTATTTTAATTATAAGGATTAATATTGATTATTTATATTATAAGATTTTAAAAGATAAGTTTATTATAATCAAGTAATATATATATTATATTCCATATATATTAATATTTAGCAATATAAGTTAAATATACCTTTAAATTTATATTTCACTTTTTTTATAATATAAAGTTTAACTAAAAAAACTTTTCCTATTTAGAGCTAAAAAAAAAAGTAATAATTATTATGAAGAGTCCTGCTTCTATTTTTTTTTTAATAAAAGAAATGCAGGGGTACTTCGTACTTCGTAGGGCTACAAAGAGTAATAAATCATAATATTATATGTATACTCATAAGGAAAGGTGTCTAAGTAAGACTATAATAATTTGTATAAATATGGATGTTCGATTCATCCCTTTTCATTTAGAAGATACTTGCTTCTTTTTATATCTGAATTTATAAAAAAAATGATAAATAATAATATTATACTATTGTATAACTTTATAATAATAATAAAAAATAGTTATATTTTATTTTATAATACAGATAGTCTTTTAGCTTTTAATTTAGTAGCCTCCGCTAGCCTCCGCTAGCCTTCGCTAGCCTCCGGCTAGAAAATAATAAATCCTATCAGAAAATTATAAATAAGGAAGTTTAAGTATTTCTGTTGTTCTTTTAACTAAATATGATAGATTTAGTAGAAGATGATTTTATTGAAAAATTTATAGCTTGCGCTATCCCTAGCTTGCGTACAAATAGTGTCGAGTCGATTTTTGGTAACATAATAAGAATACTTTATTTTAAAAGATGGTAATTCATCTGACGTTAAATAAATGTTTACTATTATTCAGGGTAACAATGTAATAATAGTAAGAGGTTCAAGTCAGAAGGCTCACTAGGTTAGTCCAATAGACTTTAGATTTTCTTGTTACCTAATGATTATTTGTAAAATGAATTATAAAAAGTTTAGTTCATAAATTCTTTTAACTTTATTAGTAAAGATAGCTATCTACCACCCATATCCCTGTTTTTACTTCTTAGTTTGAATAAGTAAAAACTAAGAAGCGGGATCAGAATAATGAAATAAGGGAGTTAATTTGTTTAATATTATTATGTTTTAAGTTATTTATTCTAGAAAATAATTAAATAGATATGCTGGAACTGGAAAACAGAACTGACTTAGGATCAGTAGGGAAAACCCTTGTAGGTTCGAGTCCTACTATCTATATAGCTAGAGAATATTGTCTCTTTTACGATTTCCTGTGGAGGAGTAGCTCCTTGCTGTATTTTTTTTTTTAATAAAAAAAAATAGAAGCACGCTTGCTTGCATATCCTTCGGTGTATACACAGCAGCACAAAAGAAAAAAAAATGCAAAATATAAAACACAATCTAAACCCTTACTAAGTAACAGGAAAAGAGGTTTTTATGTAGGAATGCGCTCCGCTATAAAAGGAAATATTCTATAAAATTATTAATTAATACAGCTTCTATGATAAAATTGCATATAAGAGATTTAGATTTACTTTTGCAAATTGAGTTTTTTTTAATGTAGGTAATATTCATATATATATAAGATTTTTGGTATAGAATATAAAGTAATAAGGACTTAATTAATAGGATTATATCTCCCTTTTACTGCGAAGCGTGCGAAGCGCTGTATTTTTTTTATAAAAAAAAAATAGAAGCAGCGCGAATCAATCCCTTGATAACCGAGAAACAAAATTATTTTATTATATATATAAATATTCTAAGTATTTTAAATAATAAATCTTTAATGCTACGCAGACCTTTATTTAATAACTATTATTAAGTAAAAAGCTTCATTTAATAAAGGTTTAGAGCCTCCGGCTCTAAAATCTAAAAGTATACTAGAGATGGGACCGCCTCGCAGCAGCAAGATCCCCTCAAGGAACCGTACATGCCAGTCTACTAGCATACTGCTCGCTCGATGGGTCTCCTGAGTCGTAGGAAACGCATCACATTCCATGGTAATAATACATTCCTTCAACCCGGATTAAGAAGTACTTCTTGGATAATCTTATCTTAATCACCTATTCATCCTCTTTAGATCTAAACTTATTAATTAGCTATAAAAACCCTTTGTGTAAATTGTGGTAGGCTAGGCGTAGGCTAGCATAGCCTACTAAATTAATATTTAGAGTAACAGATCTATTTAGCATTATCACACAAAGTTAACTTCTCAGCCCTGTCGATAATTTTAGTTTAACGACTTGCTATATTCAGCGCTGTTCAAATCAGCCATGTTTGATTTTAATCCTACAAGCTATCTGGGCATTACCCTGCATTTGCTTGTTTAGCTATCTTCCCGTCCTGGTTTCAAGATTATTGACTCATTATTCCGCTCTCGCCTCAGTCTTGAATAATGGAAGTACGAGACAGTTCAAGTATTCACACTCGCTCCAGGAGGTGTTACCACCTTTGTTAGAAGAAGGAAGGGTTCCGTCTTAAATGTAATAGATCTTGTTGTGATATTGCAAGTCTCACAACTTTATGGCTCTTGCTATCTTTTCAGGGTGACCTATGTATAGAATCCCGACCAACAGATATAACTAGGTTGGCTACATTTCTTTCGTCTATGCGTAGTTCTCTCGAACTTCGGTCACAGAGGATGCTCAGCCCAAGTCATTCCTAGCTAGTTGCCCCGTTTTAGTAGAATAGTTTGCTGTCGCTTAACTTACATAATTTAGACTAGTTAGCCGGTGTCATTATAATTTAGATCGATAATGGCTGTCTATGTTTCCATTGTAGAAATAAGGTTTGGCCCATTATCTGATCTTCCCTCATACTCTTTACCTATACCTCGTAAGATATAATTATGTATGATGAACTGGGCTGTAAAATTCTACAGGGATGGATCATAATAGATATCTATTATACTACAACGTCGTAGTACATCCTAATTTGCTTCCAATGAAAAGACCTATAAATTTAGCTATTACATATATAAATCCTTATTTATTTGGCGGATTATTAGCAGGGAAGGTTGGTTGTTTTTTAGTAGATTTATTAAAAACAACTTCATATAAACTAGGTTATGGGTATTGTATGAGAATAATTATAAGTCAAGATTCAAGAGATAGAATATTAATTAATCATTTTATTAATCTATTTGATTGTGGTTACTTAATAGAAAGAGATAGTTATATAGAGTTTCGTGTATCTAACTTTAAATATATTTATAGCTAGCGCTCCAGCTAAGCATCCCTATCCCTGCTGGCTTCTATTTTTTTTTAATAAAAAAATACAGCAGGGATTAGAAGCGCGAAGCGATACATCCGGCGATAGAGGGGTCCCCTCCGGTACTTCGTAGCGCATATCCTTCGGTGTATACACAGAAGTACTGCTTCTATTTTTTTTTTAACACGCAGCAGGGATAGGCGGAGCTAAAGCAGTAAAATATATATAATATAAAGAATAATAAGATAATTCCTGTTGTAAGTTATATTAATCCTTAGAAAACATAAAATAAATTTATATTTATAATAAAAATAGATCGGGTTGGCACAATTTAATTAAAGGTAAAAGTTATATAGAAAGTGCTAACAATTTAATAAATAGATTTTATCAATATTTGTAGGCATGTAGGCGGAGCCTACAAGCCTACAAATTGGTATGATTAATGAGCCATCAAAATATAATAGTAATATATTTAGGGATCTATTAAAATATAGAGGGACAAGCTCATCAATTTTAAATTATAAATCTATAAATATTGCAATAGTAATGAGTTGATTAAGTGAGAACAATATTATATCGATTTATTAAATTAATAATATAATATACAAAATGTGGTAGCCTACTATTTTAAGATACAAACATTCTCCTTTTAACAAAATTATTATAAAGATAGGCCTTAGACTTTAGCTAAAATAAGATTAGCTAAATAATTATTAGGAAATAGGAAATATTACTATAGTAATAAATAAAGATGATAATTCTATAATAAAGTTTAACTCTTATTGCAGTGCATTTAGATATTTAAAAGTTAGTCGTCAAGGATTAGTAGCTCCGTTTTTACTTATTAGTTTGAAGTAAAAACTAATAAGCTAGAGAAAAAATATATTATTAATAAATACATATTTAGTTGAAAAATTTATTAAAATGAAATTTTATTAATATCTTTAATAAACTTTTCTTATAACTTCTTGTTATATAATTAATCTGGAATTGACTAATTAGGTAGGTCATGGATTTTTGGTGTTCATTTGTGAGTGTTCGAATCACTCTTCCAGAAGACTAAAATTGCAATTATTTAATAATTATTTTATAAGGTAGATATAGTTCAATAGGTAGAACATCTAATTGTGGCTTAGATGGCTCTTGGTTCGATCCCAAGTATTTACCCATAATTTGTTTCTTTTTAAGTAAAATAAAAATAATGAATATGAAAAAAACAATATAATATGAAAAATACAAAACATTCAGAGTTAGGCTATTATCAGGGCTGACAGGGTGTAGCTGCGCTAGAAATAAAAGGAGAAGATAAGATTTGAATACCTAAAAGATAAAGATTTTCTAAAAATGAATTATGAGCTCCTTCTATTGCAATAACTTTTCATAAAAATAATTAGCCCTTTTCTAGCTTTCCTGTTGTATTTTTTTTTATAAAAAAAAATACAACGCCTTCGGGGGTGGGGTAGGCTCCGCCTACCCACACAGGAGCACACATAAAATCTGTTTTAGTAGTCCCGCACGTAGGATATATCAGTTAAAATCTGATAATAGTTATATATATATAATAGTGGAATTAGAAAGATTAAAAAATAATTAATTTAATTAATGGTAAATTTCATACAGCAAAATTAAAAGTTTATATATGGTTATTGATTTTATTAATTTAAGACATGATTTATGCATATAAAATTTTACCTATTCCTGACGCATCGATATCCCGGAGGGATAAGGATGCTTGCTGGCTGGCTTCGCAGCAGCGGCGCTGTATTAAAAAAAAATAGAAGCAAGCATAAAATAATAGTTTATATTCAAATCCTTGATTATCAGTCGTAGTCGTAGTCGTAGGTTGATGATGTCGAAAGGTAGTTTTTTATATAGCTTTACTAGGAAAATATAGTACAAGTCAAAATAATAGAAAGTATGTAGAAGTTAAATGTTATTTTAATATAACTCAGAGTGTTGATAAATTAACTAATCAAAATTATATCACTTTGATGACAGAAATAGTGAATTTCTTTAGATGCAAATTATATGTAACTAATAATATATTTGCGATTACTGTTAGTAATATTGATAGGCTTAAGTTAATTAATCCTTAATTTAATAAATATCCTTTATCAATGAGCAGTAAATATTTTAACCATCTCTCTTATTTATAAGAATTTAATTATATAAATAGACACTTTTCAGATAATGAAATTAGTAAAATACGTACTATTAAAGATAATATGAATAGAAAAATAATTAATTTTAATAAAGATTCTTTAAATGATTTTTATAAATAAGATAAATAATTTTGTTGCATTCTTCTATTTTTTTTATAAAAAAATACAGCACTGCGCAAGCTATTGACTAAAAGTTAGTTATAAACTGCTTCGCAGCTAGAGATGGAGTATCCTATCATGGTTTGGAAGATTTCGTATTCGATTATCAACTTTTACCCTTATAATTTTAATTTTCTTAGCCTATAAATTAGTATAAGTAAATATAAGCCCGAGTAGTTTAAAGGTTAAAACACTGATTTCATACATTAGTAATGAGAGTTCGATTCCCTCCTCAGGCTGTATTTCATAGGAGCGCCTATTATTTTATTATTATAACATTATGATATTAACCTCAATTATAGTTCTTTTACTTTCTAATGCCGTTAATATAAGACGTGATATAGCTATTCTATGTAATAGAATAGCTATGATTATTTTAGTTTATTCTATTTTAAACGATCTATCCTCTTTAACTGTAATAACTAAAGGTCTAGGATTACATGGAGGTTTATTGTTAATTACAAATATAACACAAATATTTCATATATTTTTATTTTTAATTAGTATATTAATATTAATCTTAACTAGTTTTTATCCTGCTCGGTGATATGGGAAATCACGAATTACGTGGGACAAACTATCAAATTCCAGGGATCACCTAAAGTTATTGATACCAAGCCTCATTTGAAAATTTGTAGGTGGATGAGCTAATCACTTTTGTATGGTAATAAGTCAAGAAATAATCGAAAGAGTAATGGAAAATCGCGGATCTAAATCAGTAATATATAATAATATTACTGTAAAAGAGCAACGAGTAAACGGTAGTTGATGCGGTATTAATTTACCACATTTAAGATGTACTCTAATGGGTTTCGAAAGAAACTATCAAACCGGAATCCCTTCTAATTACATAAATACACACAGATATTTTTCTTCTTTATTAACTCAACCTGTTATTATTAACTCGCTTGTTGACAACTTTAAAATAAACCCTTGATTTATAACAGGATTCACAGACGCTGAAGGTTGTTTTACTATATTTGCGACAAAAAGGAATAATTATCGTTTTGGCTGAGAAGTCAAGGTTAGCTATCAAATAAATATACATAAAAAGGATTTATTGTTATTGAATCAAATCCAAAATTACTTTGGTGTAGGATCAATATCTAAGCAAGGTGAATCTACATACCAATATCGTGTTCAATCTATAAAAGATATAGTTAGTGTAATAAAACATTTTGATAATTATCCTTTATTGTCTGAAAAACATATTGACTACCTACTTATAAAGAAAGCTTTTAATATAATTTATAACAAAGAACATTTAACTCAAGAAGGATTAAATAAAATTATAGCTCTTAAAGCTTGTCTAAAAAGGGGTCTTTCATATGACATAAGCATAGCTTTCTCAGACGTATTACCTATAGATAGACCAACAGTTAAAAATTTGGATGTAAAGATTGATCCTCAGTGATTTGCAGGATTCTCTTCAGGAGAGGCTTGTTTTTACGTTAAAATATTTAAATCTAATACAAAAATAGGTGAAGCTGTTTTATTGACATTCCAGCTTGCTCAACACTTAAGAGATGAACCCTTAATAAGAAGATTAGGGGATTATTTAGGTTGCGGGAGAATATCAAAGAATCGTGAAGGTATTTACCTGGATGTAACTAAATTTACAGATCTTACTGTTAAAGTTCTTCCTTTATTTCAAAATCATCCTATTCTAGGGAAAAAATCGAAAGATTTTGAGGATTTTTGTAAAGTAGCTGAGTTAATGAAAAATAAAGCTCATCTAACTTATACAGGAATGGATGAAATTCGAAAAATTAAAGCTGGAATGAATACAGCTAGAAAATAAGAGGATTTATAATGTGTTTATAAGATAAATCCGGCCGCTGTGAGAAAAGTCTGAGTATCTGAATATTCATCTCTAAAAAGCTTATTATTATATAAATTTGTTTATTACAATACAAAAATAATAAATAAAATGGGAGAACATATGAAAATAGTAGAATATCCTGCCTGACGTAGTGGGTATTCGTCTATGTGGGAAAAACTATCAAATTCCGGGTACGCCCTAAAACTTCTGGTATCAAGCTATAGTCGAAAGACTATAAGTGGATGAAGTAATTACTCATGTATGGTAAGAAACCAGAAGATTTCAGAAAAGAATGTGGGTAATCGCGGATCTAAATCAACAATACTAAAAAATATTGTTGTAAAAGAGCAACGAGTAAATGGTAGTTGATATGATAATAAATTATCATGTTTAAGATATACTCTAACCGGTTTTGAAAGAAATCGTTGAACTAGTAACCCTTCTAACCAAATTATAAATAAAAGATTTTATTCTACAGAAGAAAAACCTTCTTCAATAATTCAGAAATCTTCTCTTAACCCTTGATTTATAACAGGATTTACAGATGGAGATGGTTCATTTAGTGTATCTATAGTCAAAAAGAACACAGGTATAGGTTGAACAATTCAACCTCATTTTCATATAGGATTAGATTCAAAAGATCTACCCTTATTAAGGGAAATCCAGGCATATTGAAATGTGGGTAAGATTTATACAACTAATAGAGGAGTTATTCAATATTCAGTTGGTTCATTAAAAGATATTATAAAAGTAATAATACCACACTTTGTTAAATATCCTTTAGTAAGTTTAAAGAGAAAAGATTTCGAATTATTTAAAGAAATAGTATTAATAATGAGTAAAGGAGAACATAAAACTTTAAATGGTTTATTAAATATAGTTTCTCTAAAAGCTTCGTTGAACTCAGGTTTATCTGATAGCTTAAAAGCTGCATATCCTAATGTTATATCTGCAGAAATATCTCTATGTAATTATAATAGTGAAATAGAACCCTATTGAATTACAGGATTCCTGTCAGCAGAGTCGAATTTTTTTAGAGGCACGCCACCCTTTATGAACAAGAAGTAAATATTAGAAAAGCTGGTTATTCATTAAGTCTATCCTTTAGCGTAAGTCAACATATTAAAGATAAAGAGTTACTAGAAAGATTATCTCGTTATTTTAATTGTGGGAAGATTAGAGCAGCTAAAAACCGTAATTCGGCTGAGAGGATTGTAACTAAATTACAGGATCTTCACCTTATAATTCTACCTTTTTTAAATAAATATCAACTTTCAGGAGTGAAAGTTTCAGATCTAGAAAGATTTAAAAAAGTTATCTCTTTAATGATAAATAAAGTACGAGGCTCCGCCTATTAACAAAAGAAGGTTTTGCACAATTTAAAGCTATTAAAGATCAAATGTATAAAGTATAGTCTGATTATTTGCCTAGTCATATTTCTATAATTAATATATTGATCACTTAGTGAAAGGTTTATTTTTTGTTTGAAAGTCAAATGTATATAATTTGCACGATAAAGCTGGTTGCCGTGTTATTATTATTATTTGTAATTAGTGGTGCAATATTCTTGATGTCAACTAATGATTTAGTTTCTATCTTTCTAGCTATAGAGTTACAAAGTTATGGTTTATACATATTAAGTACTGTATATAGAAATTCAGAATTATCCACTACAGGAGGTTTAATTTACTTCTTATTAGGTGGCACAGCAGAGTGATACAATAAGTTACAGCTAATCTGCCTAGAACTATCAAATTCCGGGGACGCCTTAAAGTTTAAGGTATCAAACTATATCTGAAAAGTTATAAGTGGATGAACTAATCACTCATGTATGGTAACAACCCTTAAGATGAAGGAAACTAAAATAGGCAATCGCGGATCTAAATCAATAAATACTAATTTTATTGTAAAAGAGCAACGAGTAGACGGTAGTTGCATAATATTACCTATGTTAAGGTGTACTCTAATGGGTTTCGAAAGAAATTATCAAATCAGAACTCTATCTAACCAGATAAATTTGTGCGCTGCTTCGCATTCGCATTCGCATTCGCATTTGTATTCACATTCGCATTCGCATTCGCAGCATCTAAAAAGATTTTTAACTTCCAAGGCTCAACGGGTTAATCCTAGCATCTTGATCGAAAAACAGAATATAGCTAGACCAGTTAATCCTTGAGCATTAACTGGTTTTATTGATGGTGAAGGAAGTTTTATCATGGGTATTTCAAAGAATAAGAATAAAGTAGGTTGACAAGTAAAACTAGAATTTTGACTTTCATTACACGAGGGAGATAAAGTTCTTTTAGAGCAAATTCAAAATTATTTAGGAGTAGGTAATATAACCAAATATTCTTCAAATAAACTTTTTGATTATCGTATTTCATCAATAAAAGATTTAGCAAATATTATTGAGCATTTAGATCAATATCCTTTAACAACTCAAAAATTAGCAGATTATAAACTTTTTAAAGAAGGATACAATCTAGTTATTAGCAAACAACATTTAACTCTTTCGGGGTTAAGAAAAATTATAGCATTAAAAGCTTCAATGAATCTAGGTTTATCCGATCAATTAAAAACAACTTTTCCTGATGTTATTCCAAAGGTTCGACCTTTAGTCATAAATAAAACTATAGCTCATCCTCAATGGTTAGCTGGGTTTGTGTCAGCTGAAGGTTGTTTTTTTATAAGTATTCATAAATCTTTAACTATAAAAATAAAGGTAAATGTACAATTAGAATTCGTGCTTACTCAGCATTTAAGAGACGAGTTTTTAATTAAAAGTATAATTGAGTATTTTAATTGCGGAAAAGCTTTCAGAAGTAATAACGTATTTAGATATCGAGTAACTAAATTTTCAGATATAACGGGAAAAATTATACCGTTCTTTAAAAAGTATCCTATTATTGGAATAAAGTCTAAAGATTTTGAGGATTTTTGCTTTGTAGTTGAAATGATGAAAGTCAAGAAACATTTAACTCCTGAGGGGATAGAGCAAATCCGTAAAGTAAAAATTGGAATGAACACAGGAAGAGATAAAAGCTTTTAAAGTTTAGCTTAAATTTATTTGCAAGATAAGTCTGATAGACTAGGGATTAAGTTCTTGTTTTATCTTACTAGGTACAGCTTTATTATACGCTAACTCAGGAAGTACTAGTTTGGATGGTTTATTTATCATAACTAGTATAAGTGAGGTAAGCTCTGCAGATTTATGATACAAACCTTACTATATAAATTTCTCTTTAGTAATATTTACTATAGGATTCTTATTTAAAGTAAGTGCTGCACCTTTCCACTTCTGATCACCTGAAAAAGGACTTGGGAAATCCTTAATCGTTGGGTGTAAACTGCCAAATACCGGGAATCCCTTAGAACTTCAAGTACCAAGCTATAGTTGAAAAGCTATAAGTAGATGGAGTAATCGCTCATGTAAGGTAACAAGCTTGAAGGCTTCTGAAAAGAATGTAGGTAATCGCGGATCTAAGTCAGTAATACTAACTACACCAGAAAGTATTGCTGTAAAAGAGCAACGAGTATATGGTAGTTGATGTGGTATTAATTCAACACATTTAAGATGTACTCTAATGGATTTCGAAAGAAACTATCAAGTTAAAGTCCCTTCTAATCAAATTATTCAAAGACGATTTTATTCTATTGAACCTAAGATGAACAATACTACAAGTAAACTTCCTCAACTAAATGAGCCTTGATTTATAACAGGATTCACCGATGCAGAAGGATGCTTTCTGGTTATAGTACGTAAATCACCAAAAAGCAAATTACCGGTCGGTGGACAACTAAATTCTATTTCTACCTTAACTGCTGATACTAAATTAATCTCAAATCATAATTCTGTAATGCATCCTTGATTTATTACAGGTTTCACAGAAAATATATATATATATATTTTACGCTGCGCTAAGGTGAGGGTTGTTTTTGAATTGATGTCTATAAAGACAATACATATAAAACAGGTTGACGTGTTAAGCTTTTTTTACCAAATAAACTTACACAAAAAAGATCTAGCTTTATTAGAACAAATTCAAAAATTTTTTAATTTAGGTAATATATATAATAGCCCTACAGCTAGTAGATATTATGTTTCTTCTGTAAAAGATTTACAAATAATTATTAAACATTTTAATAAATATACTCTGCTTTCACAAAAACAATACGATTTTGAACTATTAAAGCAAGCTTTTGTTCTCGTTAAAAATCAAGAGCATTTATCTAAACTAGGACTATAAAAGATTATAGCTATAAAAGCTTCTATGAATAACGGGCTTTCGGAGGATTTAAAAGGAAATTTTCCTGATATTGTACCGGTTGAGAGACCTATTGTTGAAAATACTGTTGAATATGATCCCAATTGAATGGCAGGATTCACCTCTGCCGAGGGGTGTTTCCTAATACGTATATATAAAGCTCAAACAAAGACAGGTGAAGCAGTAAAATTAGTCTTTCAACTTACTCAACATGTTAGAGATGAACAGCTGATGAGAAGTTTTATTAAATATTTTAATTGTGGAAATATTTGTAAAAGTCGAGAATCTTTTGTATATAGGGTAGAGAAATTTTCAGACATTGAAGATAAAATTATTCCTTTCTTTAATAAATATAAAATCCAAGGAGTAAAGCTTCTTGATTATATTGATTTTTGTAAAACTGCAGAATTAATCAAAAATAAAGCCCATACAATCAAAGAAGGGTTAGAGCAAATAAGAGAAATCAAAACTGGAATGAATAAAGGAAGATCCTGGAAAGAGTAATCTATATAAAACAGAAGATAATTGACGAGTAGAGGCTAATTTTACGATCAATCTTCATACTAGAGATTTAGATCTCTTAAACCTTATTCAAGCTTACTTTGAAGGAGGAGGGAGAATAGGTAAAGAAAGAAATGGTTGTCGTGATTTTACAATAGGTTCTCTAGGCCAAATAATAGGAAAAGTAATACCTCATTTTTATAAATATTCCTTAAAAACTAATAAATATTCTGATTACCTATTATTTAAAGAGGTAGTGATGATGATGCAATGTGGGGAACATTTAACAGGTGAAGGATCGCTTTCCTATCCCTCTGGGATATCCCTCTGGGATATCCCTCTGGGATATCCCTCTGGGATATCCCTCTGGGATATCCCTCTGGGATCAGGAGCACAAAAAATAATAAATATTAGAGCTTCTCTTAATAAAGGTTTAACTCCTTTATTAGCAGAAGCCTTTCCTAATACTATTACTTTATCAAGATCACCGTTACCACTTTATAATGCTAAATTACATCCTCAATGAGTAGCTGGTTTTACTTCTGGTGACGGTTGTTTTAAAGTTAGTATAAGGGAATCTAAATTACATAAAGCAGGAAGTCGTGTAGTATTACTTTTTGTATTAACTCAACATATTAGAGATTACTAAAAAGTTTAGTAGATTTTTTTGGATGTGGTAAAACTTATTCTTATAAAGATTATATTGAGTTTAGATGTCAGTCATTTAAAGATAATTATGAAAAGATTATACCTTTTTTTTATAAATACCATATCCTTGGTATGAAAGTGCAAGATTTCAAGGATTGAGTTAAGGTGGCGGAAATGGTTCAATCAAAGATTCATTTAACTAAGGAAGGTTTTGATAATATTCGTCAAATAAAAGTGGGTCGCTTCGCACGAATAAAGGTAGATATATAAAATAAAACGCTAACAGACTTTTGCATTACTTGGTATATGAGATTACATGTTTATATTCTATTTTTATATAATATATATTTATTATTAAATATTTTTGTATAAAGTTGTTCTTTTCTTTAATTTGGACGATTAATTTAACCGCCGTGGACGTTTATGATGCTATACCTACTATAGTAACAACATTTGTAGCTTTAATAGCTAAAATTTCTATATTTATTTTTTTATTACAATTGGTATATTATACTAATAATAGTTTATCAGAAATGAGCTGAACATTTATATTATTAATGAGTTCTTTATTCTCCTTAATTGTAGGTACAGTAGTAGGTTTGACTCAATTTAGGATAAAAAGACTATTAGCTTATAGTACTATATCTCACGTAGGATTTATACTGTTAGCTTTAGGCATATCTAGTTTTGAGTCTACTCAAGCATTTATATTCTACTTAACACAATATACAATAAGTAATTTAAATGCATTCATTATATTAGTTGCTATAGGTTTCTCTTTATATTGCTATACAAGTGAAAATAAAGAACACGAAGAATTAATAGATAAAAATAATTCTCCTAACTTGAGGTCTAGGAATCCTCTTCAGTGGGTGCTTTGACCAAACTCCGGGGACCTCCTAAAGCTTCTGGTACCTAACTATAGTCGAAAGGCTAGAAGTGGATCAACTAATCATTGATGTAGGGTAATAAGCCAGAAGATGATCGAAAGAGAAATGGGATATCGCGGATCTAAGTCAGCAATATGTAATGCTGTAAAAGAGCAACGAGTAGACGGTCAAAAATGCGTTAATTTAATGCGTTTAAGGTATGCTCTAATGGGTTTCGAAAGAAACTATCAAATCAGAATCCCTTCTAACCATTTAATTACATTAAGAAGATCTTATACTTCTTTATCTACAAAACCATTATGTAATTTTAAGCCTTTGGTTACAGATAACCTAAACCTTGATTCTTAACAGGTTTCTCAGATGGTGAATCTAATTTTACAGTAAGAATATTTAAGAGTGATTCAGTAAAAGTAGGCTGATATGTGCAACCTGTATTTCAGATAGAATTACATAAAAAAGATCTTAATTTATTAGAAAAAATTCAAGCTTTTATAGGTGTAGGGAAAATTTATCATAAAGAAGAATCTTGTAATTATATGGTACAATCTTTAAGAGATTTAAATGTAATAATAAATCATTTTAAAAGATATCCTCTTTTAACAAAAAAATATGAAGATTTCAAGCTATTCTCTCAAATTGTTACCTTAATTAATCAAGAAGAACATTTAACTCTTTCAGGTTTACATGAAATTATATCTCTTAAAGCTTCTATGAATAGAGGTATTCCTATATTACTTAAGACTGCCTTCCCTGATATTACTCCAGCTATAAGACCAAAACGTTCTAATGAAAAATTATTAAACACGAATATTGATCCTTATTGAATGGGAGGATTCACAGCAGGAGAAGGATGTTTTAGTATTAGAATTACTAAATCGTCAACAGCAAAAACAGGATACCAAGTACAATTAAGATTTCAAATAACTCAACATTCTATAGATAAGGTGTTTATGAGCAGGCTAAAAAACTTTTGAGGCTGTGGTAAAGTGTTTTTAAGATTTAGTGAAAATAAAGTAGATTTTCAAATTCTAAAATTTAAAGATCTGTCGGATAAAGTTATTCCATTCTTTCAAAGTATACCTTTACAAGGTGTGAAATCTAAAGATTTTACAGATTTTTGTAAAGCAGTAGATATAATGAAGGTAAAAGGACACTTAACTAATGAAGGATTAGATCAATTACGTAAATTGAAAGCGGGTATGAATAGAGGTAGAAAATAAAAAAAATTATATTATTTTGTTTTCTATCCTGCTGCTTTAGCAGCGCTGTATTAAAAAAAAAATAGAAGGATGCTGTATTTTTTTTATAAAAAAAAAATAGAAGCAGCGCTACTTCGTACGAAGTAAGCATTTTTTTTTGTGCATATTGTATACACAGCAAGCTAAATCTATAAATAGCGCATATCCCTATCCCTCAGAGATTAGAAGGATCCCAGAGGGATGAGGGATCAGAAGTAAGCAGGGCACATGTAATTATTTGTAGGATAAATCTGATAGCCGTGATACAATTAATAAATCAATTAAAAGGTTATTTTTATATAAACCCTGTATTAGCTTTGAGTTTAGCTATCACTATTTTTTCATTTGTAGGTGTACCTCCTTTAGTAGGATTTTTCGGAAAACAGATGATATTAAGTGCAGCTTTAGACAAAGGATTAGTATTCTTATCTATAGTAGCTATATTAACTAGTGTTATTGGAGCAGTATACTATTTAAGTATAGTAAAAGAAATGTTCTTTAGTAAACCTTATTATAAAGTTAATACTTTATTAGAAAACCTTATATTAAAAGGTAATGTATTGGATCAAAACAAAGCAGTTGTGCTTCGCAGAAACGTAAGTTTCAAATATAATAATATAGCTATATCAAGTCCAATAGCTTTTGTTATATCTAGTATAACATTAGTTATATTATTATTTATATTTATAAATCGTGAGTGGCTAAGCATGGGTAAACAAAAATTAATGTGATTCTTAAATAAATTAAATTTAATATACAATAAATATATTACATATTTTTATTTTCTAACTACTTATTCTACTATATTTATTAATAATTCTACAACAAATATTAAAGATATTGCTTGGGCTGCTTCGCAGCACAAAAATAAAATTATAAATCCTTGATTTATAACAGGATTTACGGATGCTGAAGGTTCTTTTATGATACATTTAGAAAAAAATAAAGATAAATGAAGAGTAAGACCTACATTTTAAATTAAACTAGATATAAGAGATTTATCATTATTAGAAAGAATTAAAATATATTTTAATCATGTAGTGGGCATGTAGGCGGAGCCTACAAGCCCCTCAATTAATATATCTAGTAAAGAATGTGTTTATAAAGTAAGATCTTTAAAAGAAGTTGCCGTAATAATCTCACACTTCAATAAATATGCTTTAATTACTGCGCAAGCTAAAAAAAAAGCTGATTTTAAATTATTCGAATTAATTATTAATAAATTAAATAACCAAGAACATTTAACTTCTAAAGGTTTAGAATAAATTATTAGTATATGTGCTTCAATGAATTTAGGTTTATCTTCATCGGTTAAAAACAATTTTCCTCATATTATACCGGTAGTTATACCTTTAATAGGAAACATGGTAGTACCTCATCCAGACTGGATGGCCGGATTTGTATCGGGAGAAGGATCTTTTTCAGTAGTTGGAGATAAATTTATATAATTAAGTTTTAGAGTTTCTCAGCATAATAAAGACGAACAACTATTGAAATCTTTTGTTGATTTTTTTGGTAGTGGAAAATTTTATTATCATAATAAAGAGAAAAAAGCTGTAATTTTTGTTGTTAGAAAATTTGAAGATATAAATTCGAAAATTATTCCTTTTTTTAATGAATATATAATTCAAGGTGTTAAATATAAAGATTTTAAAGATTGATCTGAGGTAGCTAAATTAATAGAATCAAAAAATCATTTAACATCGGAAGGATATAAGGAAATACGTAAAATAAAAGAAAATATGAATTCGTATAGAGTCTAATATATTGTAAGGGTTGCCCCCTTGATAATACACAATTTGTGTATTATGCATTGATAATTGGATAAATTGCAAGAAAATTTATTAATATAATTTAAATAAATAATTTGCAGCGAAGTTTAGTTTAATTTATAAAGTTTAAAAGATAAATTAAATTAAAACCGTCAAACGACTAAATTACCTTCATAGGTATAAAACATCCAATATTACTTTAATAATAAGTCTATAAGTAATAAAGACATAGTCTGAACAGTATAATAATATATTGAAATATTAATAATAATTATTAATAGTTAACAATCTTGACCATATTGGTACAAATTTTATTTAATTGTTAAATGAGTAGTATGACTTTCCTTTTCATTCTTGTGTCTATATTAGCTATACTATTTTTAGTTCTTAATTTCGTATTAGCGCCTCATAACCCTGCAAATTGATTTAGGAAATCAAATATTAGGGGTAAACTATCAAATTACGGGAAAATCCTAAAACTTCTAATACCTAGCATTTATTGAAAAATAAATTGTGAATGAAGTAATTACTCATGTAAGGTAACAAGTCAGAAGATAGACGAAAGAAAAATGGGTGATCGCGGATCTAAATTAGTAATACATACTACGTCAGAAATATTACTGAAAAAGAGCAACGAGTAGACGGTAGTAGATCTGGAAATTTCTTTCCAAATTTAAGGTATACTCTAGTGGGTTTCGAAAGAAACTATCAAATCAAAATCCTTTCTAACCAAATAAATTTAACAAGAAATTATTCTAAACTTCAATCTAAATTAACTCTAAACCCTTGATATATTACTGGATTTGTAGATGGTGAAGGTTGCTTTATCTTAACTATAATAAAAGATAATAAATATAAATTAGGTTGACGTGCGGCTTGTAGATTTGTAATAAGTTTAAACAAAAAAGACTTAAATTTATTAAATAATTTTAAGAATTTTTTTGGAGTAGGTAATATATGGTTTAACGGGAAAGATAAAAATTCTATTCAATATCGTGTTGAATCTTTATATGGTTTAGCTATTATAATTAACCATTTTGATAAATACCCTCTAATGACTAAAAAACAAGCTGATTATATATTGTTTAAATTAGCTTATAATTTAATTAAAAATCAAAGTCATCTGACCAGAGAAGGATTATTGGAACTTGTATCTTTGAAAGTTGTATTAAATAAAGGTTTAAGTGAAAATTTAAATATTGCTTTCCCTGATATAATTCCAGTTTTAAGGGCTGAAATAGAATTATCTAAAATTTTAAGTCCTTTCTGATTAGTCGGGTTTGTAGATGCAGAAGGTTGTTTTAGTATTACAACATTTAAATCCGAAACTTCAAAATTAGGAGAAGTTGCAAAATTAAGTTTTATTTTAACTCAAAGTGTTAGAGATGAAGATTTAATGAAAAGCTTAATCGAATATTTAGGATGTGGAAATATAAGTTTAGATAATAGAGGTAGAGGGACAATTAATTTTAAAGTAACTAAATTTTCTAACATAAGAGATATTATTATACCGTTTTTCGATAAATATCCTTTACAAGGTAATAAAAATCTAGATTTTTCAAGTTTTAGTCAGGTGTCGCTTCGCACAAAATTAATGGAAAATAAAGCTCATTTGACTAAAGAGGGATTAGATCAGATACGAAAAATAAAGGAAGGTATGAATATGAATAGAAGATAATAGTTTAAGAGTAGGATCTGTTAATTTATTTGTACGATAAATTTGATAGCAACGTATCAAGAGAAGTACTCTATTTTTGAGTGTGGTTTCCACAGTTTCTTAGGACAAAATAGAGCTCAATTCGGTGTAAAATTCTTTATTTTTGCTTTAGTATATCTATTATTAGATTTAGAAATATTAGTAATATATCCATTTGGTCTTAGTGGCTATGAAAATGGAGTATATGGTTTAATAATAGTACTATTATTTATAGGGATAATTACAGCAGGATTTATATTTGAATTAGGGAAAAACGCCTTAAAAATAGATAGTAGACAATCATATAATTACTATTATAAATCAAAAAGATTTGTTAATACCTTTATTGAAAATAAATAATGATTCTTTGTTTATTTGATTTTATGGGTGCTAGCAAAAAGCACTAACCCTAAAGTTATAAGTTATCAAGGTGAAAGATTTGACGTGGTCGTGGAGAAAAATAAGAGTCCAGTTATGTTACAATCATCAAAAATAATAGGAGCTGGTTTGGCTACAGTAGGTGTTTTAGGAGCAGGAGTAGGAATAGGAGTAGTTTTCGGGGCTTTAATAATAGGTGTAGCTAGAAACCCTTCATTAAAAAACCAATTATTCTCTTACTCAATATTAGGCTTTGCTTTTAGTGAAGCGACTGCTTTATTTGCACTAATGATGTCATTATTATTATTATATGTGGCTTAAAATTCAAATATATAAATATACTAATTTATTACTTTAATTACAATAGGCTATTAAAATTAGTAATATATTTATAAATGTTTAAAGATATTAAACATTTATCTTTAGAGTTGCTATAGCTTAACTAATAACAAGATATTTTGATAGTTTTTTCCTAAAGAATCTAAAAAAAAAGGAAAATAGAACTAAATAATTTTTGTGTGCTCCTGATCCCAGAGGGATAGGAAAGCTCATGCTTAAATTTATGTAGCTAATTTGCGCTATTCTTTTACTATTACTGAATAAGGTATAAAATAAAACTTTTAAGTTATAATATTAGGGAGAGGTGGAGGAAATCATATATAGTATAAGTGCATTATTCGCTTTAATGATGTCATTACTATTATATGTTGCTTAATTTAGCTTCGTTATAATTAGATTTCATAACACATATTTTTATGTGCGAGCGTAAGCTCTTATAAGGGACTGGGTGGATAGGGTATTAGTTTATACTAAGAAGAATAAAATAATTCTATTGCAATTAGAAATTTAATAATTTAATTTTGTATGAAAAACTTATTAAAGACATTTATATATTTTGACGCGCCTGAAGCTTGAGGTATATACTTTCAAGATAGCGCTACTCCTCTTCCTAAATGATCTGGGAAATCATTAATGGGGATTAAATTGCCAAATTCCGGGAATTTCCTAAAACTTCTGGTACCAAACTATGTATGAAAATATGTAAGTGGCTGAAGTAATTACTCAGGTATGGTAACAAGTCAGAAAATGAATGAAAATGAAATGGATTATCGCGGATCTATGTCAATTATAAATAATAAACAAAAATTTATAATTGTAAAAGAGCAACGGGTAAATGGTAATTGATGAGGTATGAATTCATCTCATTTAAGATATACTCTAACGGGTTTCGAAAGAAATTCTCAAAACAAAATCCTAACTACTCAATTAATTAATAAAATAAATTATTCTACATTGATGATTAACAAAGGTGATAGTGATAATAATTCTGATATAAAAATAGATCCTTATTTTTTAACTGGTTTTGCAGATGGGGAAAGCTCATTTGTTTTAAGTATTACTAAAAGTAATAATGTAAAATCAGGTTGAGTAATAAAACCTAGATTTCAAATACATTTACATAAAAAGGATTTATTTATATTGGAAGCAATTAAGAATTTTTTAAGTGTTGGTAAAATATATGTTAATAATAAGAATTCAGTGGAGTATAGAGTATTCTCTATTAGAGAATTAAAGGTAGTTATAAACCATTTTGATAAATTTCCACTTATTTCACAGAAATACGGAGATTATTTATTATTTAAGCAAGCTTATGAATTATTAATTAATCGTGAACATTTAACATCTGAAGGTTTACGAAAAATTATATCAATAAAAGCATCTATAAATAACGGTTTATCTGAACCCTTAAAAATAGCTTTCCCTGATATTATACCTACTCAAAGACCTATCAAATCTAATATTTCAATTTATAATTCTCAATGATTAGCTGGGTTTACTAGTGGAGAAGGATCATTTGGAGTTAAAATTCGAAATCTTAAAGGTAATTCTTTTATTGAACTGATCTTTCAAATCAATCAACATACTCGTGATAAACAATTAATAACTCTTATAGCTGAATATTTAGGATGCGGTAAGGTATATAAACATTCTGTGAATGCAGTAGTTTATAGAGTATCTAAAAGATCAGATTTAACTGAAATAATTATACCTTTTTTTGTTAAATATCCTATCTTGGGTATAAAAGCTCTAGATTTTAAGGATTTTAGCTTTATATCAGAATTAATTAAAAATAAATCTCATTATAATAAAGAAGTATTAGACCAAATTATTCGTATTAAAACTAATATGAATACAGGTAGAATTTTGGACTAGCTTTGTTGATATCACTAAATAAAGAATAATAATTTAATTAATAGAATGTTGAATTTGATTTTTTTTTTGCAAATGGAAGGTTTAGTGGAATTACACGATAACATTATGTACTACTTAGTATTAATATTATTCAGTGTAGGATGAGTATTATTCTCTATAATAAAAAACTTTGCTGCAACAAAAGCACCTATTGAGGGGTGATTGGGAAAATCACCATTATGGGTGAATACATTATCAAATTTAGGGGAACTCCTAAAGCTTTTGATACCAAGTAATATGTGAAAATATATTTACGGCTGAAGTAACGATTCAGGTAAGGTAACAAGTCATAAGATATGTGAAAACAAAATGGACAATCGCGAATCTAAATCAGTTGCAGGTAAAAAACCTGCAACTGTAAAAGATCAACGAGTAGACGGTGGTGGGCAAGAAAAATTTAGTTCTTGTTTAAGGAGTACTCTGGCAGGTTTCGAAAGAAACTCTGAAGTCAACATCCTGTCTAAGCAAATTCACAAGAGATTTTTTACTTCAATTAGTACTAATAAAATAGATAATATTAAATTTAATAGCGCAGCTACTAAAATGAATCCTTGATTTTTTACAGGATTTTCTGACGGAGAAGCTTCTTTTATCCTTTATATACAAAAAACTAATAATACTAAGGTAGGTTGAGCTACTTGAGTTGCTTTTGAAATAAATATAAAAGATAAAGATTTATCTATTTTGAAAGAAATAAAATCTTATTTAGGGGTAGGTAAAATTAATCAAAAATCTAATGGAACTTGTGTTTATTATGTAAGATCTTTTGAAGAAATAAGTGTAATATTACAACATTTTGATAAATATCCTCTTTTAACTCAAAAACAGGCTGACTACTTATTATTTAAGTCTGCGTTCGAAATTATAAGAAATAAAGAACATTTAAGACATTTCCATAAAATATTAGCTATTAGAGCTTCTATGAATAAAGGATTACCTCCAGTGTTAAAAGAAGCTTTCCCTAATATTACTTCGTCAGTAAGGCCTAGTGTTCAATATTCTAAAATTACAGATCCTAACTGATTAGTAGGCTTTACTACAGCCAAAGGTTGTTTTTTGGTAAGAGTTAGAGATAGACCTAATAATAGTGCTCAAGTACGTTTACAGTTTAAACTAACTCAACACCTTAGAGATGAACAACTTTTGATAAGTATAGTTGACTATTTAGGTTGTGGTAGAATTTATGTTAATGAAAGATCAGTCGATTTAATTATTACTAAATTTAGTGATATAACTGATAAAATTATTCCTTTATTTGGAAAATATCCTATACAAGGTATAAAACACTTAAATTATTTAGATTTTGTTAAAGTAAGTCAATTAATGAAAAATGATTTACATTTGACTCTAAGTGGAATAAAGTTAATTCGTAACATAAAATCTGGTATGAACTTAGGAAGATTATAAATCTATTTCATTTTACATAATAGTTAAATTTATTAGTTTATGAAGAATTGTGTGTTTGTATGACAAAGTTGATATAATTGATATCTCACAAATACTTAAATCACGGTAAAAAAGTGCCTATTCAAAAGTGTTTTATGTATAATAATAATAATAATTTTTTTAATTTAAAACATAATCTTATACGTACTTATAGTACTTCCTCTAATGATCCTTCAAAGAATATATGTCATGTTAAAGTATATAAAAATGCTTTTGATATAAGAAAGGATATTTTAAAAGAGAACAAAAATAAATCAGGAATTTATAGGTTAACTAATAAATTAACAAATGATATTCGTATAGGACAATATAAAAATTATAAATTTAACCCTAAAGCTAAAACAGGTTATGCCAGCTTCGCAGGGAAAGAGGATTCTTCTAATATTGATATAAATAATTTCTATGAATGATTATCTGGATTATCTGGTGCTGAAAGTTCTTTTATAATTTCACAACGTAAACCTCTTAGTTTTGTATTTTCATTTGAAATATGTTTACATTTAGATGATAAAGATATGTTATATTTTATTCAAAAAAGGTTAGGATTAGGAAAAGTTAGCATTTCTGGTTATACATCTAAATTAATAATAGTAAAACAGGAAGAGATATCACAATTATTAAATATTTTAAGTAATTATCCTTTACAAACTACTAAGTATTTAAATTTCTTATATTTTAAAAAAGCCTTCGAACTTTATACAAGGAAAGCTCAACAATCAAAAATTAGTAGCTCCGCTAGAGAATTATTTAAAGAAATATCTAAAATTAAGAAAGGTATGAGTAGTACAAAAAGATCATATTTTTCTAGAGAAGCTCGTGGTGATAATATAAGTGTAGAAATTAAAGATGAAAAGGGATTAGTTGTAAACATGTTTAATTCTATTTATTCTTGTGCCAAATTTTATGATTTATCGATAAGTATCTTAGATAAAGAATCACGTAATAATAATGTGGAAGTTATTATTAAAAATAAACCTTACAATCTTAGTTTCATGAACACAGATAATAGTATTAGCAGTGAAAGCAATTCTGTTTTACTTTTTTCAACTGAAGAGGTATATAAGGATATTAATTACAAAGCTTTAGAAAAATCATTTAATAAAGCTAAAAAGGTAGCTAAAGAAAATTCTTGTAAAAGTTCTTCAAAATCTACTGTTTATATTTATGAAAGATCTACGCAGGAAGGGTTTAAATTAATAGGTAGTTTTCTCTCACCTAAAAGAGCCGCTATTTTATTAGGTGTAAGTATAAATACTATTATAAAATATAAGAATTCAGGATTAATATATAAATTTAGGTATAAATTTACATCAAATATTAGATAATATTTAATTTTAGATTTGTTGTTTATTGAGGGATATATAGCTTGTAATAGTAATAATGTCTATAAGGTAAGTTTCATTAATATACACTAAAAATATGGTCATAAAGGTATCTATTTACTATCTCCTACCTAACTAACTAAGCTACCCTCTTTAATAAGATAGATATATCTAAAATATTAAAAAATTGTTTTAATTTTAGTTATTTAAAAACTAAAGATAATTTAATTATTTCAATTTTCTGATATGAAGCGCGAAGCATCCCTCCGGGATAAGGGTAGCTTCGCGTATCCCCTAAGTGGGCGCTTCGCGCTTCGCAGGGATAGAGCATTAATTAAATATGGTTTTTTTAATTTTTCTATTAGAATATTGAAAAATTTTTGATTTACTTTCTAAAAAATAACATTACTTTGATAAATTAAATCCTAAGTAGAACATATTGAAAATAGGATAAATTACCCTTAATCTTAAATACTATTAAGAAACTATATCAAAAATTAGTAAGTCTTTAAAAGGAATATATGTAAAAAAAAATCAGCTTTATATGGTTGTACTGTCTCATAAAATTAAGGAATATGTTTTTCATATCTCTAGAAAAATCAGGAGTAGCTCCTTGCTGTATTTTTTTTAATAAAAAAAAATAGAAGCACGCTTGCTTGCATATCCTTCGGTGTATACACAGCAGCACAAAAGAAAAAACCTAATAAATCTACAATTGAGTAGATGAAACAAAAATCCTTAGGAAATGGGGCATAAACTAAATTAAAATTGAGTATGGGAATAAGAAATCCTTTATACATATATGAAAAGTGTTCATAAGATGGAATAGGAAGTTTATCTTAGCTATAAGTAAATTTTTAGATATAAATGGAAGTACTATTAGATATAAGAATCCATATCCCTGTTTTTACTTCTTAGTTTGAATAAGTAAAAACTAAGAAGCGGGATAGGAAATTTTCAAAGATAGATATAAAATTTTTGGCTTCGCATTCCAGGTTCTGCATTAAAAAACTTAGAATAACTATGAATAAAATTCCACTGTATGCTGAAAACTTCCAAAATCTTAAGTACTTTTAATAGTGAAAATCTTAAAGGTAGGGGATGCATGCTGCTTCGCAGCCTGCCAACAAAGGATAATCAGCAGGTAACTCTTAAATTGATAATTAAGGATCCTCAGAGACTACACGTGGAAACCTTATTATAAAGGTATAATATAGTTCAATTATGTAGGAAACTACATGAACTCTTTTGACTTTAATTGAATTAATATGAACTATAACACCAGCTGTTATATTAATACTTATAGCATTCCCATCGTTTAAATTATTATATTTAATGGATAAAAGTTTTACTTAAGTCCACCTAACAACTTAAAGTTTGTTAGGTTAAAGAGGATGAATTTCAAGAAGGATTAAATAGAATTTTAATTTACTTGAATCGGAGCTTGTTTATTGGTTAATACCAAAGACAAACAAGAGCGTTCAACGACTAGAAGATAATATTATCTACGATAATAATCTTCCTACGCTATACACAACTGATTTGTGCATATGGGCAGGTAATGCATTAAGTTAATAATAAGTTGTTTGTTATAGCTATAGTATCCTCCGTTAATTAGATTAGTTATCTTTCTTTAACTACTTGGTCTTTTACTCCAGTTGCTAATGAATAATGGCTAGCAAACACTCATTTCTAAGTACTTAGTAGGGAGTAATCTTATTAACGAAAACATAGTCTAAACCATATTGTGAGATATGGAATTAAAGAATAATTCTTTAATATATTGAAGAGTAATAAGAGCTTTACAAAGTCAGCTTACCTTATGGGGAGCTCGATGGGTAAACCTAAATTAAAAAATTACACAAGTCTATTTATAAGACCATTACTCAGTGGATCAGAATTGTTTTATACAAGATCATATATTTTACATTTTCGTGGTAAGAGTCTTTTTACTAAGCCTAGGATTTTATTGGAAAAAGGTAAATTTAGCACATTATCCGCTATCAGTACTTGAAGCGAGGAAAGAGGCATTATTAATACGGATAATATTAATAATTTTTATGAATGATTTAGTGGTTTTACTTTTTTTTTTATATTCATAAAAAAACAGCAGAGGGTAGTTTTTATATAGTTACTGGTCAAAGTTTTGCTTTTAGATTCCAGATTAATTTGCATAAACAAGATATCGAAACGTTATACTATATTCATAAATCACTAGGTTTTGGGGAAGTTAGATCATACAATAATTTTTCAACTTATACAGTTACAAAACTTAAAGATATAGCTCAACTGGTTGAAATTTTTTCACACTACCCTCTTCAAGGTTCTAAATGGCTTAATTCTATAGATTTTTCGAAAGCTTATGCGCTTTATACTAAATCGGATAAAGGGGCTAATACTTTAAAAGAAATTTTAAAGATTAAACAAGGTATGAATCGTTCAAGATTAGATTATACAATGGCTAAAGATAATGATACTAATATTACTGCTTATTGACTATTGGGGTTTGTGGAAGGAGAAGGTTGTTTTAGTATAAATAGAGGAAATAATTATAGATTAGACTTCAGTATGTGTCAGTCTTACTCTAACCTTGAATTAATGAAAAAAATTAAGGTTTATCTAGAAAATCTCCCAAACACAAATGGTAATTATGCAGGAGCTATTGGAATTTCTTCTGTTGTATCTAATAATTCTAATCATCAATCCGTTATTAGACTTGAGACTGCGCGTATTCCATTTATTACTGATATATTTATTCCTTTCTTGGATAGTTTAAATTGACGTAGTAAAAAACAGTTAGATTTTCAAGATTGAAAGAATATACTAATGTTGAGAGAACAAGGTCATCATTTATCTGAAAAAGGTGCCAAAGTAATAGATCTAATTTTAAGTCAAATGAATAGGAATAGGCTTTCTACATCGAACCAATCTATTGTTGATAGAGCACAAGTACTAGACGAAGTTAACCAATTACTTTGGGGGCCTTCAAACTTCGAGCTAAGAAACGGTAGAAAATGAGTAGTATCTTTAAATCAATATTATAATTCTTCTCGAAAAAGCATTTGTGTGGGCATAGTGGATGAAAAAGGTAATAATTTACATTCATTCGATTCTCTTGTGGACTGTGCTAAATTTTTAAATGTGAAGCCTACTACAGTTTCTAAAAGAATAATAAAAGGTATATCCTTTTTATTCGATAATAAAAAAGTTTATATAAAAAAAGTGTCTTCATAAAAGCAAACTAATAAATGTAGTTAAATCTCAATATAAGTCTTTTGCTCTATTTTTTTGTGCTCCTGATCCCAGAGGGATATCCCAGAGGGATATCCCAGAGGGATATCCCAGAGGGATATCCCAGAGGGATAGGAAAGCTATAAAAAAAATATATAAAGCCTTTAGTACAATAAAACGATATATAAAATTGATTAACTTATAAATAACGGTGAACATATTGTCTCCTAACTATTAATACATTTGGAAGTAAACGATCCTTCAATGACAGTTTTAGCAGAGGGTCAAGGTGGCCCTAAACCGTTTAAATTAAATAAAAAAGTAAATACCTTAAAAGGTCAAAGAATAAAAAATATGTTTATAAACGAAAGTCCCTTTTATAATTTCCAATGTTGTAATTTTCATAGTAGAATGAGGGCTGGATCTAGAATAGGTCCGCATTCTCAATATGTACTATCTGTAGTAATAGGTTCCTTGTTGGGAGATTCTTATGGTAACAAAAGATCTGTAGAAGGAACAAGAATTTGTTATAGACAAAGTAGCAAACATAAAGATTATTTATTTTGATTACATTCTTTATTTTATAATAGAGGTTATTTCTCTAACTAAATTAGAACCTATAATGTATACTAGAAAATTAAAATATAAAAATAAATAAATTATACATTATGGTTATGAATTTAATACTTTTACTTTCATAAGTTTTAATTGAATTTATGAAATGTTCTACCATAAAGGGAAAAAAGTTATAAGGCCGGAAATATAAAAATATATGACTCCTTTATGCTTAGCTATTTTAATTTCGGATGACGGGTGTTGAGTTAAACCTGGTGTTCGTATAGCAACAAATTGTTTTAATTTGACTGAAATTGAATTACTAGTTAAATTACTGAAAAATAAATTTAATTTAGATTGTACGATCCAGTTATTAAAAGCTAGCGGTAATTATTCTATTTATATAAAAGGTTCATCTATTCCTGTATTAAGGGAATTACTTTTACCGCACATATGAGTGGCGTGCCTCATAAATTAGGAATATAATTTTTAATACGTTTAAATATATTATAAAAATTTTACTAATATTAAACGGTAGTCGAAGTTTAAAAATAAGATATTTATTTTTAAACTTGAGTTACCTTAAAGGAATTAAGGATTCTCTAAGAAATTTATTTCTTTGGCGACACAAATGAAAACAGTCAATATATTTTAGTAAATGGTAATAGATAAAATATAAGACTGTCAGTAAACATTTTTCTTTATTCTTTTTGTTTATTGCAACAGACTGGGACATTTGTGGGTGTCGTTTTATACGATGCTTAATGAACAGTCGAATTTTATTGTAAACAATAAAAATGCACCAATGGTATTGAAGTTACCAATATCCGGATTTTATAGATTCTAACGAAGAATTTATAGAATTTGATTCATATATAATACCAGGATCAGATTTAGAAGATTCTGGTGGATTAAGAATGTTGGAAGTAGATAACAGAGTTATAGTTCCAGAGTTAACACATATTAGATTTGTTGTAACTTCCGGGGATGTTATACATAAAAAGTGAGATTTGGTCCTCACTCTTGTGTTAAATAACCAAACTCCGGGGAAACCCTAAAGCATTAGTTACTAAACATTAGACCTAAAAGGGTCAGGGTGCGGCTGAACTAATCACTCAGGTATAGTAAGAAGACTAATGATTATCTAAAAGGAGAATGGGAAATCGCGGATCTAAATCACCTCTGTCCTCAGGGTGAGCTTGCGTTAGCTTTAGCATATTTTTTTTGTGCGCAAGCTATAAATAGCGCAGCACCCGAAAGGGGGTAGAAAGGTTCAAATTGTTGTAAAATTCTTTCTACTATAAGTGTAAAAGAGCAACGAGTAGATGGTTATTCAGTTTTAGATCCCGATGTTCTAAATACTGTAAGGTGTACTCTAGTCACCGGGAAACCGGCTCTTGGTTTTTGCCTCTCTTCATCTTAGTAGTGATGAAGAAGAAATTATGTAATCCAAGATTAAAGTTAGCACAATAGCCTTTCTAAATTATTAACACTTTCTTATCTCACAGACGTAGCAGTCCTTCGTTACACTGCAAAGCACCCCTGCATGCTAGCTGCTTCTATTCTTTTTTTTAATGCGCAGCTTCTATTTTTTTTTTTAATAAAAAAAATACAGGGATAAAAAATACACGCAGCAAGAATATGTGTCGTCTAGTATAGCTTGCTAAGGGAATTAAAAATATATTTTTAACTAAGAAGGATGGATGCATTTTATACAGCAGGGATAAAACTAATATTAACCTAGTTTATAGTTATAAAATTATTATGAATCTCATGCTCTAAAGAGCTAACAGCTATATTATTACAAGGGGAGCCACTACGAATTTGTGTTCTTTTTAAAATATAAGTTTATTAGATGTTAATAATAAGATAAATTGGTGTTTCGACTAGCTTGCGCACATAAGGGTAGGCGTTAAAAGCAATTACCCTAATATATTATATAAAAACCTAATCGTAGTAAAGGCGCTGCTTCGCAGGCAGGCAGGCTGGCTTCTATTTTTTTAATAAAAAAAAAATACAGCAGGAGGAGAGTTTCTTCTAATTTAAATACGTCTTTTAGATGCTATTCTAATATTAAGCTTTACGAGGAATATACTTATATTACTAGTGAAATTCTTAATAAGTTATTAGCTAATCAAGAGGTTTCAACTACCTAGATTGAACAGGATAAATTAAAAAAACATATCAGGAGTTAAGTTTGATTTACCCCTTAATGATAAAACTTATCCTTCTTTTGTAGGTCTTGTAGGTAAACCTAAAACTAGAGGATTAAAAGCAGGTGTTTATATTTTCACTCCTAAAGTTACAGGATGTAAATACGTAGATTCTAGTAATAGTCTTTCCAGAAGACTTGATCAATACTTTACTTTTAAATATTTAAATCAAGATAACTCCGGGCAATTGCTATCTTTGATCAAGAAAGAAGGATTTGATAAATTTAGTTTAGAAATTTTTGTCATGCCGGCTACGTTTATTTCAGGTTACTACTATTTATTCTTGGAGCAATACCACTTATTACATAAAAGTTTTAATCTAAATACTCAAAGAATAGTTAATTTTAGAGTTAACCAAGGAACTAAAATTTATTTATATGATTTATAAGGAAAAATTTTATATTATTCATCTAAATCTTTAAATCAAATACAAGGTGATCTAGGTATACACCCTAATACTTGTAAAAATTGTCTCAAAGAAGGGAAAATTTATTTAAACTTCTTTAAGATTACGGATACTATTATAGAGGGTGCAAGTCGGGCTAATTTAAATATTCCTGAGTTAGCTAGTTTAATTTCATATCCTAGGAGGGGATAGAAAAAGGCTATTTTTAAGTCAAGCTTCAAGGCTTAAATTTAGCCTACCTGTTACTATAGAAGAGGTTGGAACAGGAAAACTATGGAATTTTCTAGTATTATAGCCATAATAAACCACTTTAAAAATCAAAACATAATAATGGACAGAAATAAAATAGCTAAAGTATTGAATAGTGGAAAACCATATAAAGGTTATATATTTATAAAATAGAATTAAACGCTTATCACAAGGGCTCCTTATTCCTACGTGCTCAGGGCTAGTTTGTTTCTTTAGCAAGCTATCCCTGTGAACAAGGATAAGACGTTAGAAGAGGTTAAAGGAGTAATAAGAGAAAGGTTAATATTTAGATAAATTTGTGCAACGTCTTTCGCTTGCCCTTCATTAGGTATAAAATGTGATGCTTTCCCAGGAAGACTAAATCAAGTTTCAGTGTTTATTAATAGAGAAGGGGTATTCTATGGTCAGTGTTCAGAAATATGTGGAATTTTACATAGTTCAATGCCTATAGTTATAGAATCTGTAAATATAGACCATTTTGTTCATTGATTATATAGTGCTTAATTTATTATAGTGTAAAATCTATTACTCAAGGGGTATTAGTTTAATGGTAAAACTTGATGGTACGGTCATCGCGATTGTAGTTCGAATCTATAATGCCTCTAGTATAGTCTTTAGTGACTATACCTATATATATGTATAAATACATTTATACTAATAATTTGAAATATATTAAATAAATATATGAGTTTAACTTTAGTACTTTTTTTAATAGGAATCTTAGGATTCGTATTAAATAGAAAAAATATAATATTAATGCTTATTTCTATAGAAATAATGCTATTATCTATAACATTTTTAATATTGGTAAGTTCTATTAATCTTGATGATATAATAGGACAAACATACTCAATCTACATTATTGTAGTAGCCGGTGCAGAATCTGCCATAGGGCTAGCTATTCTAGTAGCCTTTTATAGACTAAATACTCTTATTCATCTTTATGGTTATTTTATTTTAGATTTATTTATTCTTTTTAATTTACACGCTTTTGGCACAACCAAGAAAAATAAGGTAAATTCAGCTTTTTCAGTTAATATTGCAGATTCTAAGCGTTTCTACTCTACGTCTAAAGGTCAACACAGTCCACAGTCTTTTAAATAATAATTTAACACTAGAGCCTTGACTTATAACTGGCTTTATTGAAAATATATATATATATTTATATATTTTACGCAGCACTGCTATCCCTCCGGGATTATAAGGTTCTTTTGTATGTTCTTTTATAGAGTCTTCAGCTATAGGATGAAAAATCCAACCTATTTTTGCTATTGTTCTTCATAAAAGGGATCTTGCTTTATTGAAATCAATTCAAGCTTATTTCGATGGTATAGGTAATATAAGAAACTAAGGTAAAGATAGTAATATCATTTAAATTATCCCTCAAAAACCAAATGTTTAACATATTATCTTATTTATAAAAATATCCTTTAGTAACAAAGAAGAAGGCTGATTTTTTACTTTTTAGAAAGATAGTCTTAATGATGGAACGTAAGGAAGATCTAATACTAGAAGGGCTTAATATTATCGTAAATAAAAGAGCTTATATGAACTGAGGCCTTACAGAAAAATTAAAATAAGCCTTCCCTAATGCTATACCTGTGGAAAAACCTTTGATAGAAAATTAAGTCATACCGTATGGTTTATTCTTAGCAGGATTTGCTTCTGGTGAAGGTTGTTTCTTTATTAGTTTAATAAAAGCTACCACAAAAATAGGTTACCAAGTATTACTATTGTTCGAGTTAACTCAACACTCTCGTGGTGAGGTATTAATGAAAAGCTTACTAGAATATTTAGGGAGTGGGAAATTAATAAAAATAAAAGATAGAGATCTTGTTCGTTTTAAAGTTGAAAATTTTGCAGATATTCTTGAAAAAGTTTTTCCTTTTTTTTAACTTTATAAAATTGTAGGTATTAAATTCTTAGATTCTAAAGATAGAGTAAAAGTTGCTAATCTTATGAAGGACAAGGGCCATTTAACTGAAGAAGGATTATATCTAGTCAGAAAGATCCAAGATGGGAGCTTTGCTTGCTTCGCAGAACAAAAAACGTGATAAAGGGGAATAATAAGAAGTAAAGTAGGAGTGCGCTCCGCTAGAAATAAATTAAAGCGAAAACCTTTTTATAGCGCTATATATATTATAGTGATTGCTGGTGCAGCAGAATCAGCTATTGGTTTAGCTAATTTAGTAGCTTTTTATAGACTTGCGTCTCTTAAATCAAATCGTCTATCCTTTAGCTATTACAAATTCCCTATAAAACCCCTAAATAGTTTCCCAGCAGGGTGCTTCGTAGCCTAGCTTTCCTATCCCTCTGGGATATCCCTCTGGGATATCCCTCTGGGATAAGGAGCACTAAATATCCCAGGCTGCTTCGCTGCTTCGCGCTTCGCAGGCAGGAGAATCAAACTTCTTTATTACTGTTCAAAAATATAAAACTAAAAGGGGGGGGGGGGGGGGGGGGGTATAGCCACTTCATTATGTTTTTCTTTAGCTCAGGATATAAGAGATTTATCTTTATTAGAAAGTTTTGTATATATTTTTTTTTTTGATGTGGGTATGTGATTAAATATAAAAACCGTAGGGTTTGTGAATTTATCGTTACAAAAATCGATAATATAGTTAATCATATAATTCCTTTTTTCGATAAATATAATATAAGAGAATCAAAATATTCAAACTTCTTGGATTTTAAATGTGCTGCTTTAATTATTAAGAATAAAGAGCATTTAAAAGAATATGGAATAGCTTTGAAAAAGGTTTTACTATTAAAAAGTAAAATTACGGGATGCTTACTTCGTACGAAGTAGCGCTGCTTCTATTTTTTTTTTATAAAAAAATACAGCGCTGCTTCGCAGCACAATAAAGCTAAAAATAATCACGGAGATGATTAGGGCTTTAAGAGAAAATAGGTCAAAAAAGGAGGAGTGAACCTTCATCTAGTCTTTATATAAAGGCAAAGCCTTCAAATTGCGGGAAAGTCTTAAAGACAAATCTACCCAGTTAATACAGTAATGTAATTAATGGAACAGGTAATGACTCGTTGTAAGGTAAAAACGATTTGTATGAAGAAATGAAATAGACGATCTGCAGCCAAACACCAGTATTGGTGCGCAGTTCATCGATTAAATGTGGGTTGGTTTATAATTATAATTATTTAATTATTTGCTTAAGATATAGTCAGGCATAATTTAAAGATTATGGGAATACCCTAGCCTTCCTAAGGGAATAATAATTCCTATGGAAAAGGGGGAAAACGAAGAGGAAGTATCGGAATAGAATATAAATAGTGTATTTAAGTATAATTATATTACCTTTATTAGGATTTATAGTATCCGGAGTTTTTGGTAGAAAAGTCGGTGTGACAGGTAGTCGTATTTTAAGTTGTCTTAGTATAATGATAACTACAATATTAGCTGTAATTAGCTTCTTTGAGGTAGGATTTAATAATAATCCTGTATCTCTTAACTTATTTAAATGATTAGATAATGAATTATTTAATATGGTCTGAAATTTTCAATTTGATAGCTTAACAGTGTCAATGTTAATTCCTGTGTTAATAATAAGTTCTTTAGTTCATTTCTATTCTATAGGATATATGAGTCACGATCCTCGGCGAGGTTGCGTTAGGGGAAAACGTGACTATGGGGATAAATTGTCAAATTCCGGAAATCTCCTAAAACTTATGATATCTAGCTATAGTTGAAAAACTATAAGTGACTGAACTAATTACTCAGGTAAGGTAACAAGTCATAAGATATATGAAATTAAAATGGACAATCGCGGATCTAAATCAACAATACTAAAAAGTATGGTTGTAAAAGAGCAACGAGTAGACGGCAGTTGATACATTAAGCAATTAATGGATTTAAGATGTACTCTAAAGGGTTTCGAAAGAAACAGAGGTATAAGCCTCGGGTTGAACATAGAACCGCGTTGAACCTCTAAAGTCAAAATCCCTTCTAAACAATTCAATTAAAAAAAATTTTCTACCTGTAACTCAACTCCAGTAAATCCAGGGGTTTGATCTGGATTAATAGATGGTGAGGGTTCATTTACTATAATAATAGATAGAAATAAAGTCCGTAAATTAGGTTGGCGTGTACAATTGAAATTTCAAATTGGTCTACACACAAAGGATCTTTATTTATTATGTCTATTACAAGAATATTTAGATGGTATTGGTTCTATCCATTTAGCTCGAAACCGAGAGATAGTTAATTATTCAGTTGATTCAATTAAAGATTTAAATAAACTTATTTTTCATTAGCTTGCTGCGCAAGCTAAGAAAAATATCCTTTAATAACTCAAAAAGCTGGAGATTTATTATTATTTAAACAAGCAATGAAACTTGTGAATAATAAAGCTCATCTTACTGTCGAAGGTTTAAATCAAATAGTAAATATAAAAGCATCAATGAATTTAGGTTTATCTGATAAATTAAAATCAGAGTTTCCAGGATATACTCCAGTTGAAAGACCTGTTTTTAATAATGATAACGTAAATCTAAACCCTAATTGAATTTCGGGTTTTGTTTCTGCTGAGGGAAACTTTGATGTTCGTATGCCTTTGTCTAAAAGTAAAATAGGATATCGAGTACAATTGAGATTTAGAATAACTCAACATCAAAGAGATATTAGATTAATGGAAAATTTAGTTAAGTATTTTGGATGCGGAAAGATCTACAAATATAATGGTAAGTTCGCAGTTAATTTAACAATAGTTGACTTTTCAGATATTACTAATATAATAGTTCCTTTTTTTAAGGAATATCCTTTAGTAGGTATAAAATTAGATGATTATCTTGATTGGTGTAAAATTCATAAATTAATGATTAATCGTTCCCATCTTACAGTTGAGGGTATAAACTCTATTAGAGAAATAAAATCTGGTATGAATAAAGGTAGAGGAGTATATAACTCCTAATAATAAAATTAATTGTAGGATAAATTTGACTGTAAAGCATAATCAAAGATTCTTTAGCTATCTAAGCTTGTTCACTTTTATGATGATTATATTAGTAACAGGTGATAATTATTTATTAATGTTTGTGGGTTGAGAGGGTGTAGGAGTTTGTTCATACCTTTTAGTTAGTTTCTGATTCACTAGAATCGCGGCTAATCAAAGTTCTTTATCAGCATTTTTAACTAATAGAGTGGGAGATTGTTTTTTAACAATAGGAATGTTTGTAGTATTATGATCTCAAGGTAATTTAGATTATAATATAGTATTTTCAGTAGCTCCTTATATTAACGAAAATGTTATAACAATTATAGGTATATGTTTATTAATAGGAGCTATGGCTAAAAGTTCGCAAGTAGGTCTTCACGTTTGATTACCTATGGCGATATCCTTATAAAAGTCGCAAAAGGTAAACATCTAAAGTTTTACCTTAGCTGCATACCAGAAATATAGTAAGGATTAAAAAAAATATCTTTCTAAGTATGTAATTCCAAACATATTAAGTATAAGTTTAGTTAACTTATAAAGTAGTCAAATAGGTAGTATGGACCAACTTCCCTATCGTAATAAAAAAGGATTTTACTACCAAAGTTTAAATCTAACAGAGGGTATAAATAAATTATTTGAAAACTTACAAAGTAGTCCTCTGTTCTACGAATTAGCTTTATTATTAAATCAAAACAAAATATCTCTAGAAATAGAAGGTAGTATAGAAGAATTATATCCCCCTATATCATTATATAAAGAAGATTCAGAAGGAGGATCGGAATATTCTACAGGTGGATCCGGATCTACTACAGGATCTGGTGGTTCAGTATCAAGACCTGCTGAGGATAATGAAGCTACACAGCCTGTAACCTCTGAAAATTCTAAATTTCAAGAATTTTCAAAATTAAGACAAGAAAAGTCAGATATAACTGAGACTATTCAAGATAATAATGAGATATTGAAAAATATAAATAAGGCAATAGAATTAGATAAAAAATTGCCTGAAAAGGCTAAAAATGCAAATAGCCATCTGAATGATCTAAAAGAAGAATTCTCTTCATTTTTTTATGAAGAGAGTGGGAATTCCACTGTAGAGGAAAGCTTGGATGAAATAAAAGAATATATTAAGGATGAACAAAAAAGTTTAAAATTTGACCTAAATAAAATAAATACTGAAATGAAAAATTTAACTCTTGATTCAACTGAAGTTAATCAGGAGTATAAAACTAAAAAACGTGAGGCATCTGAGTCTACTGATAGTTTGCCATCATCTAAAAAACAATCGCGTAATGATGATGGTGACGATAATGGTAGATCAGGTCCTTCGGGTGGTTCTGGTGGTTTTTCTTCACCTCCTTCATCTTCTTCTTCACCTCCTTCATCTTCTTCTTCACCTCCTTCATCTTCTTCTTCTGCTCCTTCTCAAGGTGATAGTTCATCTAATATTTCCTCTCGTAATTCAGCTGAAGCAAATTCTTCTGATCTTGATCTAATATATTGATTGGACATTCTTCTTAAATTTTTAAAAGTTATTTTTGGAGATGATGATTATATGGATTAAGAGAATAGTGAATAGGGTTCTTACTGCTATTTTTGTGTGAGATTAGAGAGGCTTCGCGGTGGTTCGACATCTTATCCCTTTGGGGATAAGGATATTATATTTTAGTTGTAACTAGAATATCAGGAAATTTAGTAATATAATTAAGAAATCCAAGATTAAAGTATAAGACAATAAGTCTAATCTAAGTTATTAGCATGGGGCTGTATGGCGTACTTCGTATGGGAAGCTTCTTATATACAGGGATTACATCGCCTATCTTGCTCGCTCTATTTATCAGCGAAGCATCTGTAAAGTGTCTGCAAAGCTGAAAAAAAAATAGCTGCGTTTTTTTTTTGTATCCTAATCCCCTCCGGTACTTCGTAGCGCATATCCTTCGGTGTATACACAGAAGTACTGCTTCTATTTTTTTTTAATAAAAAAATACAGCAGGGATAGCGAAGCTAGTGAAGCTGCCTTAATAAAGAAAAAAAAATTGTCTTTTTGTTCTGGATAAGCTACTAAGGTGAAAACGGTCAATAAATTCCGTAATTTAGACCGTCGGTATTTTAATGTATCGCTACAGACTGGTTCACCTCGGGGTGGCTATGCTGCTGAATGTACAGTCGGAAACTCTATTTATTTGACAGGTGTATTCGGAGTTATGGATATTTTTTAAGTTCCAACTATACACCGTGAGTTTTGGGAAGGTCCTACTCCTGTATCAGCATTAATACATGCTGCCACAATGGTTACAGCAGGAGTATATTTATTAATACGTTCATCTCCTTTAATAGAATACAGTAGTACTGTATTACTTTTATGTTTATGATTAGGAGCAATAACTACTATATTTAGTTCTCTTGTTGGTTTATTCCAACAAGATATTAAAAAAATTATTGCTTATTCTACCATGAGTCAATTGGCTCGAGAGTGTAACATTCATTTTATTACACTCAGTCATCAAACTATTTGCGAAAAGATAAAAAATAATTTATATTATTTTAAAAATTGAGTTGGCGTAGCCTACGTAAGCTCCATGAAAAAAAAATTTTTTTATAATTTATTAAATTTATATAAAATAGAAAAATTTTGAGGCGCTCAGCGGGGTAGCTTGCGCACCATTTTCTATTATAATAGAAAATTCTTAAATAAATTATTCTTCATTTATAAATTTCAAATTAATAACAATAGAACTATTCACCAAGAAATTAAAAATACAAAATTAAATCCTTATTATATAACAGGATTTGTGGATGGTGAAGGTTGTTTTCAAATAAATATTAAATCTGATTCTAAAATAAAAACTGGTTATTCTGTAAGCTTAGTATTTAAGCTAAAAATCCATATAAAAGATGCTAATTTACTAGAAAATATAAAAAACTATTTTAATATAGGAAATATTACTTATAGAAAAGATGGGTATATAGAATTTATAGTTAGTTCAATAAAAGAAATAAAAATTATAATTAATCATTTTGATACTTATCCCTTATTAACACAAAAATGAGGAGATTATCAAATATTTAAACAAGTTTTTATATTAATAAACCTTAAAGAACATTTAACAATAGAAGGATTAAATAAAATATTATCTTTAAAATCAGTTTTGAATAATGGATTATCAGATTTATTAAAAAAAGCTTTTCCAAATATAGTACCAGGTATAAGACCTCTAACACCTTTACCTAAAATTATAGATTCTAATTGGATAACTGGTTTTGTTGAAGCAGAAGGGTGTTTTTTTGTAAGATTATCTAGTGGTTTTTCTAGTGCAAGCTTAGTCTTTAAAGTAGCACAACACGTTAGAGATGCTAAATTATTAGAAGAATTTATTAAATTTTTTAATTGTGGGTATTATAAACTTAGTTCAAAAACAGGAGGAGAATATGTTGTAACAAAATTTAAGGATATAAATACAATAATTATTCCTTTTTTTAAAAAATATCCTATATTAGGATCTAAATCTAATGATTTTAAGGATTTTTTTAAAGTAGCTGATATAATACAAAAAAAAAACCATTTAACAAAACAAGGTTTAAAAGAAATAAAGGAGATAAAATTAGGAATGAATAAAGGTAGATATGAAAATATAAGTTTATTATCTAATAATAAAATATCACAATCTATTGGTAAAAAATTTTATTCTACTATGTCTTCACCTAAAAAATTTAAAGAAAGTAATGATAGATTATTTAATGAGTGATTATCAGGATTGATAGATGGTAAAGGTCAAATTTTTATTTCAAAAAAAGGTTATGTTAATTTTAAAATTATTTTTCCTGAAAAAGATAAATCAATACTTTATGAAATAAAACATAAATATGGAGGATCTATAAAAAGTATTTCAGGATCTAATTCATTTAAATATAAATTGCAACATAAAAAAGGATTAATATCATTACTTAATGATATTAATGGGTTAATAAGGAATCCAGCTAGAATATTGCAATTAAATAAAGCTTGTACTCTATATAATATAAAACTTAAACCTAATAAAGCTTTAACATATTATAATGGTTGGTTAAGTGGAATTATAGATGCAGAGGGATCAATAAGGATAAATGAAAAATCCAATCAATTAATTTTAAGTATTACTCAAAAAAACAGATATTTATTAGATCCTTTAAATATAATATATTTAGGTAGAATTAGTATTCTAAATACTAAAGAGGGTTTTCAATATACTATATACAGAAAAAAAGAAATATTAGATTTAATAGATAACTATTTTATTAACTATCCTTTAAAATCTAGTAAAGCTTATAAATTAAATCTTATAAAAGATTATTATATTTATAAAGATTATAATAATTTAAATCAACCAGATAAATTTAATAGATGAATAAACTTTAAAAATAAATGAGACAAATTATAAAATTGGTGCTTGCTAGACTCCGCCTACTCAAATATAAATTACGCTTTTTTTTTCATGCTGCTTCGCAGCCAGCCAAAAAGAGCTCATATTTAATAATTTATATAAAATTATTAATATGATTAATTCGCAGATAACCAAAGCTCATGACTATTTATTAAATAGTCATATTAGTTATAATCTTTTTAATTCACTTCTCATTAATTGATTGTACTATTACACATATATATCTGTAATTATGTCAGTAAAGTGAAAGATTATAATTATAAGCAAGTTAGTAGGAATCTCAGAGGCCATACGTTTGATATTAATATTCGTTAAATTAATAATCATTAATTTAACTATAGTAACATTTATCTTAAGTAGATATTTATATATCTACTTAATGTCTTTTTCTAATATTAGTAATATTATTGGTATTAGAAACATCCACACTAAAAAAGAATCTAATTCACATAACCACAAAAAAGGGGAAGACTTATCATTTCATCTATGGTTAGCGAGTTTAATAGATGGGGATGGATATTTTTTATTAACTAAAAAAGGATATAGTAGTTGCGAAATAACTATGGACGCCTGAGATGCAAAAGCATTATATGAAATAAAACACAAATATGGTGGAACCATAAAACCTATTTCAAATGCTTCTGCAGCAGTAAGATATAAGTTAAGGCATAAAAAAGGTTTAATTTCATTAATAAACGATATAAACGGATTAATAAGAAATCCGGGACGATTATTGCAAATGAATAGACTATGTGTAAAATATGGTATATAACTAAAATATCCTGGACCTTTAACTTTTAATGATGGATGGTTAAGTGGATTTATATATAGTGATGGATCTATTTATTATAATGAAACATCCGGACAAGTATTTATAAGTTTAACTCAAAAAAATATATATTTATTAGAGCCGTTAATAGGAATATACGGAGGAAGAGTTGATATACTTAGTCCAAAAACAGAAGCATTTAAATATATTACCTATAGAAAAGCTGAGTTATTTAACTTAATAGATAATTATTTTACCAAGTATCCTTTAAAAACAGAAAAAATGAAAAGAGTAAATTTAATAAAATATTTCTATTTACTAAGAATACATAGAAAAAGTCAAGACATAAACAAATTTAATGAATGAATTAAATTCAAAGATAGATGAGAAAAATACCAAGATTAATAAAGAAATGGTCCAAGGTACATACTAGGCTCTAAGCCTAGTATAGTATTTGCAATTAGGAATGATGGTTATAGCTATAGGTTTATCTTCTTATAATATTGCTATATTCCATTTAATAAACCACGCTTTTTATAAAGGATTATTATTCTTAGGAGCAGGTGCTGTAATACATGCTGTAGTAGATAATCAAGATCAACTTTAAAAGTTCCTTTCTAATTTTTTTTGATCTAATACTATCTAACTCCGGGCAATTCCTAAAGCTTAAATTACAGCGAGTAAAAGGGTAACCTTTGAGAGTACGAGTTATTAATCATTTCTCTATGGATACTTAGGGTAGAGTTTTACCTATAGGTATACGATGTAACAACATTTAAGATAATCGAAAGAGCAATGGATCTTCGCGGAACTAAATTCCTTATAATTTTAAGGATAAAAGCGCAACGACTATATGGTAGTAGTGTCTACTCAGGTCTAACGAACCTATTATGAAATTGAGTAAGTTTCTCATGAGAGTAGAATTAAGATAGAGTCTGGCCCCCTTACGAAAGTTTGAACAATAGAATACTTAAATTATTTATTCTATTTTAATGCGATAAGATAATATCAAGTTGTGGGGATAATTTGTTAAAATAAAAAAAAAAATTATAGTTTTTCTTATATTCTATTTTAATTATATATTTATATATTTAGGACAAAGTCTTTTAGAAGGTAGCAATAAGAATAAAAAGTATATAAAAAAGTTTAGTTCAGGTTCAAAGCTAGCCCTAAAGAATGAATTTTTAAACCCGTGGTTTATTACAGGATTTGTAGATGGCGAAGGTTGTTTTAATATACATATGGCTAAAAGTTATACGAATTTAATAGGATGACAAGTACAGGCTAGGTTTATAATAGAGGTTCATGTAAAAGATTCAGATCTTATTTATAAAATACAAACTTTTTTCGGGGGTATAGGTTCAGTTACTTTCAATAAAAAAGTTGCAAGGTATTCTATTCAAGGTATCAAAGATATACTTAATATAATTAATCATTTTGATAAATATCCTTTGCAAAGTTATAAACAAATAGATTTTGCCTTTTGAAAAAAATGTATAAAGATTATTTTAAATAAAAGACATTTAACTCCAGAAGGGCTAGAAGAAATTTTTTCTTCTAAAAATTCCATGAACCGTGGTCAATCAAAAAAATTGAAACTATCCTTTCCTAATATAATTATAACTAATAAACCTGTAGTTGAAATAAATGATCAGAGCTTAGCTCATAAATTAAATCCTTTTTGAATTACAGGGTTTATTACAGGTAAGGGATCATTTTATATAAATTTCCTAAAAATACTAATAAAATGTGACCTGTATTTAGTATAGGATTAAATGAAAGAGATAGGTTTTTATTAATAAGAATAAAAAAATTTTTTTTCGAACACTGCGCAGCTACAAAAAGGGTTAGTATACATGTCACCTAGTAATAATTCTGCGGAATTAAAAATAGTTAAATTAGCTAATCTTAAGTGTTTAATGAAACACTTTAAGGATTATCCTTTGGAAGGCTTTAAACTTTATAACTTTACTATCTGATGTGAGATAGTAAAGTTACTGGAAAATAAATAATTAAGTCCTGAAGCGCTAGCTAAATTAAACAGTTTAAAAGATAAATTAAATAAATGAAATTAAAACAAATAAAAAAAATTTTTTTAACAAATAACCGTTAAGAAGATATGGAGGATTATTATCATTCTTACCTTTAACTTATACAGTTATATTAATAGCTAGTCTTAGTTTAGTAGCTTTTCCTTTTATGACAGGATTTTATAGTAAAGATTTTATATTAGAATCTGCTTATGGTCAATATTACTTTAGTAGTATAAATGTATATTTTATAGCTGTAATAGGAGCAATATTTACTACATTATATTCATTAAAAGTTATATATTTAACTTTCTTAGCTAATCCTAATGGGGCTGTAAATTATTATAAAAATGCTCATGAAGGTGATATCTTCTTAAGCTTACCTTTAGTTATACTAGCTATATTTTCAATATATTTCGGATATTTAACCAGAGACATATTTATTGGTTTAGGTTCTGGATTTTTTATAGATAATAGTATATTTATTCATCCTACGCATGAAATATTAATAGACACAGAATTTGCTGTTCAATTTTTATTTAAATTACTTCCTTTAATATTTACAGTATCATTTTCAGCTTTAGCTATTCTATATTCTGAATTTAATCCTAGTGCTTTATTTAGTATCAAATTATCTAATTTAGGATATTATATATTTGGTTTCTTTAACCAACGTTTCTTAGTAGAATTTTTATATAATAATTTTATAGTTAGTACAGTTTTATATATAGGAGGTCAAACAAGTAAAGTACTAGATAAAGGTAGTATAGAAAGAGTAGGTCCTTATGGTATATGAGTAATGTTAACTATAATAAGTAAAACAATATCTAACTTGAGTAATGGAGCTGTAACTTATTACGCTTTTTATTTCTTATTAGGTGTTTGTTTTTACTTATCTATATTTACTTTCTTTTCAATCCAATACTCTTATTTATTTAATTTTATAATAATATCCTGTACAATAATTTTAACAAGCAGTAGTAACTATATAATATTAAATAAATAAAATAGTAGTAAAATAAAGGTTAGAGTTAACTTTACTATAAAATTCTTAGAATTAGTAGTATATTCAATTTTTATATTATTAATTATTTACAAGATTTATTTTATTAATATTACTATTAATACCTTATATTTTAGATATAGTAAAAAGTTTTTAAGGGTTATTTATATCTTATTATTAGCTAGGATTGCTTCGCAGAACTAAATAATTTAGTAAATATACCTAATGAAATAATAATGAATAAATATGAGATAATTAATGCTCATCTAGTAGAGAAGGAAGGAGTACTAGGAATACAACAATAAGGAGTAGCTTTCCTATCCCTCTGGGATATCCCTCTGGGATATCCCTCTGGGATATCCCTCTGGGATATCCCTCTGGGATATCCCTCTGGGATATCCCTCTGGGATATCCCTCTGGGATATCCCTCTGGGATCAGGAGCACACAAAAATCTCAATATTCAAATCAATAAGTTCAACCTTAAAATTTAGAAGTATAAGAGTATAATAAAGTTCAATCTTAGTAAAGTCCAATAGGAAAATTAAAGAATTAAAATTTCGAAGTCTTAAGTAGTGGCTGTGCTGCTTCTCTTCTGTATTGCTGCGGCTTCTAATACAGCAGGAAGCATTTGCTGCCTCATACAGATGAATAATAAAGATAATTTAAAAATAAAGGTAAAGAAAAAGCTGAATATACCAATTAAGATCAATAAAATGTTGAAAATATAATGGAAGGTAAATAAAATACTGGAAATATGAAATAAGTCAAAAAAAGGATGAAAATATTGAAAGAGAGGAAATTAAACGACAGACAGTGTATTTAATAAGACATTTTTAATAAATAGGAATAAATCTTAGATCTTATATGGAAATTATAGTAGCTATTCTAACAATATATGAAATATCTATTGAAAATAGATATCCTTTTTTAGTTGCTTGCTAGCTTGCGCTGTATTATAAGCAGCAAAAAATATTAAAATAAATAACAGTTTGCCTATTATGTAGAATAATATTTAGATAATTTAAGTATAAATTTTATTAAAAGACATATACAAATTTATATAAAAAAAAACAATTGGATGTATTATGTATAAGTATTTATAAAATGATTATAGTAGTTAATAAAAAACAACAATGAGATTATTAAAAAGTCATCCTTTTTTAAAATTAATTAACGCTTATATAATTGATCATTCACAACCTACTAATATAAATTATTTATGAAATTTTGGTTCTTTATTAGGACTTTGTTTAGGTATACAAATAGTAACAGGTGTAACTTTAGCGATGCATTACAATCCTAGTATAGCTGAAGCGTTCAATTCTGTTGAGCATAAACGTTAGTTCATAATGTGCTCATTAAATCAGGTATATTTGCTGGTAAATCTTATTTATATTTAATACTATAAGACGATCAGCAGGAAACCATTAGTGTAAATGATGGATCTTCAGAGACTTATACACTTGACTTCTAATCTATAATTAGATTATGATAGATGATATAGTCCAACCTTTTCTGTAAAGAAAAGGAATATTGATTATTTATCTATACTTACTTTATGATATACATTTAATGTATATTCCTATAAGGGGTTATAAAAATAAAATGGAGTTTTGTCACTTTTCTACTATTTATAAAACTAAATCTCTATATGTACCTTTAATATCAATAAGAAACTTCTCAACACAATTAAAGGAAGAATACAAGTTAAATAAAGAGTTTTTATTTTGATTTTCAGGATTTACGGATGGAGAGGGATGCTTTTCCATTACATTGGATCGTACATATATTAGATTTAGATTTAAATTAAATTTACATATTGATGATTTAGAAGTTCTTAATACTATTAAATCTAAATTAAAAATAGGTAAAGTTGTTATAGAACAAAATAGGAATAGTTGTGCATTTATAGTAGAAAGATTTTCTGAATTAAAAGAGGTATTATGTCCTATATTCATAAACTTTCCTTTACACACAACTAAAAAGTTAGATTTCCAAGATTTTCATACAGCTATTCTTATTAAAGCGAAAAGTATGGATGGGAATCTATCAAGTTCAGATAAGGAAAAGATTATTTTCCTTAAAAATGGAATGAATTTAAAAAGAACAGTTTTTAAATATGATATTACAAGACCTCAAATTATAATAAACCCTCATTGATTTATTGGGTTCATAGAAGGTGAAGGCACTTTTGGTATTAAAACAGGATCTTCATTATATTTTCAAATAGCTCAGAAAACGACGAGTCAAGAAAGTTTAAATGCAATGATAATATTTTTAACTGAATTGTCTAATTCTGGTATACCTAAATATAGTAAAATATCGTCAGTTAATGTAAGTAATACTACAAATCTTAGAACTAATGTAGTATCTTTAGTAGTTAGTAGTGTAGATGCTTTATTTTATTATATTTTACCTTGATTAGATTCGCTTCACACAAAAATGTACAGGATTAAATTATAAAGTCGATAATAATCAATTTTAATAATTAAAGATTATATGTAACGCTTCGCACAGTAATAAGAAGTTTAATTTAAATTTTAATAGTCAAAATCATAATAATCTATCTTTATATTCTTCACTTTTACCTATTTATTCTAATGCGGATATAGAAAAAGTCAAAGTATTAGAAGAAAATAAAGATAAGGCGGGAGTATATAGATGGATTAACAAGATAAATGATAAAACATATATAGGAAGCTCTATTCAATTAAGAATAAGGTTTTATAGATATTACAATGTAGCTTATCTCGAGAGAAATTTAAATATGCCTATATGTCAAGCATTATTAAAATATGGTTATTCTAACTTTAGTTTAGAGATTCTAGAATATTGTGACCCTGCAGATACTTTAAAAAGAGAAGGTTACTATATAGCAGAATTAAAGCCAGATTATAATATACTACAATCTACTAGTTTACCTCGTCTAGGTGTAAAGCATACAGATATATCTTTAGCTAAAATAAGTAAAGGGTTAAAAGGTTTAACTAAAACAGATATACATAAGTTAAGTCTGTCTTTAGCTGACCCTAATTCAATACAAATAGAAGTAATAGATTTAGTTTTAACTAAAACAACAGTTTATCATTCTATGAGAGCAGCAGCTAAAGAATTAGAAATTAACCCTATAGTTATCAGTAAATTTATTTCACGTGCTCAAGTTAAAGCCTATAAAGGGAGATATATTTTTAAGATAAAATAGTATAAATATACGACTTTAAATTATGAAAAATAGCTCTATTATTAAAAATAAAAGGATATTATTATTTAACTGAAGGTAAAAAATTATTTTTAGATATTTCAGATATTCTTAATAAAAGATATAGCACAAGTAAAATTAATTCATCTGAAGATATTAATAAAGCTATTGAAAATATTTTTGAAAGATTTAAAAATCTTTCTAAAATAGAGCCTCCTTTTGATATAAACCTTTTCAAATCTCATGTAGATAATGTACGTAAATTTAGAATAGCAAATAAATCAGATAATCCTAGAGTAGTATATATATATACAAATGAAGGTATAGTTGAAGGTTCTCCTTTTGCTTCTTTTAGTTCTACGTAGGCACATAATACACTTTTTATTTTTATAACCCTAGGAATATATATTATAACAAATATGTTATAATTGGAAATACTATTAGAAGTATATAATAATCTATAAATATAATGATTATATTATTTAGTATATCAGGGGTAAATCCTTTAGTATCTTTTTCGAACGCTGATACACAAAAACTAAAAATTATGAAAGAGATAAAAGGTAAGGCAGGTATCTATCGTTGAGTTAATAATCTAAACGGTAAATGTTATGTAGGTAGTAGTGTAGATTTATCTAAACGTCTATATAAGTATTATAGTTTAGCTCATATTATAGTTCAATCAAAACATAGCATAATATGTAAATCCTTAGTTAAATACAGTTATGGGTGTTTTAGTTTTGAAATCTTAGAATATTGTGATAAGGAGGAAGTTCTTATCCGAGAACAATATTATTTAGATTTATTAAAACCTGAGTATAATAGTTTGAAAATAGCAGGATCTCTTTTAGGTTATTTACATACAAAAGAGGCTAAAGAAAAAATGAAAGGAACTAGAAATTTAAGTATAGAACATTTAAATAAGATAAAAAAGCATATTGCCAAATTAAATAGTAAAAATTCAATAAGAGTTGTAGTCTTTGATAATGAAAAAGGCACCAAAGTCGAATATGCTTCTATTCGTTTAACACCTAGAGTATTGAATTGTAGTGATGGAACAGTAAAGAATTACCTGGACAAAAATAAGCTTTTACTTGGTCGTTATATTATTTCTACTAAAAAATAAATAATATAAATAGTATTAATAAATAATCTTATCTATTTATTAATGCTTATTGGCTTAAAGCTATTATAAGTTATAATTATAACACAAACCCTTATAATAATTTTGAAGTAATCGTTACTAAATAAGGATTAAAACCTAGTAGTAATGCATGTAATCGTTATATAGATACCAATAGATTATATAAAAGTAAGTATATTTTTTCATCTAAACCTTTCATAGATAGTACGTCTAGGGGTTAATGAAATATAAATAATTATTAATTAATAATAAAGTAGATTAAGAGTGGCCCCGTATTCTCAAAAATTTATACACCACAACAACTTAAAAATAAGTTAGTTGAAAAATTGGCAAAAAATTTTCGGCTTAGCATACCAATTATTAAATCTACTGAAGATCTACCAGCTCATCTTAAAAAAAGTATACCCTTAGCTTCTAAGGAATTTTTACAATGGTTGGTAGGATTTACAGACGGTGAGGGTTCTTTTTCTATTGCTCCTTATAAAAATTGAAGTTATATAGGTTTAAGATTTATTATAGAAGTTCACATAGATGATGTAGAAATCTTAGAGAAAATAGCCCAAACTTTAGGGGTAGGAAAAATTTTAAAAAATCCAAATCGTTCATCGGCTTTATTCTTTGTAACTAAGTTTGAAGATATAACTAGAGTTCTTATACCTATTTTTCAAGAATTCCCACTGCAAACCTCAAAATATTTAGATTTTACTTGTTTCTTGGAAGCAGCTTTAATTAAATTAAATGCAGAGAAAACAGATAAAGGGCGTTTATTGCATAATAAATTATCTAAAATAGATCTTATTAAATTAAAAAAACTTAAAGAATCTATGAATAGTAATAGATTGGCAATAGAACCAAAGCAAGAAGAAATTTTAAAAAATAAAGTTTCTATAAACAAGTGATGATTATTAGGTTTTGTGGAAGGAGAAGGAACTTTTGGATATAAACATCTGGTACCTTATATTCAAATTGCTCAACATAAAAAAAATCTTTTTGTTTTAGAAGCTATAGAAGCGTATCTGTTAGATACTTTTAAATTATCAAGTAGCCAAGAAGTGATAAAGTATTCTCTAAATAAAGGAACAGGTGTATATTCTATGGTAATTTATAGAATAGATGTAAATTTTAACTATGTTGTACCTTTTTTTGAATCTATGACATTTTTTAGTAGAAAAGGACTAGATTACCTTTATTGAGTTGTAGTGGTAATAATACACAAATTAGGTTATTATTATTTACCTGAAGGTAAAAAAATTGCTTTAGAGATCTCATCTGCCACAAATAAATATCGTTATAGTACTGCCAACAATTTAAGTAAAATAGAAATACCTAATTATAAGCGAATATCTAAACTTTTAGCTCAAACACCACCTTTTGATATTTCAAGTGAGCGTAGTCATTTTGAGTTAGTTAGAGAATTTACTATAGGTAAAGGAGGACGAAAAGGTTTTACTGTTTATATTTATGATTGTGAATCTGCAGAAAATAAAGAATTAAAAGGTTCACCTTTTTCTACATATGGGGACGGACATGAAGCTATAGGTTTAAAACGAGGTAGTAGAGTAATAGGGAGATATATCGATACAGGAAAAAAATATAAAAATAAATATATATTTTCTTCTATTTCTTTAGATAATGTCGAAAAATAAGTATTAGTTTATCGAATAGCGTAAATGATGTAACTTGCTTTACTGTCGATTTATTATTTGATATGCTTTGTCGGTCAATAAAGTATAATATACAGCAGAATAGGCACAGACTCAATTGAACAAAAATGATTATGAGAGACGTAAATAATGGATGATTAGTTCGTTACTTACATAGTAATACAGCTTCAGCTTTCTTCTTCCTAATGTATTTACATATAGGTAGAGGTTTTTATTATGCATCGTACAGAGCTCCTAGAACATTAGCCTGAGTAATAGGTGCAATAATCCTTATCCTAATGATGGGTACAGGTTTCTTGGGTTACTTTAAAATAGCCCAAAATGATTATAATATTTATAACAGTAAAACAATTCAAATATTCAACAATAAAAGATATTATTCTAGATCATATAATCCTAATGATAAAATAAATAACTTTTTAATATGTAAAAATCTTAAACCTGTTTTTATTTATGATAATTTAGATGAAGATTCTGTTCGTAGAAATATAGCTAAAGAAACTAAAGGACTTAGTGGTATTTATATGATCTTAAATAAAGAAACTTTAAGTTATTATATAGGATCTGCTTCTACAGGAAAAATTAATACTAGATTTACAAGACATTTAATATATTTGAGGGGTAGTAAAATCATTAAAAATTCAGTCAATAAATACGGTTTACATAACTTTGTATTCATTGTTTTAGAATTATTTCCTGAAATAGTTAATCAAGAAAATAATAAGAAATTATTAAACTTAGAAGACTTTTATATAAAGTCTCTTTTACCTGATTATAATATATTAACTGAAGCAGGATCTAGTTTTGGTTATAAACATACAGAAGTAACTAGAATAAAAATGAAAGCTAATTATAGTGAAGAACGTAGAAAACAAATAGGAGATTTAAACAAAGGTAAAACCTTTTGTTCTAAAACAATAGAGTCTATGAGACAATCAGCTCTAAATAGAAAAGATGTAAATTATACAGAAGAGGGAATTTTAAATATGAAAAAAAATTCTAAATCAATTATTGTAAAAGAACTTAATAATACAGTTTACGGTGAATTTAATAGTATAGTTGAAACAGCAGAAGCTTTAAGTTGTTCAACTAAAACTATACAAAGAACGTTAAAAAGTTCAAGTAAATTATTAAAAGGACGTTGAATTGTTGATTATAATAAATAATATTATAGTTATAGTCCTGTGAGTATAAAGTTTTATGTAATTTATGGAAAAAAATAAAACTTAAAGCAGAATGACCTGACAGGGTCATTGAAGAAATATCTTAATTTCTTTGGCAATACTAGTGAAAACGATTAAAATATACTAATTTAGTATATAAGATCGTCGGTTCTCCATAGAATCGTGACAGGCTGGGTCAATAGTGGGTAGCTGAAAGGCTGCTTAATGCATAGTCGTAACTTTTTATCTATGATTTTTAGATAAATGTAATATTCGAACGAGAAAGATATTACAGCTTTTAATATAAAAGTAAGTTTGTATGTATTACCTTATGGACAAATGAGCCTATGAGGTGCTACTGTTATTACAAACCTTATTAGTGCTATACCTTGAATAGGAAAAGACGTAGTTGAGTCAATAAAAATTACAGTGTTAATTAATTTATGTATTTGTATGATTATTTTTTTCTCTTCACTACCTACAATAGGTAATGTACATAAAAATGCCTTAAAAAAGTTTAATAAAATATTAGACAAAAGAGATTATATCTCTATTCCCTCCACATTTCTAGCTTATTTAGTAGGCTTAATAGATGGAGATGGTTATATTCAAATAACTAAAACCTCTAAAGGGTATATAACAATGAAATTGACTATTTCATTACATTTAGAAGATATTTCTACTTTAGAATATATTCACTCTGTTTTAAAATTAGGTAATTTAAATACGTATAAGGATTTAAAAAGTCCGACTTGTAGATTAATAATAAATAGAACTGAGTTACAGGAAATATTATTTCCTTTATTAATTTATAATAATATATTCTTTTTAACTGAAACTAGAAATGATCAATTTAATCTGGCTATGCACATTTTAAAAAATGAAATTAAAATGTATGATGATATACCATCAAAAGATAATATTAAAAACGTATTTAAATTACCAGAAAGTGCATACGATTATACATTATTACACTTTTTTAAAAATTGAATTGTAGGATTTACATGTTCTTGTTCATATGCAGGTGTAGTTAAATTTGCTCAAGAAAATCTTCTTACTTATAAAAGAGTAAAAAAGGAATATAAAAAACTATGTTCCAATAGAAAAAGCTACTATTATTTATTAGAGTATTTAAGAGATAAAGAGAAAAAACAAAAGGAGTCGCTGCTGCTTCGCAGCAGCACAAAAGGGAAACAGCCAAAACAGCTTGAGAAAAAATGTCAACAGTTTAATGTTAGAAATTATTCTACATATGTAGTTAAAGGCAAAGATACAGATATTGTAGTTTGAGGTTCTAATTTGAGTTCAACCGCAGGAAGAGGCCGTTTTACAAAAATAGTGAAAAATATGATTGTATTGCCGCCTTACCAAAAAAGTGTAATGATAGGAATACTTTTATCAGATGGCCATTTATCTTCTTCTAAAACTCATGAAAACCCTCATTTAACTTTTAAGCAAAGTATAAAAAATTCCAGCTACGTTTGATTTGTTTACTTTATACTTTCTCATTATTGTAATGTTTATCCTAGTTTGTCAAAAAGTATTAGAAAAGATAAGGTGGATATTGCTTTATATTTCCGTACTAGAGGATTACCCTGTTTTAATGAATTAAGATCTTTATTTTATAAGGACAAAGTAAAAATAGTCCCTGAAGATATATATAATCTTTTGACTCCTGTAGCCTTAGCCCATTTAATAATGGGTGACGGGTCTGCTAAAGAGTATGGTTTAATTCTTTGTACTGATTCTTATAAATTAATAGACATAGTACGTATAATGAACGTTTTAATGATTAGATATAATTTAAATTGTAGATTGCGTTACCATACTCCAACTCAACCAAGAATATATATTAGTCAAGGTTCAATGCTTATTCTACGTGAATTGGTAAAACCTTATATGGCTGAATCTATGTTATATAAAATTGGATTGTAATACTTATTAAGAGTAAAATAGTTTGCTATTGTTATAACTTTCAGGTATAAGATCTTTCCTGCATTAAAGGGGATATGTAGACAAAGTTAGCCATAAGAAAGTAATAACTTAGCTGCAGCTAAGATATATTCATCGAAAGTCTATTCTATTGGACAATTAATCCAAGTTCATTTTTTATTAAAAGTAATAATGATGGTTGTTTTCAAATAAAACAAAGAATACATACTAATTTATTTGAAGCATTTAAACTAGTATTTAAAACTAATAGAAAAATAGATACTATAAATAATTTTAGTCAGTTTAGTGTTAGTTCTAAATCTGATATACAAACAGTTATAAACTTCTTTTCTTTCGAAGGTTTACATCCTTTAATCGGATTAAAGTACATTCAATATATAAAGTGATTAAATAATCTACAAAATAGTACACGTTATAATAAATTACATTACCCTAAACTGTAACATGGGCTCCTTAAAAATAAATTTTATTTTTTAGTGGCAAATGGGGAAAATTACAAAGACATTTAATAAGATATTCCTTCTCTATTATTAAATTATTTGTAGCGTAACTTAATTCGGTTTATTTAATAGGATTAAGGACGTACAACGACTAATGGGTGAGTTAAACCAACAATAAGCTCAACACGAGAACCCCTAGAATTTTATTATTAAAATTCAAGACATAGTCTAAATATATCTGAAAGGATATAAGGTATAAATTAAAAATTATACTAAATTAAATTGTCGTTTGAGGAGGTTTCAGCGTTAATAATGCAACTTTAAACAGATTCTTTGCTTTACACTTTGTATTACCTTTTGTATTAGCAGCATTAGTTTTAATGCACTTAATAGCTGTACACGATACAGCTGGAGCAAGTAATCCATTAGGTGTTCCAGGTTATTATGATAGAATACCTTTCGCACCTTATTATTTATTTAAAGATTTAATTACTATATTTATCTTTATTTTTGTTTTAAGTATGTTTGTATTTTTCATGCCTAATCTTTTAGGAGATAGCGAAAATTATATAATGGCTAACCCTATGCAAACACCAGCTGCTATAGTACCCGAGTGATAGAATAGAAGATGTCACTTAATTTTGCGATTTGCTGGAAACTCTTATATAATATGATAATCAGCAGGAAACTAAAAGATATTTATTAATATTCTTATTAGAATCTCCAGAGACTATATGCGAAACAAATTAAAGCTTAGTATAGGACTAATTAGCCTTTTACTTACGCTATATAAATTGAATAGATAGTCCGATCATAATAGAAATATTATGAGGTTAACAATATATTAACTTAGATCTTCCTTCTATAATATTCTTTATTAATACCTTAGTTTTACAACGTTCTACAAAAGGTATTAAACGTTTATCTCCTTTTGAAAGAGCTTCAATTGAATTACCTGTTGAAGTTAAAGAAATATTAATCGGGATTTTACTAGGTGATGGTCATATAGCAAGGAGATCAGCCTCAAGTAATTCAAGATTAGTATATGCTCAAACAGCAATATCTCACAAAGAATACTTTCATTATGTATTTAATTTATTTTTACCTTATTGTACTAAAGATTATAAATTTCAAGTTAGAACTATTATAGATAATAGAACTAAGGAAACATATAGTGCTATATCTTTTACAACTATGCAACTTCCTTGTTTCAATATATTTAGATAAATGTTTTATGAATCAAATGTGAAGTAAGTTCCTGATAATATTTATGAATTGCTAACTTCAAGAGGCTTAGCTTTTTGATTAAAGGACGATGGAAGTAAGCACGGTAGTGGTATGCATATAAGTGTTTATGGATTTACTAATGAAGATGTAGATAAATTGATGTTTACATTACAGGAAAAATTTAATTTAAAATGCTCCATTCATTATAATAAAGATAAAAAACCTCGTATTTATATATTTAAATAATCTATGGAGACTTTAATATCTTTAGTTAAACCTTATTTTATTAAAGAGATGTTATATAAATAGGGATTATAGAATATTAAATCTAAGGTTAATTTATATTTACGATCTTTTACCTTTCTATGCTATATTAAGATCTATACCCAATAAATTATTAGGTGTTATAGCTATGTTTAGTTCACTATTAATTATATTAATATTACCTAAAGTAGATTTAGGTTTAACAAAAGGTTTTCAATTCAGACCCCTAAGTAAAATAATGTTTTATGTATTTGTTATAAACTTATTAATATTAATGCAATTAGGAGCTAAACATGTAGAAAGCCCATTTATAGAGCTGGGACAAATTAGTACAACTTTATATTTCTTTTACTTCCTAGTTATAGTACCTTTAATAAGTATAATAGAAAATACTTTAATAGATTTGTATCAAGGTAATAAATTTAATTATAAGTAAAAAAAATAATCAGAACTAATAGTGATATAAATAAATATTGCTTGTATAAAGATAATTTTTATAATATGTATAATAAATATAAAAAGATTATGCTGTAAATGGATTTACACTTTGATTGCAAATCATAAGTATGAGGTTCAATTCCTCCATAATCTTTATATAAAAATTTAATAATAAATTGGTATTAATGCTTATATACTTAAATAATTTACTGTGAATCTATAATATATTATAAAAAGTTCAAACCGTATTTAGTTTAAAGGTATTAATAAAGGCGAGAAATTAATCTTAAAGTGTAACCAAAATATATTAAATTGAATTTTTAGTTATTAGTCATTATTAATAATGTCACTTATAGATAGGAACTCTAATAATAGATAATTATGGATATAGATGATGAAGAATATACCAGGGACCTTAAGTTAAAATCAAAAATATCAATGAATATTGAAAGATGATTTCTTTCAACTAATGCTAAAGATATAGGAACCTTATATTTAATATTCTCTATATTTTCAGGATTATTAGGTACAGCTTTTTCAGTCTTAGTGCGCCGTTGCGCTCGTTTTGTGTTCGCTGACACAGTCAGCCGTCATTCATTCTATATGGCGACAGCATCAAGTTTAGTTGGAATCGAAAGATATCCAATGAACATAGCATACTTGGTAAAAGCCTTAATTAGGTGAACCCAGGTAACTGAACTAGGGCAAGCTGTTGTCCCTAAGGTTAAGGTCTGACTACTTGAACTCTATCCTAAGAGTACCTCTCGAAAAGGGTTAGATCTTGCCTGAAATCGGATCTATATATCAATTGTACACATGTTAATACGGTGAACAATGGAATGTGATATAACTCAGATTATGCGGAATAATAAAAGGGAGGAAGGAGAACCTAAGGGGACTGTATGCACATCGCGGGAACTACGGGATCACCTAAGGATTAGTTCTTCTATAATCTATGGTGACGGAGGCCCCATACCAAAGGGGGCCAGAATGTTCTCTAGTGAAATCGGAGGGGAAGGGTCCGGGATCCGGCCAAAAGAACTCCCCAAAAGATTCACTAAACTGATAGAAATTTGCGAACGTAGAAAGGAAGACTTCAAAGTAAATGATATATACAGTCTCATGAATAAAATGGAAATGTACGAAATTGCATACCAAAAACTGAAGTCCAACCCCGGTAATATGACTCCAGGTATAGATCAAATCACTTTAGACGGTATCTCAAAAGAGGTATTCCAAAAAATCATCGACTCTATGAAAGATGAGACTTTCCAGTTTAAACCAGGTAGAAGGGTTAATATCTCTAAAGCTAACGGTAAAACTAGACCATTGACAGTTGCCCCTCCCAGAGATAAAATAATCCAAGAAGTGATGAGAATGATACTAGAAGCTATCTTCGAACCAACATTCTCGGAAAATAGTCACGGATTCAGACCTAATCGAAGTTGTCACACAGCTTTGAAACAGGTTAAGACTCAGTTCGGTGGAACATCCTTCTTTATTGAGGGAGACATATCTAAATGTTTTGACAGTTTCAATCATAACTTACTAATTGATTTATTAAAAACCCGTATCAGTGATGAGAGGTTCATAAGACTAATTTGGAAAACTTTGAAAGCCGGATATGTAGAATTCAATAGAACAAAATTATCGATTATAGGAACTCCTCAAGGATCAATAATTAGCCCTATTTTATCTAACGTTTACTTAAATGAGCTAGACAAATTCATTAAAGAATTAAAGTCAAACTTCGACTTGGGTAAATCGGCTAGAATTAATCCGGAATATAAACATTTAGACTATCTTAGACAAAAGGCCTTAAAAAGTAAAGATCAATTAAGCGCAAATGGTTACTTAAAAGAAATGCAAAAAACTAAAGCTAGACTCCCTAATGATCCAAATTTCCGTCGTCTATACTATGTAAGATACGCGGATGATTGAATCATTGCAATAAGAGGGTCAAGAACCGAAACAATTAACCTACTGAAACTAATAAGAGAATTTCTAAAGGATAAATTAATGTTAGACTTAAGCCAAGAGAAAACTCTGGTGACAACACCTAACAAAGAAATAGCCCTTTTTTTAGGTACTCAGGTTAGAATATCCAACCACACATATTTCCATAAAGGAAAGAATGGTCAGCGGATGAGATCAGTTAGTCAATTAATACTTACAGCACCACTGGAGAGAATATATAAGAAATTAGAAGCAGCTGGCTTCTGAGTCAGAGAACAACGTAGAAGTATACCCAGACTACTATGATACCATCAGAAAAAAGATGCAATAATATTACTATATAATAGTGTATTAAGAGGATACTTAAATTATTACAGTTTTGTAAGTAATTATGGACAACTAGCTGCATCAATGGAATGAATATTAAAATCGTCTTGTACACAACTACTAGCCGCTAAATTCAAACTAGGATCTTCGTTAAAAGTCTTAAGAAAATATGGGGAAGACCTAAAGGGAGATGACAAGGTCGCGTTCCTCAAACCAAAATACAATAAAAATCAATGAGATTTCAAAAGTAACAAAGTCAAAACTGAACTGAGAGCGCTTTACGCTTCCGGGATATCTAAAGCTAGCCTTGATGGTTTAGTATGTAGTAAATGTGGATCAGACATACAAATAGAGATGCACCACGTGCGAAAACTTTCAGACCTGAACCCTAAACTGTCAGAAGTTGATAGAATAATGGTAGCAAGAAGAAGAAAGCAAATCCCTCTGTGTAGACCCTGTCACATGGAAAGACATAAACAATCTACCATAGCTAGAACAAGAGACTACCGGAGAAACAAGTAAAATAGTCTCAACAAAAAGCAACATTTCTAAAGGTACAGAACATTTGGAAAGCCGTATGATGAGAAATCATCACGTACGGTTTGGGAAGAGGTGAATACTCCAGGAGAATAAATAGGGGAGATTTATCCACTTCACATAAGATTAGAACTTAGTGGACCAGGGATACAATTCATATCCAATAACCAATTATACAATAGCATCGTGACAGCTCACGCTATTTTAATGATATTCTTTATGGTTATGCCGGCATTAATAGGAGGATTCGGAAATTTTTTATTACCTTTAATGGTAGGAGGTCCAGACATGGCATTTCCTAGATTAAATAATATAAGTTTTTGATTATTACCTCCTAGTTTAATGTTATTAATATTATCTGCCTGTATAGAAGGAGGAGCAGGTACAGGTTGAACTCTTTATCCGCCTTTATCAGGATTACAAAGTCACAGTGGACCTAGTGTAGACTTAGCTATATTTGCTTTACATTTATCAGGTGTAAGCTCTCTTCTTGGAGCTATCAATTTCTGGTGAGTTTTTGATTTTAATACATTTTTATTCTTTAATTATTATGGTTTAAGTTTAGATATGTTTAGTTTAAATTTAGCAAATAGTAGTGTATCTAATAGTGAAACAAAATTTAATCTAGAAAACGAGAGTGAAAATAACAATGATTTAGATCCAGATCCTGAAAGGGAACCTAAAGTGACTAATAAAAAAAGAGATTGAGGTTTAATTTTAGGTAGAAAAGGTAATAGTCTTTATGCTCATGAATTAGCTAAAGCTCAAATTAAATCAGGTAAACCTATAACTGTAAAGGTTCTAAATGAAATATTAGCTTATTCTAACTTATTAGTTAGTGAAGATATATTTAATTCTTTGATTAATATGCCTAAATTATATTTTAAGGATTTACACAAGAAAGAAACTATAAAATCTTTAGAAGAGAAAATAGGTTTACCTCATAGTAAAGTACAACAACGAGGTGTTTATATATTTACTTGTTTAATTACAAATCAAAAATATATAGGATCATCCTCACAATTGGCTTTAAGATTAAGAGGTTATTTAAATAAAACTCATAGAAAAACTGGAAAATTAATTCCTTTAATAAAAAATTTTGGTTTATCTAATTTTACTTTGGAAATAATATGCTTACCTTATTATTCTGATATTAAACCAGAAATAGTTTTAGAGCAATATTATTTATTAGACCCTTCTTTTAATTTAAATACAATAAAGGTTTCAAATAATCCTAGTGGATCTACAGCTAAACCTTTATATATGTATAATAGAGATAAATCTATCCTTTATTATTTTACTTTACAACAGAAAGATTTTATTTCTAAACTTAGTATTAGTCATTTTACATTTACTAAACATTTAAATAAGGGTTCCTATTACTTAGGTAAATATCTATTTTTAAGAGAACGTATAGAAACAGCAAAAAATACTGATATGACTTTACCTGAAATAGCTATAATGTTACAACAAGACAGAGTAAAGTTTAACAAGTATAAACCAGTTAACAGTTTAAGTAAATCTGTACTATTGATAGATATTGAAAATAAAAAGGAAATTGTTTTTGAAAGTTTAGGTAAGTGTGTAAAATTCTTTTCAGATAAAGGTCTACCTGTTTCTCAATCGACAATCGTTAAACGTCTAGATACAAATATAGCTTATCGAGGTTATATTTGTAAAACTATAATAAAATAATTATAAAAATTATTAAAAAATTCTTTAGCTAATATGAGATTGATATAAAAGTTATAACTATAAGCTGGAATAGTTTAGTATTTATAGGTACAATTAAATGTAATGTAAAAATCCTATAGGTTATACTTAATCAGCCGGAAACCAAAGGGTGTGTAATATGATACCTTAGTAGGATCCTCAGAGACTAGACGTTATACACCGTTTTGATTTATCATTACGCTGAAGATATAGTCCACAAATAAATATTAAATCGTTAACATTATCTTATAAAGTAAAAAATAAGAATATATACGATTTAAGTTAAATAGGGATAAGTTTACATCATTATAACTACTTATCCTTACTAAATTTTGGTGTCATAACTACAATAGCTAATATGAGAACACCAGGAGCAAGATTACATAAATTAACCTTATTTGGTTGAGCTGTAGTTATAACAGCTATATTATTACTATTATCACTGCCTGTTTTAGCCGCAGGTATAACTATGGTTTTAACAGATAGAAATTTTAATACTTCATTTTTTGAAGTAGCTGGAGGTGGAGATCCTATATTATTCCAACATATTTTTTGATTTTTTGGTCAAATGTGGCCCTTAAAAGAAGCAATTTTTTTAATGCAATGAACTATAAGCTGGAACCTTGTGTATTCATTTTTAAGTACTATTTGCTTAAGTGGTTTATTTTACTTGTTAAACCCCGCTATCGTGAAAATCTTAAAAATGGCAAGGAATCAGCAGGAAACCAAAGACATATGTCCAGTAGGATCCTCAGAGACTTTACGTTCGTTACCCTTAGAAAATAAATCTGAATTAAGTTGAAATCAATGATTAGCAGGTTTAATTGATGGGGATGGTTGTTTTTTAGTTAGTAAATTTGGATACACTAGTTGTGAAATTACTATGGGTGTAGAAGATGAGCATGCTTTATTGGAAATAAAACAAAAGATAGGTGGTTCTGTTAAAATAAGAGCAGGTGTTAATGCCCTTAGGTATAGACTTCATCATAAAGCAGGTATAATCGATCTAGTTACTCGTGTTAATGGACATATAAGAAATAGTGTAAGATTAAAACAACTAGAATTACTATGTAAAACACTAAATATTACTTTAAAAGAACCCTCTGAATTAGATAAGTTTAATGGTTGGTTTTCAGGTTTTTTTGACGCTGATGGAACAGTAAGATATTCTATTAAGAATGGTTATCCTCAATTAACAATATCTGTTACAAATAAATTAAAAGAAAATGTACAACATTTTGAAAATAATTTTTCAGGAAAAGTCTATTTTGATAAGGGAGGATACGGATCTTATAAATGATCTATTCAAAGTAAAAAAGATGTAGAATTTTTTTTAGAATATATCAAATATTGTCCTAGTAGAAGTCATAAAAAACAAAGACTTTTTTTAGTACCTAAATATTATAAATTAAAAAATTTAAGAGCTTATGAACAAGCTAGTTTTTTAAATAAAGCATGAGTAATATTTACTGAAGATTGAAAAAAAAGAGGATAAAGATAAAGTCCAAATTATAATTAAACATATAGATTGTAATTTGCATCCAGAAGTCTGACTTTTACTAAATGTGGTGAATTTTTTAATATATTTTCGCAGCGAAGCAGGTCATACAATGATCTCTAAAAATACACAACCTGTGGTGTTTTTAAGTAGTGCTGCTATATTGCCAGGATCAGACAATTTATCTAGTGAAGATAATAGTAAATCACATAATTTCGTAAATGAAGATATAAAATTAATATCCGTTCATGTACCTAAACATCTTAAACCCTGTAGTGATGATAATTTTGGTTATTATTTAGCGGGTTTATTAGATGGTGATGGTTGATTCTCAAAATATGCAGCACATATTATATTTCATAATTTAGATGCATCGTTAGCTTATTATATTAAAGGTCGTATAGGTTATGGTTCTGTTACTAAAGTAAAGTCCAAAAATGTCTATATTTTAACTATAACTAAGCGTAAAGGATTACAAATACTTATTAACTTGATTAATGGTAAGCTTAGAACACAATCTAAATGTGATGCTATTTATAAATATATATTAAATGCTTATGTAGAACCCTTGTATTTGGAAGAAAATTTTTATATTAGTACTTCAAAAAATCTAGATAATCATTGATTAGCTGGCTTTCTAGATGCGGAAGGTAATTTTCAAATTAAATGTTTAGAAAGGACTAAATTTTCAGAGGGTACATCTATGGAAATAAGTTTAAATATGGAAGTTAATCAAAAAATACGCTTATTACTTGATTTTATTAAAGAGAAATTTGGTGGCAAGATTGAATATAGAAAAAGTCAAGACAGATATTACTATTCTTCAATTAGTTTTGGTTCAGCTGTAAAGGTAATAAGTTACTTAGATCATTATCATATGCTATCTAGTAAACATGTATATTATCTTAAATGGAGAAAAGTATACCAATTAGTTCAAGAAAAAAAACACCTTTCACCTAAAGGGCAAACTAGAATTCTTAAAATAAAGTCTTCTATGTATAGTTATTCAAATAAAAATGTAGATCTTAATAGATAGTAGTAAAAAAAGAATAAAATATAAATTTCATAGACTTATTTTGCTCACTACGTTTAGTGTAGAAATATAGGCTTCTTAACGTTGCCATATGCTGGAAGTACTTCATTATTAAGTTTTAAATACTTAATTATAAATGATACAGTAAAAAAGTTAAAACTATGAAGTAAATTAGCAGGTAACATTTTCAATAATAAAAATGGAACCTCAGAGACTTTATGCAACGAAATTGTAGAAAATATCAAATATTAATCATGTACCTAAAACCTCTTAGTCTGCTTCGCAGAAAAAATTATAATATTCTTTAGTAGTGGCTAGCTTTCCTATTCCTCTGGGATATCCCTCTGGGATATCCCTCTGGGATATCCCTCTGGGATCAGGAGCACTAAATATCCCAGGCTGCTTCTCCTCTGTATTGCTGCGGCTTTTAATACAGCAGCACTACTTCTAATTCCTCCGGAATAAGGTATGCTGCAGCTTCTAATACAGCAGGAAGCCTGCTGCTTCTATTAAAAAAAAATACAGCAGGGCACAGAAACCTTTATAGAAAATTAATGAATACTATAAATAGATTAAGTAATACTGCAATTTAAGATAAAGTCCTAACAAGAATGTTTAATTCTTGAGTATTAGTAGGAATAGATTGTATAAACTATTCGATTAATCAAACCATTTGTTATATATTAATTATACCTGGTTTTGGTATAATAAGTACAACTATATCAATTAACTCTAATAAACCTATATTCGGTTACATTGGTATGGTCTATGCCATGATGTCTATTGGAATATTAGGATTTATAGTTTGAAGTCATGTGGCGGCTTCGCCTCATAGTAATATGGGGACTTTTATTTATTTCGCTATAGGCTGGAACGGTTTAGTGCTAATTGGTACTTTGAATAGTAAAAATTCAATTAGCTATACCCAATCAGCAGGCAATCTGTCCCTTAGCTCGTCAAGGAGTAAAATACAGAGTGCTTCAGAGACTATACGCGAAACATCTTTTAATTTTTCGGATTTTCGTACTTATTTTAATACGTTATTGGGAAAAGATGTCCATCATCTATCTGATAATTTCTTAAGCTGATTTATAGGTTTTGTAGAGGGAGATGGTGCAATTCAAACTTATGCTAATGGTAGAAGAGTGCGTTTTGTCCTTACTCAAAAGGAGAGTGGTATTCTTTATTATGTCCATAATAAGTTAGGAATTGGGACTGTAAAGCATTTTCCACAAGGGAGAAGTGGTAATAAAAATGACTTTTACAGATGAATTATAGATAACCCTTCACATATCCTTACACTAGCCTTTTTATTTAATGGTAATCTGGCTATTGCTCACAGAATCCGACAATTAGCTTTATGGGTTAAAGCTTTAAACAGTCGTTTTGGGCCAAATACAATTAAATTGAAGGATACTGCTGTATCAGTTACATTACAAGATGCTTGATTATCAGGGTTCACTGACGCTGAAGGATGTTTTAATATATCTATAAGATCCAATGCAAGATATGCGTTAGGTCATGTTGTAAAAATGCGTTATATACTTGATCAAAAGGATAATTCTATCCTTCATATTATATGTGATCTTTTTGGATTTGGTAAAGTAACTCTTAGATCCAAAAAGAATGGTGTTTATCGTTACACAGCTACAGGGTTTAAATCAATGAATAATGTAATATCTTATTTTAAAGTATTCCCATTGCTCACTAAAAAGGCCCTTTCTTTCGATAAGTGATTAACTATCCATAATCTGGTTGTTAATAAATTACATCTTACTGAGGAAGGATTATCTCAGGTGAGAGTATTAAGTAAAGAGATTAATATTAACAATAGTATGGTAATCAAAACAGGATCTGCGTATCCTTAGAGTTATTAATTAAAAGATGAAGATATAGTCCGATTCATTGCGTAAGCAATGCGCTTAGCTATACAGCTAGCTAAGCGGGTAGATATGAAGAATATCTATTAACATTTTGCATCACATGTACACAGTAGGATTAGACGTGGATACAAGAGCTTACTTTACAGCAGCAACATTAATTATTGCTGTACCTACAGGTATTAAAATATTCTCATGGTTAGCTACTTGCTACGGAGGATCTATAAAAATGACACCTTCAATGTTATTTTCATTAGGGTTTGTATTTATGTTCACAATAGGAGGATTAATAAACCACTTAGTTCTCCCAAAAAAGATCACTATATACTGAAAACTTTTAATAACTATAATACTAGAATTTATATTAAATTTAGTTACAATTTATAGTTTTGAACAATCAGTAGGAAACTTAAAGGTAAAACCCTTAATAAGATCCCCAGAGACTACGCGTGATCCTCATATTAAATATATGAGAAGATATAGTCCGTGAAATAATAATACGTTAAATTATTTATATAATAATAGTACTAATTATAAAACTATTATTCGTCAGTATTCAACTTCTAAAAATGAAGATTATATAAAAAATATTAATCCAATTTTTACATATAATAACTTTAAAGAAGATAGAAATCATATATTAAGAGAACAAAAAGGTAAATCAGGTATTTATCTTTTGATAAATAATATTAATGGACATACTTATGTAGGAAGTTCAGCAAATTTATCATCTAGAATGAAAAATTATCTTAATACTATTTTTTTAAAAAGTAAACAAAATTTAAATATGCCTATAACAAAAGCTTTACTTAAATATGATCAAGCTAATTTTAGCCTATTAATATTAGAATATGTTAATACAAATATGTTAACTAATATAGAGACTTTTTATATAACATCTATTTTACCTCATTATAATGTATTAAAACAAGGTTATTCTTCTCTAGGTTATAAGCATACAGAAGAAACTAAAAAATTATTATCTGAATTAGCTAAAAATAGAGTACATAGTGAAAAAACCAAAGGATTAATAGCTAAAGCCTTAGTTGGGGATAATAATCCTTTTTATAATAAAAATCATTCTGTTGAAACTAAAAGAAGAATGATTGAAGTTAATTCAGCTTATTCTGTTTACATATATAATTCTTTTAAAAAATTATTAGTAATTTTCCCTTCTGTATTAACTATAACTAAAAAAATAAATTCTAATCATTTAACTATCCTTAGTCATATAAAAGAACAAAATTTATTTAGAGGTAAATGATATTTTAGTAATATACCATATAATATAGAGGACAATCCAATTATTAAAAATTGATATGATGATGAAAGCCTAAAAATAATAGAAGATATGATAAATAATAGTCATGTTAAAAGAGCCATATTTGTATATGATAAAAATATGAATTTTATATCTAAATATGATGGAGTTACTGATGCTAAAAAAGCTTTAAATATAAGTCATGAAACAATTAAAAAGTATGCAAAATTAAAAGGTACATATAAAGATTATATTTTTAGCTTTGAAAGATTAAATAAGTAAACTATTTTATTCGTAAGTGGAGTTGTATTAGCTAATGCTTCACTTGATATTGCATTCCATGATACTTACTATGTAGTAGCTCCAGGGGGCTAATAATTTGGATAATTGTGAAATTGACTATATGCTGGAAACTATATTATCAGTTAATTATTTACTATTTATATATAATTCTTTGAGTGTTTTATTAGATCTAAGTGTGAGCTTTAATCTTCTATTAAATAGTGAAAATAATAATTATACTATATCTAATACTAAAAACTTAGATATTAATATAGAATCAGCAGAAAACTGTAAAGGATTCTCAGAGACTATAAGTCAATCATTTAATTCGCGTTTATTTAAACCTAGTAAAAGGTATTTTAATACTAATAATAAGGATAACAACTATACTAATTTCTATTCCCGATTAGCGGGAATAATAGATGGAAAAGGGAATTTTTATCCTATCCCTTATCTCTGTTTTTACTTCTTAGTTTGAATAAGTAAAAACTAAGAAGCGGGATCAGGGGTAGGAAATCTTCTTCTAAAAAATTAGTATTAAAAGCTATTCGAATAAAATAGTAAAATAGAGATAGAATAATTTTAACTCGTATTCAAAACACTTTGCATATTGGGTAGAATAATCAATCATAAGAATAAATTATATTCAACATATATAGTATCTAATGAAAAAAATATGAATTATTTACTTAATAAATTAAATGGTATAATTATAATTAAGTGTGATAGTTTAAAAAAAGCATGTGCATTATATAATATAGATTTCATTAAACCTGATTATAATATTAAAGTTAATAATTCTTATTTTTCGGAGGGGGGGCAAGCTCTTGATGCAAAAGGTTCTATAGTTTTTAATTTTACTTGTAATAGAATTGAAAGTAATCTACAAGTTAGGCGTAATAAATTTACATCTAAATTATGCTTTAATTATGTAATACCTTATTGTGCGCAAGCTCCCCTATATATAATATAGTAAAAATTTAAAATCTATAACTTTTAAATTTCAATCTGCTAAAGCCATGTCATGTTTGTATAAGTATTTTAGGGTAAATGGATTATATTATGACTACAAGTTTTATAGAGTTAGTTTGTCGCTGCTTCGCTGCGCTAGAAAAATTTTTTTAAAATCCGTGATTATAAAAATACAAATTTTGATACTATTGAATATAAAATTTATTCAAATTTTATGTTAAAATGAATTCAATACAGAAATCCTTTATGAACTAGAGTTTCTTTTATATAAATTTTGCAAATTTAAATGAATAGATAGTCCAAAAAAAGGTAGCCTATGGCCTACATATTAATGATTTTACTAGAATTATATTTTATTATAAATAATAAATATAAGTTATTTTTTTTAATGAAAAAATTTAATTTAATTAAAGTTTTAAAGAATATTTGTTATTTTTTTATATCAAATGGTTTTTTTAACTTTAAACTAAAAGGCTTTATTTATAGCCCTATTTTCAAATTTATCTTAAATATCCTTATTAATAATGGTAAATATTTAAAAGTATTTATTGAAAATTTTGTTTTTATTAATTATAATAATATAGATTTACACATATTTAAGTATAAATTGTTAAAAGAAATTAATTTTTCTTTAGACAAAGGAATTTTTAAGATTTATAATTATGTAAATAAAATAAACCCTTTAATGTTTGTAATATTAGGTGGTATTTTTATATTTATAAGTAAATATAGTAGTGATAGCTTATTATTTATATATCTTTATCAAATTTGTTTTATTATCGCTGTTAATATAAAATGAATTATTATAACTGGTGATTTTCTAAAAAATAATAAATTCAAGAAAAATCATTTTATACTATATTCTATTATTAGATATTTATTATTGGGTATGTTAATTATATATTTAACTATAATGGTAATTCTTTTTTTTAATCTAATTAATTATTTAATTCATTTAATATGAAATATGATATGGGACAAGATAAAAGGTTTAAAAATATGAAATAGTATAAATACTGGTTTTTCAAATAATAAATCCCCTAAAAACCCTAAAAATACTAATATACCTATTTTTACACAAGATCATAAAGATATAAAAAAAAAAGCTTCAGATATGAAACAAAAACTACTAAAATTACAAAATGATAAATTAAATACTAATGAATTAAGAATAGATTGTTCCCCAAAATCTATTAGCCATAGTAGAAAATGAGAACATAATATAATTATAGAAAAAAGACAAGATTTATCTTTAAAAGATCAATTAGATAAAATTCAGTTTGAATTGGAAGCTTACACTAATCAGAAAAAAAAATTTAAACAAAGCATAAATAACATAAAAAAAGGTAAAGAAAATTTTTACCCAGATGAATCTAAATATCTTTGAAAAGATTATATAGAAGTAATAAAAAATCTTAATTTTAATCTTAAATCAATGAAAAATAACTTAAAAAAACAAATAAAAAAATAAGAAAATTATAATAAAACAATTTCTAGATTATATTATTATTATAATATAAGTATCGTTAATATTTATTTGCAATTTCATTGTAGTTTAAATATAAATAAAATAATAATTATTTTATTTAGTCTATGATATTCTTCTATATCTAAATTACAGAATATAAATTATAATATAATGTCCAGTATTCTCGGAATATTGTTTTCAGATTTATTATATTTATCAGTAATGATTAGAAGAATAGTGAATTATTTTAAGGGGGGGGAAGCTTCTGATACAAAACCTTATCATTTTAGTGGAGTCGCTTTAGAGGCAAATATACTAAAATTAAATAATCGATTTTTAGCTAAAATAATTACATTACTTCAATCATTTATAATTTGAAGTATTATTATATATTACATGAAAGGTTATCTTCCGTATGATATGGTTAATAATTCAGATACTAATTTTATTAAAGCTTTTTTAACACTTTGTATTTTCTACTTTAAATTTCCCCTTTATGGGATTTTAGAAAGTATAAATTTACAATTATTAGATGGAGATAAATGAAGTTTTTCTACGCATTTTTGTGAAGAAAATTATAGAAAATATTTTACTTTATCTAAAATTATAAGTTTTACAATTAGTACTCTCTTAGGTTTAGGTATATTAAAATTTTTAAACTTAAATTTAGATTTTATTTGAATAATAGGAATATGAGAAATTCTTGTTTTATTTAATATATCTGAATACTTTACTTTTAAATTACTTAACCTTATATTAAAAGAAAAAATACTGAATATTTTTTCAAAATTGTATCCTAGGGGATGAATAGAATATAATAAAAGTTTTTATAATAAAGCTCTTAGAAGCGCTTCAGGTGGAACAGGTGTATTTGTAAGTCAAACGGATGATACTGGCTCAAAAGAAACTAGTCCGAATTTGATAGTATCTCCTGAAGATGTAGAAAAATATTTTTTTAAGGAGGCAACTTCTTTTATTAAAGAAATTAATAGTGAAAATAGAAAGATAGTTGAAATGTTAAAAAAAATAAGTGATGCTAATGTTCATTATTCAGATCAGACTCACGATATTTATTTTACTTTACTTAAAGGTCATGCAAATGCCCTTAATATTTCATATTCAAATAGAGGAGGATGAGTAAGGCTTTGTACTAAATATTTTTCTCCTGAGGTTAAATCTAAATTACTTGATATGGAAATTAATAGAGAATTAATTAGGGAGAACTATTTGTCTAAGGTCGAAAAATTAGGGAATAACCAAAGTGGTTTTAGAGAATTTTTTACTCTTACTAATAGTTATAGAAACAGGCTTAATAAAGAACTTAATTCAGCTGAAGAAATAGTACATAAGAATCTTAGAGAAACAGTTATTTATAAAAACCCTCAAGTGAAGAAATTGGTAAATTCAGATTACGTTGAAACAAAAAAAATATTTAAAAACCAGGATGCAATTTTGAAAAAGAAATTTGAAGAGAAATTATTACCTAAAAAAGATTAAATTTGATTCATAAGTAATTTAAAGGATAGACTATTATTTAAATGATGCATTTCCACTATGTTTTAAGTATGGGTGCCGTATTTGCAATGTTCGGGGGGTGATATTTCTGAGCACCTAAATTTTTAGGTTTAAATTACGACTTAAGTTTAGCTCAAATTCAATTTTGACTTTTATTTATAGGTGTTAAAATAAAGGGAAGTATTTTTGAAAAAAGTAAAAGATTGTATAGTAAATCTTTAAGAGAAAATTATTCTTTAGATCCTGAAGAGTTTGTTGTTTTTTATGAAAATGTTGAGAAAAATAAGAAAAATATATATAGTGAGTTAAGAAATAAATCAGGTGTTTACGTATTTATTAATAATATTAACAAAGAATTATATGTAGGTAGTAGTGTAAATCTTACCAGAAGAATGGTGAGTTATTATTATTATACTAATTCAAATAAACCAAGTAAATTAGTAATAGTTAGAGCTATGAAGAAATATGGTTTAGAAAACTTTTCTTTGGGTATTAAAGAGTTCTGTAAAAAAGATTCTCAAATTTGTTTAAATTTAGAGCAAAAATGAATAGATTATTATAGACCTTTATATAATGTTTTAACTTTAGCTGGGAATTCTTCAGGTTTCAAACACAAAGTTGAAACTATTAATAAACTAAAAGAGTTATTAAGTAAAGAAAACCATCCAAAATTCGGGTATATTACTTCTCCTGAAACAAAAAAAGGAATTAAAGAAGGTATAGCTAGATATTATTTAACTAATGATCATCCTTCTAAAGGTTTAAAAGGTAAATTGTCTGCACAATATGGTATAGGAGGTAAATTGGTTTTTTGTTACAATAAAACAGGAGAAGAACTTATTTTTCCTTCTATTAATGAAGCTAGACAACATTTCAAAGTTAGATGAACTTATATAAAAAAAAATCTTGACAGTAGAGAATGAACAACCCTTAAAGGTGAAGATTGATTGATACAATCTATACCTAAACAAAAATAGTTATATTAGCACCTTCCAATCCTTCTATATGCTGGAAAATTTAAAAAGGCTTAAGTACTTAAACTTATAATAAAAATAATGTTAAGTAACAATCTTAAGTATATCTAAATAATCAGCAGGAAATCTACAGATATTAACATATCTAAGTGGAATCCTCAGAGACTACATGAAGGAAATTATTTAAAATAAAATAAATTAAATAATTGAGATATAGTCCACACAATGTGTAATCTTACATTCTTCCCTCAACATTTCTTAGGTTAAAAATAGGCCTTTTTTCATAATAATTTGAAATTTACACAACACTATATGCTAAAAATTCTATATAATTCTAGGTATTACAAATAGACAATTAGCAGGAAACTATAAAGTAAATATATATATATATATTTAATTTTATAGATCTTTAGAGACTATGCGTGTTGCAATTTAAAAGTTGAATAAATAGTCCAAGTAACATAGCAATATGTTTATATATATATCTTGCTATTTTATAAACCATGTTACCTTGTAACTTATGAATATTATAGCTATAATAATCTGATGTTCTTAAAGAGTGATAGTAATAAATATTCTAATGAATATTCTAATCCATTAAATAGTTCAGATTTACATAGTACTGAACCTGAACAAAATCCTAATTCAGGACCTGAACAAGATTCAGATGGCGATGAATACTTTGTTCAAAAAACAGTAAATAATAATAATTTAATTACTGTTAAACTTAAACACAAATTTAGTCAACTACATAAATTGGATTTGGTTAATTTAAAAATCACTCCAGTTTCTCCTATATATAATCTTTTAGAAGATAGAGAAACTATTTTAAAGGAATATAAAAATATAGGTGGTATTTATTTTATATATAATAACACTAACGGAAAGCAATATATAGGAAGTGATATGGATTTAGGTAAAATATTAGCCACTTATGACTTTATTTTCCGTTTAGCCGATAGTCGTTATATTTCTAATTCTATTTTAAAATATGGACATGATAATTTATGGGTTGTTATTTTATATGTTTTAAGTAATACTGGTACATTTACAAATAAAGATCTCATCCGTGAAAAACAACAATATATTAATTTATATAAACCTATTCTTAATTTAAACCCTATGGCTGGATCTAGTGTGGGTTTTAAACACTCAGAAGAGTCTAAAAGACTTATTTCTGAATTCCGTAAAGATAAACCTTTATCTGAAAATACTAAGAAAAGACTTAGTGTTTTATTTTCTAATCCCTGCTGTATTAAAAAAAAAAAAAAAAATAGAAGCCAGCAGGGATAGTGAATTAAACCCTTTTTGATCTAAAGTTCACTCTCCAGCTACCATAGAGAAAATGAGTAAATTTAAAGTAGGTGCTTTAAATCCTAGATTTAATAAGGAAAAATCTGAGGAGTTTATAGCACATATGAATAAAGATAGAAAGGGTTCTAATAATCCTATGAATGGTAAAACTAAATCGGAGGAAACCTTAGCTAAATTAAGAAAAAAGGTTTATTTTTAGGATAGTAATAGACAGTTTGTTAAATACTATGATAGTGTAGGGTTTGCTGTAAAATATTTACGTGTAGCAGCTAATACTATTAAAAAGTATTTAGATATGGATAAACTTTATAAAGATAAATACTTTTATTCTAAATTGCAATAAATTTATTTATTTTTAAGTAAGATATAAAGATGCTACAAGGAATGCCGAGAAGAATAAGCGATTACCCTGATGCCTTTGCAGGATGAAATTTAATAAGTAGTATAGGATCAATTGTAAGTGTAGTAGCTGCTTGACTATTCTTATACATTGTTTACAAACAATTAGTAGAAGGTAAAGTAGCTAATAAAAATCCTTGATTAACACCAGGTTTCTATACAGATATACTACAAGCCAATTTAAATAGATGTTATAATAGTTTAGAATGAGGATTAACAAGTCCGCCTAAACCTCACGCATTTGTAAGTTTACCTATACAAAGCAAAATATTTTAAAAATTAAATATAATATAAACAGCAATGTTTATAGTCTCGTTAGCTCAATGGAAGAGCATAATACTTCTAATATTAGGACCTTAGTTCGACTCTAAGATGAGACTTAGTTAATAATAAATAGTCTATTAATTAATAAATATCATTGGCTATTTTTGCTAGTTAAATAATCTAAATATTTATTTTAGTTTTTTTGGTTTAATACTAAATATAATGTTAATCTTTTATAAAAAAATTGAACAAAATTAATTTTTGTTGTTTACCAGTAATGTATTATTAACTTTTTATAGAAGTGCTACTAAAAAGTAAAAATAAAAATGAATTTACTTCCTATAACTATTGTTTCAATAATTGAAAATTTATTATTAATGTTGCCGGCTTTATTAGTAGTAGCTTATGTAACTGTGGCAGAAAGAAAAACTATGGCTAGTATGCAAAGAAGATTAGGTCCTAATGCTGTAGGTTTAGATAACAAATATATGTGTCAAACAAAAATATTATTTCATAGTTATTTAAAAGATAAAAAAGATATTGTAAATACTTTATATGAAAATAGAATAGCTCCTATTAAATTGTTTTATTCAAAAATTTTAGATACTTTATCTGATATAACTTGCACAAAACAAAGATATTCCTTTTTAAATAAATATGATAGTAAAGGAGGTATTTATTTATTTCTATATAAACAAGATAAAAATATTTATTATATAGGTAGAACAAAAAATTTTAAATACAGATTAAATAGTCATTTAAAAACTAAAGTTAAAGATAAATTTCATTTGTTCGCTAATTTAGTTGGATGAGACAAAATTGAATTTTCTATAATTGAGATTTGTGATTTAAACCCTCAACAAAATAGAGAAAATTTTTATTTAAAAAATTATTTACCTATCTTAAATACTGTATTTAAAAGTAATTTGAATGAGTCTAAAATATATGAATCTTTGTATAGTAAATTAAAAGCAAAACAAAAAGATTTAAACCATGAAAATAAATATCTAGGTATACCAATTTATGTTTATACTTATAATCTAGTAAAAATAAGTAAAGATTTTAGTAAGTATGATAGTGTTAATATATTAAGCAAAAATATTAATGTATCTAGAGATACTATAAGAAGATATCTAAACACATATGTTCCATATAAAAATCACTTATTTTTTACTGAGACTATAAAAGATTTAGATACAATAAATAATTTAATATCTAATGCTATAAAAGCATTAGATATTAATAAAAAATTAGCTAAAAATGTTTGAGCCTATAGTGATAAAGGTGATATATTATTTTTTGAATCTAAAGAAGCCGTGGCTAGATTTTTAGAAGTTCAATTTATAACTATAACAAATCACATAGATAAGTGAATAAAAGGTGGAATTAAAGGTTATTATTTATTTAGCAAACAATTAAATAAGATTGAAAAAGAAAAACTAGTCGAAATTTTTAGTTTAAGAAAAACTAATAATTGTGAAGTTTGAGTTTATCTTGCTAATAATTTAGACTCCCCTTATGGTGTATATAATAGCATGAAAAAAGCCGCTGATTCTTTAAATGTAGACTATAGATCTATATTAAGGCACTTAGATACAAATAAAGCTACATTAAAGGATAACAAACTAGTCTTATTGTTTTCTAAAAAATTGAGGCAAGATGAAATTCAAAATCTAAAAATAGAAAGTATAAAAAACGAAACAATAAAATTATGAGTGTATAAACAAATTGATAACGAATTATTATTATTTAATAATAATGAACCTAGTTTTGATTCTATAAATATAGCAGCTAAAAATTTACTAATTAGTAATAAAACTATAACTAAGTATCTAGACACAAATAAACCATATAAAAATTTATTATTTTATAGTAAAAAATTATAAATAATCAATTTTGTTTGACATTATTTAATCGGAGAGGTGTGAGAAACCTTTTTTAGCCCAAAAGTAGAAGTGAACCTTCTGCTATAAACCATCAAATTGCGGGAAAACCTTAAAGTTATTTCAACTAAGTAAGAGTAGTAATACATCTTATGGCTCAGGTAATGACTCGAGATATAGTAAAATCGAAATAAATACATGAAAGGAAATAGGTGATCCGCAGCCAAGTACCAATAAAAAAATTCATATTTATAAATAATTTTTTAGGTATGCAGTTCATCGACTAAATGTTGGTTGGCTTCTCCTGCGCAACGAAGTAAGCGTAACGTGTTTAATACCTTATTGTTTATTAGTACTTCTTTAGGAGCAATCGTGCTAAGCAACTAAGAGAATAAGGAATCGAAGGTTGTATTTCGTACAGGAAGCTTAAGATATAGTCAGACTCTATTCGAAAGAATAAAATGTTATTTATAGCATTTAATATAGTTAATTTAACTATTAAGAGATAATGTCTTCTAACTCAGCCTTTATTATAAAAGTAATAGGCTAAAAGAAGAGAATTCGTATTACGGTTTATTGCAGGCATTTGCGGATGCTTTAAAATTGATTTTGAAAGAATATGTTGCACCTACACAAGCTAATTTAATTTTATTCTTCTTAGGACCAGTAGTAACTTTAATATTTGCCTTATTAGGTTATGCTGTTATTCCTTACGGGCCTGGATTGTCTTTAGGTGATATGGAATTAGGTATACTTTTTATGTTAGCTGTGTCATCTTTAGCTACTTATGGTATACTTTTGGCTGGATGAAGTGCCAATAGTAAATATGCCTTCCTTGGATCTTTAAGAAGTACAGCCCAATTAATTAGTTATGAGTTAGTTTTAAGTTCAGTACTATTAATTATAATTATGATAACTAATAGTTTAAACTTAAATATAAATGTACAGTTTCAAAAAATAGTATGATTAGCTTTACCTTTATTTTGTATACTGATAATATTTTTTATAGGTTCTGTAGCAGAAACTAACAGAGCTCCATTTGATTTAGCTGAGGCTAAGTAGATTTGGTCTGATTAAAGATCACAAATTGCTGGAATATCTTATGTAAGACAATCAGCAGGGAAATAATTTGCTTCTAATTAACCCTTCAGAGACTAGATGTGATCATTTAATATGTAAAATATTAAATAAGGCATAATCCAAACTTATATGAAAATATAAGATTAATACTAATCGAAATTATTTATTACTAAGATAAATCTTTATAAAAAGAATAAATTTTCTTATAATTCATGGGGAAGCTCGGAATTTAAAAGATACTATTCATTTAAACCTATGAATAAAAATCTGAATATAAATCTTATACCTATATTAACTTTAAAAGAGTTAGATAATAAGGATTACATAAATTCATTCAGAGAAATGTTGAAAGGTAAAGGTGTATTTATTCTTTTATAAATATGACTAAGAATAAACAATATATAGGAAGTGCTAAAGATTTATATATTAGATTAAATGAACATTTAAATAATAAAAAATCTAATATAAATTTACAAAGAGCATTTGATAAATATGGATTGAATAAATTTCATTGAATTGTCTATGAATATTTTAGTTATACAACTAAAATAATAAGTCATAAAGATTTAACTACTTTAGAAATAAACTATATAAAAGCATTAGATTCTCCAACTTTATACAATTTTAAATTAGAAGCTACTAGTATGTTAGGTTATAAACATACAATTGAAGCTATAGAAAAAATGAAAGAGCATTACAAAGATAAAAATAACCACTATATGTATGGTAAGAATCATACTGAATAAGCTTTAACTTTAATTAGTAAACCAGGTAAATTGTATGGTAAAACTCATAGTGAAAAAACTAGAGACTTTATGGCTAAAAAAATAAATAAGCACTTAAATGGTGTAGGTATATTTGATTTAAATAATAATTTAATTGAAAAATTTGATAATAATGTACAATTAGCTAATTATTTAGGTATATCTAAGGTAACTGTAGGTAAATATATGAACAATACTTTAATTTATAATAATATTTATATATTTAAACCTATAGATAAATAAATACTTCGATTAAAACTGGAATCTGAATTAGTTAGTGGATTTATGACAGAACACGCTGCTGTTATATTCGTTTTCTTTTTTCTGGCCGAATATGCAAGTATTGTATTAATGTGTATATTTACTAGTATTTTATTTTTAGGGGGTTACTTAGTAGAATTTGATTACATATTTATATTTGATTCCTTAAATTATATAAATGCTTATATATTTAACATAGAATGAATAAGATCTTTAGAATATTTAAAATTAAGAGAACTTTTAATTAGTTCTTCTATTTATGGCTTATTATCTAGTATAACTTTAGGAGTAAAAAGTTCAATTATGATATTTGTCTTTATATGATGCCGTGCGTCATTCCCAAGAATTAGATTTGATCAGTTGATGTCCTTTTGTTGAACTGTATTATTACCTATTTTATTTGCATTTATAGTTTTAATTCCTTCATTATTATATATGTTTGGAATATACTTTATGAACATAAGTTTAATTTAATACACATTAAGACTTAATGTCTATTAAATTATGTATGACTTTAGATAAAAGACTCATTTGTTTACAAATTATACTACGTACAAGATTAATCTCTTTTATTTTCATTTATAATTGCATTATTATACCATATAAATAATAGTTAAAATACTATTATATAATACTATTAACATTTATAATAGCTTTTTAATTACCTATAATATTATTTATATTTTCTAATTATAAATTTTGTTAAGGGAGATATACAATTTTTTTACAACTAGATGTATTATCTATAAGTATTTATAAATTTAATATAAACACAACTTAAATTTTAAGCAAACTATAGTACTTAAAAATTCTTTTTAAATAATGTATTTCTAGACTAAAGCTAATTCTATTAGAGCTTTCTCTATTACATTCTCATGATCTTGATATTATAGATATTCAAGAAGAAGAGGGTTCAGATAAATTTATGTTATAATAACTATTGTTAGTGGTAGAATATAAAGAAAAAGTTCTATTACGAAATTTAATAATTAAGAGAGAAGATCTACATAAAGTCTTATCTGAGATGCTAATAATCAAGATAAAATATTATAAAGTACTGAATTAAAAACGAATAGATTATATAGTGAAAGTGAATATGTATTATGTGGTATACAAGAAAACTTTCTTGATGAATAAAAGTCGTAAAGGAAGGTGTGCTGCTTCGCAGCATCAATAGGTTATGATCATTCTATGAGGATAAGATACTATATAAAACTTTATGAACTTAAATAAAGAAAAGAGGATGAACCAGATATACTATTTACTGGGCGACCTGATGATAGCTGTAGTGTTTAAAGATCTGAATCATAATTTAATCTTAGTAAATTGTTAGAGGTGCTTAATTTAAATCTCCTTAATAACCATGAAATGCATGTCCATAGGTATCATAATCTAAAGTTTGAAAATAATATCTTTTAAAAGATGTTATTGTCTTCTTTATTAACTGTACCTGTAATAGGTACAGTTGTAATATCCAGTATAGACTCTTTTAAAAAAAGCTCAAAGATTTATATAAAAACAATAACCCTTGTTATTAGTGTAATAAATTTAGCTATATCTTTAGTTATCTTTATTTTATTTAATAATAGTATTAATCAATTTCAATATATACAAGAACACTATAACATACAATTATTTGATATTTATTTAGGTATAGACGGTATATCAATATACTTTATATTACTAACTACAATAATAATGCCCATAGCGTTGTTATCTAATTGGAATTCAATAAAAGAAAATGTAAAATCTTATTTAATAATAATGTTATTATTAGAAACATTATTATTAGCTGTATTTATGTCACTAGATATAATATTCTTTTATATATTCTTTGAAAGTATATTACCTCCTGCTATGTGATGTTGGGTATCATCGGTGTGGGATAAACTACCAAATAACGGGAACTTCCTAAAGTTTCTGATACCAAACTATGTATGAAAATATGTAAGTGGCTGAAGTAATTACTCAGGTATGGTAACAAGTCATAAGATGAATGAAAATGAAATGGAAAATCGCGTTTCTAAGTCAATAGTAGATGAAAAAACTATTGTAAAAGAGCAACGAGTAGATGGTAGTTGCATTAATTTATTAATGTTAAGGTGTACTCTAAAAGGTTTCGAAAGAGATTATCAAATCAGAACCCCTTCTAACCAAATAAATCTAATAAGATTATATTCTACAGTTAATACATACGAAGTTAAATCTCAAGGCTCATTCTACATATTAAATCCTTATTTTGTAACTGGTTTTACTTGTTTTTTTATATTCATAAAAAAACAGCAGAGGTAAGTTTTATAGTTAGAATTAGAAAAACCCTAAAACAAAATCAGGTTGAAGTGTGGAAACAAAATTTTCAATTTGTATTCATAAAAAAGACATAGCGGTTTTAAAGCTCCTTCAAAATTACTTCGGTGGAGTAGGTAGCCTTACAAAAGCTAGCAAAGAGACTATTCATTACCGTGTAGCTTCTCTTCAAGATTTAACTAATGTTATAATACCGCATTTTGAAAAATACCCTTTAATAACCCAAAAGAAAGCTGATTTTCTTTTATTCAAATATATTGTAAATTTAATGAATAATAAATAACATTTAACAATTGAAGGGTCGCTTTCCTATCCCTCTGGGATATCCCTCTGGGATATCCCTCTGGGATCAGGAGCACAAAAAATTGTTGCCATTAAAACATCTTTAAATTTAGGTTTATCAGAAAAACAGCTTATTCAAATCTTGTTGTAATTAAGAGACCTTTAATTAAAAATCAATAAATATTAGATCCCTACTGAATAGCAGGATTTGCCAGCGGTGAGGCTTGTTTTTCGGTTTACATATATAAGTCTAAAACAAGTTTAGGTGAAACAGTTAAATTAAAATTTGATTTGGCTCAACACTCTCGAGACTCTGAAATACTTATAAATTTAAAAAATTATATAGGGTGAGGTTCAGTTAATAAACATTCTGAAAACGCAGCTATGTTCACTGTAACAAAATTCTCTGATATTACAGAAAAGATTATCCCGTTTTTTGATAAATATAAAATTATAGGAGTAAAATATCAAGATTACCAAGATTTAAAAAAAGTATCCCAATTAATGGAAAAGAAGGTACATTTAACTACTGAAGGGTTAGAGAATATTCGTATAATTAAAGCTGGAATGAACAGAGGTCGGGTTGAACTAGGCCAAAGTGAGAATTAATTTCTTTTTATTTATTTGCAAGATAAATCTGATTGCCTTGTTATTTATACTAGTAGGTATATTTGGATCAGATAATAAAGTAAGTGCAAGTTACTATTTATTTTTATATACATTTAACCTTAAGTGTAAAAGAGCCAAACGCCGGGGAAGTCCTAAAGCACTAGTAACCAAAGTAATAAGAGAAATTTTATTACTGACCTGATTAATGCCTCAGGGTATGGTAACATCACTAGTTTTCATTTTTGAAAAGCTACTTTTAGTAGTTGATATGTGGATAATCACGGTTCTAAATCATTCTTTTTTTAGCAAATGTAAACAGGATGTAAAAGAGCAACGAGTAGACGGTTCTTCGGATTCTAGGAATTTAAAATTCGTAAGGTGTACTCTAGTCGCAGGGAAACCTGTTTTTGGATGAAAAATTCGTTCTCATTCTGATAATCGTATCTTCGTATATAGTATATTCAAAAATTTCAAGCATACAACTAGATCTACTTTAGATCCTTGGTTTATAACAGGATTTGTAGAGGCAGAAGGTTGTTTTACTTTAGGAATTTTAAAAAGTGATAGTTATAAAATGGGTTATCGAATTCAAGCAATTTTTAAAATTACTTTAGATAAAAAAGATTATGATTTACTAAATCAAATTAAAGATTATTTTGGAGTAGGTAAAATTACAAAACATGGAGAAACTACTTTACAATATACAGTTAGATCTTTAAAAGATTTAAATATTATTATATCTCATTTTGATAAATATCCCTTAATAAGTCAAAAATGGGCTGATTATAAACTTTTTAAAGATGGAATTTTATTAATTATAAATAAAGAACATTTAACTAGAGAAGGATTTAGAAAAATTCTTTCTATAAAAGCTTCTATTAATTTAGGTTTATCGGATGAATTAAAATTATCTTACCCTGAAATCATACCGGTATCTAGACCTTTACTTTTATATAAAGATATTAAAAATCCTAATTGAATAGCAGGTTTAGCTAGTGGTGACGGATGTTTTTATATTTCTATCCATAATTCTTCCACTACTAAATTAGGTAAAGCTGTAGTGTTAAAATTTCAAATTGTTCAACATATTAGAGATACTAAATTAATGGAAATGTTAATATCTACTCTTGGATGTGGTAGAATTGAATTAGTGTTAAATCAATCGGCTGTATATTTTGTTGTAGTTAAATATCAAGATATTTATGAAAAAATTATACCATTTTTTGATAAATATCCTATTAAAGGGGTGAAAGCCTTAGATTATTCTGATTTTAAAAAAATAGCTAATGTAGTACACGATAAAGAACATTTAACTAAAGAAGGTTTGTATAAAATTCAATCTATAAAATCAAATATGAATTTATTTAGAAAAATTAACTAGGACTGCTACTATAAGGATTATCTGGATTGCCAGTTAGCTGGTATGAATTGAAGTAACTCCAAAATAAAAGATAACACATTAACTATGTGTACGTATGAGGTTCACTATTTTTGTTATTATCTATACTAAGTACATTATCTATTATGGGTAGTACAGATTTTGATACTTTATTAAAATTAAACTTAGAATATAAAACACAAATGTTATTATTAATAGGAATATTTATAGCATTTGCAGTAAAAACGCCAACAATATTTTTAAATAACTGATTATTAAAAGCTCATGTTGAATCTCCTTTAGGTGGAAGTATAGTTTTAGCAGGTATAGTATTAAAATTAAGTTTATATGGTATATTTAGATTAATATTACCTATATTACCAAAGGCATCTTTAGATTACACCTTTTTAATATATACTATAGCTGTAATTACTATAATATATGCTAGTTTCAGTACATTAAGAACAACGGATGTAAAAGAATTGATAGCCTACAGTTCTGTGTGTCATGCTGCTGTTTACTTAATAGGAGCATTTAGTAATACAATACAAGGTATAGAAGGAAGTATAATTTTAGGTTTAGCTCATGGATTTGTATCTAGTGGTTTATTTATATGTGCAGGTGGTATATTATATGATAGAACTGGTACTAGAAGTATATACTATTATAGGGGTGCAACTCAATTAATGCCTATATTTGTAATATTATTCTTCATATTAGCTTTAGGTAATTGTGGTGCTCCTTTAACTTTAAATTTTGTAGGTGAATTTATGTCACTTTTTGGAATAATAGAAAAATTACCAATATTAGGTGTTTTTGCTTGTTCTTCTATAATTTTATCTGCAGCTTATACTATTTATATGTTTAATAGAATAGCTTTCAGTGGTTCTTTCAGTAGATTCTTAGAAGAAAGTGTATTTGATCTTAATAAAAGAGAATTTGTTCTATTGTTTATACTAGTTGTATTTACAGTAGTATTAGGAATATATCCTTCATTAATACTAAACACATTAGACTATTCTATGAATGGTTTAATATATAGCATATAATATAACTTTATGAGATTTTCATTCGTTTACGATTAAAATAAAATACGTATTATACAAATAAAAATAAAAATAAATATGCCACAACTAACACCTTTTTATTATATGAACGAGATAGTATTTGCTTTTACTGTAATAGTTTTAGTCTTATACCTATTATCAAAATACATATTACCAAGAATAGTTCGTCTATTTTTATCTCGTATGTTTATTAATAAAATATAATATAGTAAACATATATTTTATAGTATTAATACTATAAGTAATTAGTTATTTAAAGATATATATATATATATAATAGTATAAATACATACTACTTGTAATGTTTACAATAGAAATACAAAATTTATTTCAAGAAATATTAAGTCCATTAGATCAATTTGAAATAAGAGATATATTAAACTTAGAAATTTTAGGAGGTAATTTGCATCTATCTTTAACAAATATAGGATTCTACTTAGTAATAGGAGGTTTAATAACACTAATACTAAGCTTAATTCCTACTAATAATAATAAATTAGTAAGTAACAACTGATCTATAGCTCAAGAATCTCTTTACGTAACAATACATAATATAGTTACAAATCAAATAAATGCTAGACAAGGACAAATTTATTTCCCTTTTATATATACTTTATTCGTATTTATATTAATAAATAATTTAATAGGAATGGTAAAAAGGTGCCGTTGTGTTATTATTAATATATATATCTTCATAATATTCATACTAAAGAATATTGTTAGAAGATATTCTTCATTTATTTCTACTTCAAAATCTACTTGTAGATTACATAAACCAGATAGCAAAAATTCTTATTACCTTCATCCTTACTATATTACAGGTTTTGTAGATGGAGAAGGATGTTTAACTACTTCTATTTTTAAAGATAGCAGAATGTTAACAGGGTGACAAGTCAAACCTATATTTAAAATTTCTTTGCATAATAAGGATAGAAAAATATTAGAAGGAATACAAAGAACATTAGATGTAGGTAAAATATATAAACACGGGAAAGACTCAATAGAATACCGTGTTAGTTCTTTAAAAAATTTAAGAAAGATTATAAACCATTTTGATAAATATCCTTTAATTACTAAAAAGTTAGCTGATTACCTTTTATTTAAACAATCTGTATATTTAATAGAAAAAAAATAACATTTAACTGCCAAAGGGTGGCGTGCCTCTAAAATTGGTAGGTATAAAATCTAATTTAAATTTAGGTTTATCGGAAAAATTAAAAGAGTCATTCCCTAACATAATACATGGTGAGAGACCAGTAGTAAAATACACAAAAATTAAAGATGTTAATTGATTAAGAGGGTTTACAGAAGCTGAAGGTTGTTTTCAGATTATTATTCAAGAATCTAAAGATAAAAGGATAAACAGTATAAGTTTAAGATTTACATTAACTCAACATTATCGTGATAGTTTATTATTAGAGAGTTTTGTGGATTATTTGGAGTGTGGAAGATGATATCCCATTTCAGATCGTAAGGAAATGTATTTTATTGTTTCAGTTTTTTCTGACATAAGGGATAAAATTATACCTTTATTCAACGAATATCCCTTAATAGGAACTAAAAAAGTAGATTATTTAGATTTTTTAATAGTAGTTGAGTTAGTAAATTTAAAATATCATTTGACAGAAGAAGGGTTAAATAAGATAAAAGTAATTAAAAGTAATATGAATAGTCGTAGAATACATTACACTTTTCTTCTACCCATAAATGAAAAATAAAAGATAAAAATATTAATAAACACATTAAATTTCACTGTATGCTAGAAATTTCTAATGTTTTAGATACAATCTTAATAAGCTTCTTAATAAACAATAAGAAATTAAAGAAGATATAAAAGACGTAAAAATTCTAAAAATGTAACAATGAATAATCAGCAGGAAATCTATAGATATTTATAATATCTTAGTAGGTCCTCAGAGACTACATGTGAAAGGCTGCTTTTTAATAATAGAGTAGTCAAGATATAGTCCAACTTGGTAAGTCTATAAGTCTTATCGAGCAGTCCTTATAGCTTTGCATCAACAGGTCATTTTGCTTTAACATTTGCTCTTAGTTTTACAATAGTATTAGGGGCAACAATATTAGGATTTCAAAAACATGGTTTAAAATTTTTTTCTTTATTAGTACCTGCAGGTTGTCCATTAGGGTTATTACCTTTATTAGTAACTATTGAATTTATATCATACTTAGCAAGAAATGTTTCACTAGGACTTAGATTAGCTGCTAACATAACAGCAGGTCATATGTTATTAAGTATATTAAGTGGATTTGTATATAATATAATGAATTCAGGTATAATTTTCTTTATATTAGGATTAATACCTTTATTATTTATTATAGCATTCTCAGGGTTAGAATTCGCTATAGCATTTATACAAAGTCAAGTATTTGTAGTATTGTCTTCTTCATATATTAAAGACGGATTAGATTTACATTAATTATAGGAGAATGTTAAATATATTTATATATAAATCACGATTATTAAATTATATTAATACTAAACAAATAAAAAGTGTATTTTATAATATTAAAAATAATGATAATAGTTTATTAGATTCTTGATGAGTGCCAAGTTGTAAAGGTCATTTTCTAATAAAAATTATAACGGGTAAAACAAATAAAAATAGGATATGCTGTAAGATTAATGTATCAAATCTTAATACATCCTGCTGATATAGAAATATTATAGAAATTAAAATCATATTTTAATGATGTAGGGAGTATAAGAACTACTAAATATTATGATTCTAGAGAGTAATAAATTTGTCAGATATAATAAATGTAATAATATCTCACTTCAATACATATCTTTTACAAAATAATATCTTATCATTTATTTAAAGCTGTAATAAGAATAATGAGGAATAATAAATATGGAATTATAAAAGGTTATATAGAGAAATATTATCATATAAAGCTAAGTAAAAAAAGGGATTATATTTAAAATTAAATAATTTTCAGGCATATTTTCTTTTGATAGATCTAATATTGTTGTTAATGTTAAATTGTTTTATCTATACACCTTAGCACTATACTTGCATGTTCATTTTTTTAAGATAATAAGCTAATAGTAAGTGACCTAATTATGATACTAGTTGTATAGCTCAAAATAAAAGAGATATATAATTATTTAATAAAATGATAGAAGTATTAGGTTAGCTATATAAAGATAAAATCATATAATAATGATATGAAATACTTAGTTGTGCTTCTAATCCCTATCCCTGCTGGCTTCTATTTTTTTTTAATAAAAAAATACAGCAGGGATTAGAAGCGCTGTATAAAAAAAAATAATTATATAATAATGTTATTTCGTTTTTTACTAAATATAATATAAATAGTGAAAAACATAAAGATTTTATGAATTTTGCATCAAATAGAGCTAGAATACTATAAAATAAATTAGGAAAAGTAATTAATAATTTATTATAGGATACTATTAGTATATTGGAATATTATATATTCTATGAATAAATATGGATATAATATTTAATTTATTAATTATTTAAAATATCCTTAAAAATAGGCATCAAATAAAATACAATAATAAATAATATTGTTATGTTATCTTCTTCATATATAAAAAGTATATTAAATTTATATTAATATAAATATAAAAATTACAAGTGAGAGGTAATAAGTAAAATTAGGAAAATTATATTAACAATAAAAACTTATCATTAAGATGAATAATTAAATTTATAAATTATAGTAGAAATTTTAAATGAATAGTTAAATATTCAATAAAAAAAAATAGCGAACTATTAAGAAGTTTAAATTAGAAAAGTATTTGTACATGGAACATTATATAGTTTATTTATCCCCTTGTATTTAAATTAAAGAACTGGTAGAGAGGTGACGTGGTGTCTTATGGATATACTAAAAGAAAAGTTGAGTTTGGTGATGGCTCTGATTGAACGCTGTTCAAGTGCTTGACACATGCTAATCGTACGTTTAAATTCAAAAAAGATTAAAAGTGGTGTACAGGTGAGTATTATGATATTCTTAGCCGGCCTTAAAGTGGAGATAAATTCTTCATAATTAATAAAGGGTAGATATCCTACCCGCTTTAAGAGGATAATAAATGTCTTCGGGATAGGTAGTAGTTAAGGTGATGACTTAACTAGCCTTAAACTTTCGTAGTCGAATCTGAGAGGTTGATCGACCACATTGGGTCTGAAAAAACCCCAATGCAATTTAGTACAGCAGTGAGGAATCTTGGTCAATGGTCTAAAGACTGAACTGGCAACTTGGAGAAGGGGTAAGTCTTTATAATCCGCATATAAAAATTAATTAATATTAATTTAAAAAAAAATAGTCCAAACTAATAAGATTCCCCGGGGATTATTCTAAGGGGGGATTGAATTAGGTAATAAATGAAACTTTGTTTATATATAGATAATGACAATATATATATAGCGTCTTGACTAATTTACGTGCCAGCAGTCGCGGTAATACGTGAGAGACTAGTGTTATTCATCTTAATTGGGTTTAAAGGGTACCTAGACAGTCAATATAACTTCTAGAATGCTAATACTTGACTAGAGTTTTAAGTAAAAGGGAAGTACTTGAGGAGTAAGAGATGAAATATCTGTGATACCAAAGGGACTCGGTAAAGGCGAAGGCATCCCTTTATCTAAAAACTAACGTTGAAGGACGAAGGCTTAGATAACAAATAGGATTAGAGACCCTAGTAGTCTAAGCAGTAAACGATGAATGCTATAGGTTAGATTAACATTTGGTCTATAAATGAAAATGTAAGCATTCCACCTCAAGAGTAATGTGGCAACGCAGGAACTGAAATCACTAGACCGTTTCTAACACCAGTAGTGAAGTATGTGTGCGACAAGAAGCAGATATTAGTAATACGGTGTGATTCCGTTTGGTATTTTCTCTACCTAACACTATTTACATATGCAAATTAGTAATGATTTGTGTAAAGCTGTAAAGACAATGTAGCCTCTCTTAAATGGGAATGTTAATGTAGATACGTTTCTATATTACCTGGAGCTAGTGTAAGTAAGATATGGAAAGCGAAAGCGAAATTAGCTACGACGCTTTAATACAAAGGAAGGTAATAGATTCGACATACTAAGCTATTAGAGAAACCATATTTCCGTTAAAGTAAAGCTGATTTCCTAAGTCTTACGTAAATTGTACTAATATCTGAACTTGGTAACCCCTTTATCTTCAGTAATGTACTAGATATATTAAAGAGGTAATATATAAGACTTTATAAGTTGAAATTGTTATATCCGATAAAGGGAAGAGGATTTGTTAAAAAGCAAATGCTTTATTTAGATTTCAATTGAAGTAAATCTAAATAATAGATAAAGATATATATTATTATATTATATTATATTTTTAATGTAAAAGAATAAATTTCTTTTTATTAAAGTAATTAGTTATTTAAATATTTATATATAAGCTAAAATTGGCTGGAAATGAAAAATATAAAATTATTTAGTACTTTAGTACCACAAAATAATATAAATAGTCGTCTATCTTGATATATAAGCGGTTTAGTAGATGCAGAAGGAAGTTTCGGTGTAACTTTAGTTAGAAAAGAATCTAGTATAATAGGCTATTCAATTCTAATTTATTTTGAAATAGCTTTAAATCAAAAAGATAAACAACTACTAGAAACTATAAAGCAAGTATTAGGGATTGACAAAAGTTTATATTATAATAAAAGGGATAACACCTTAAAATTAAGAGTATCTAATTTATATGTATTAATTAATAATGTGATACCTCACTTTAATAAATTTACACAAAAGAGAGTAGACTTTCTATCAATGTGTAAAATAATAGAACTAGTGCAATAAAAAAGCCATTTAACTACAGAAGGGTTAAATGAAATACTAAGTATAAAAGCTACGATGAATCTAGGATTATCTAACAAATTTAAGAATGAATTTTTAACAGTAAAATCGTTAACTAGATTGCCAGTTGAGACTGGTATTCCTAATAAGGATTGATTAGTGGGATTTATGGAAGGAGAATCGTGTTTTTTTGTAAGGGTATATAATTCACCTAGATCTAAATTAAATCGTGCTGTTCAATTGGCATTTATAATTACGCAGCACTCTAGAGATAAAGTACTGTTGGAAAATATATCTAGATTATTAGAATGTGGTAGAGTAGAAACAAGAAAATCTGGAGATGCTTGTGATTTTGTAGTAACATCATTTAATGATTTCAATAAATATATGATACCGTATTGAAAAAACTACCCTTTAATTGGTCATAAATCAAAGGATTGTTTAGATTTTATAAGAGTATATGAAATAATGCTAACTAAGGGTCATTTAACTGAAGAGGGATTGACTAAGATAGTAGAAATAAAAAACTCTATGAACACTAAAAGAAAGTAGAATTTAATATTAATATTAAAAGCGTTAGATTATTCTGAGAATAGTTTATTATAAATTAGATCATTTTTACTAAATACGGTTATTATATAAAATAAAATATGAATTGAATTCTAGTATGTATTACTAGGTCTCTAAAAAACTTATGTTAAACTAAATAATATAATATATATATTAGTTAAGATTTTTAAATCTTAATATAGCTGACTTGACAAGGGTGAAATTTTACATAATTAAGATGGTATGTTAGATTATATCTGAAATTATGTTTGGGGCGAAGGCTCCTGTAGAAAATTTTTACTTGAGCCGTATGCGATGAAAGTTGCACGTACGGTTCTTTAAGGGGGAAAGTCCGAGAGGGCCTACCTATCTTGACTGTTTAATTCGATGACCCACGAAAAACCTTACCACAATTTGTATAATATTATTATATTACAGGAGTTGCACGGCTGTTTTCAGTTAATGTTGTGAAGCTGTGGTTTCCATGAAATTAACGTAATCCCTGGCTTTATTTTATAATTTTTTTCGATAGAGCAGATTTTTCCTTGATATGGGGGAAAAAAAAAGGGGACAAAGACAAGTCATCATGGCCCTGCTGAATGATTTAGGAAATCATTATCGTGGGATAAACTATCAAACTCCGGGAACACCCTAAAGTTTCTGGTACTAAGCCTTATATGAAAATATATGAGTGGCTGAAGCAATTACTCATGTACAGTAACAAGCCAGAAAATGAGTGAAAACGGAATGGGTTATCGCGGATCTAAGTCAATAAATATTAATACTTTATTTGTAAAAGAGCAACGAGTAGATGGTAGTTACGTTAATAACTTAGCGTTAAGGTATACTCTAACGAGTTTCGAAAGAAATTCTCAAGTCAAAATCCTTTCTAACCAAATAAATCAAATAAGGACATATTCAGCCAATAACATTTCCCAGAAAAAAGATGTTATGGATTGCATAAATCCCTGGTTCATGACTGGTTTTACTTTTTTTTTTTATATTCATAAAAAAACAGCAGAAGGTACTTTTTCTCTATTAATTATACATAATAAAAATTATGCTATAAATTGAAGAGTTAAAGCTATATTTGCTATAGGATTACACACTAAAGATCTTGATATGTTAGAAAATATAAAATCTTTTTGAAAAGTAGGAAATATACATAAGCATAGTGAACATTCTTTACAATATAGAGTAGAATCTATCAAAGATTTACAAGTAATTATAGATCATTTTGATAACTATCCACTTGTAACATGTAAAATAATTGATTATGATATATTTAAAAAAGCTTTTTCTATAATTAAGAAACAAGAACACCTAACTGAGAAAGGTATTTTAAAACTAATAGGATTAAAATCTTCTCTTAATTTAGGTTTAACCGGTAGACTTAAATAAGAGTTTCCTAATTGAAAGGATCTTAAGATAAATAGACCTGAGTATACATTTAAAGGTATACCTCATCCTCAATGAATGGCGGGATTTTCAAGTGGAGATAGTAGTTTTAACATTAAAATAAGTCAATATTTAACTAGTAAATTAAGTACAAGAGTTCAATTAAGATTCTCAATAGGTTTACATATTAGAGAAAAAGAATTAATTGAGTATTGTGTTAAATACTTTAATTTAATTGAAGGGAAATATGTTTATTTAAAAAGTAACTCTGTTACTTTAGAAATAACTAATTTTAATGATATTGCTAATGTAATCATACCTTTTTTCGAAAAATATCCTATTAAGGGTAAAAAGAGTTTAGATTTTTTAGAATTTAATAAAGTTGTAGGAGTAGTTAAGAATAAACAACATTTAACTCAAGAAGGATTAGATAAAATATTAATTATAAAATCTAGAATGAATCAGTAAATTTATTTAATTTATTTGTTTGATAAATTTGATCGCTGTGAATATTGTGGGCTGATATGTGTTTAGGGAAAACACTAAATTGGCTAAAACTATCAAATTCCGGGGACTTCCTAAAGATTTTGATACTAAGCTATAATTGAAAAATTATAAGTGGCTGAACTAATTCTTCAGATAGAGTAACAAGTCAAAATATGAACGAAAGTAAAATGGAATATCGCGGATCTAAATCAGCAATATGTAATGCTGTAAAAGAGCAACGAGTAGACGGTAGTTGACTTCTATATAATATAGCTGAACCTAAAAGAAGTTTAAGGTGTACTCTAATGGGTTCCGAAAGGAACTATCAAATCAAAAACCCAACTAACCAATTATTAAATAGAACTTATTGTACTCAATCTAATAATCAAGCATTGAATCCTTGATTTATAACAGGATTTTCTGATGCAGAGTCTTCTTTTATTATTTCTATTTATAAAGATGAAAATAATAAGTTAAAATGAAGAGTATCAGCTTATTTTTCTATACATGTTCACATAAAAGATCTGCCTTTATTAGAACTAATTCAAAAAACTTTAGGTGTAGGTATAGTTAGAAAAAATAATAAAAATACTGTTTTATTTAGAGTTAGTAATATGCAAGAATTACAAATAGTTATAGATCATTTTAAAAGATATCCTTTAATTAGTGCTAAATATTCTGATTTTTTATTATTTGAACAATGCTATAATTTAATAAAACAAAAAGAACATTTAACACAAAAAGGAATGGAAAAGATTTTAGCTTTAAAATCTAATTTAAATAAAGGTTTATCTAATGAATTAAAAGATGCTTTTGCTGCTAATATTGTACCTGTAAGTAGACTTGAATATAAATTTACCGGTATACCAAGTCCTTTTTGAATCTCTGGATTTGCTACTGGTGACTCGTCATTTAGTGTTTCTATAGAGAAAAGTACAAGTAAAGTAGGCAAAAGAGTAAGATTAATTTATGGTACTTGTTTACATATTAGAGATAAAGACCTATTAAGAGGTATGGCAAAGTATTTTAATTCCTTGCCTTCAGGGTGTATAGATGTAGTTAATAAAGAAATTTCAATACATTGTAATGAAATAAATAATACTTCTTTACTACAAATTAAAAATAATTCAGATATTGAAAATAAAATTATACCTTTTTTTAATGAGTATCCTATACTTGGAGTAAAAAAATTAGATTATGAAGATTTTAAAAAAGTAGCTGAATTAGTTAAAAATAAAGAACATTTAAATGTTGAAGGTTTAAATAAAATAATAAAAATAGCAGAAGGAATGAATTTAAGTAGAAAATGATAAGTACTATTAAAAATAAAACTTATAGTTTGTTTTATATAATTGTATGTAAAATTTGATTATCCATGATAGACGTGCCACATATGCCTGCTTATTGATCTAGGGTATCAAGTGTGCGGGATAAACTATCAAATTCCGGAAACACCTTAAAGCTTCTGATACCCGGCCATATCCGAAAGTATATTGGTGGCTGAATTAACTACTCAGGTAAGGTAATAAATCAGAAGATGATCGAAAGAGAAATAGGTAATCGCGGATCTAAGTCAATTATAGGTTTAAATGTCCCGCAAGCCGTTAACAAACTTCTAATTGTAAAAGAGCAACGAGTAGACGGTAGTTATACTAAGAATTTAGTATTAAGGTATACTCTAATGGGTTCCGAAAGGAATTCTCGAAACAAAGCCCTTTCTAAAGTATATGTTAGTCAATTACAATTAATACATTATTATTCTATTATTGCGCATATTTCTGACTTACAAAATACTATATTAAATCCTTGATTCATAACAGGATTTTGCGATGCAGAGGGATCTTTTTCTATTTATCTGAGAAAAAAATCAGGAGGCTCTACATATAGTGAAGCTAGGTTTGGTATCAGTTTACATAAGAAGGATCTAGATACTTTAAAACGTATTCAAGTATATTTTAAAGGTAAAGGGAGTATAGTGAAGCATGGTGAAGATAGTATTCAATATGCTATAACTTCTATAGAACAACTTTCTACCCTAGTTATACCACATTTTGATAACTATCCTTTAATTAGTAAAAAACATGCTGACTATCTTTTATTTAGGAAGGCTGTTCTTTTAATCAGAAATAAAAAACATTTAACAATAGAAGGATTACAAGAAATTGTATCAATCAAAGCTTCTATGAATAAAGGTTTATCTTATGAATTAAAGGAAGTTTACCCTAATACCTTAATAGTACCTAGACCTTTAGTGCCAAACAGTATTATACCTGATCCTGAATGAGTTGCTGGATTTACATCAGGTGAGGGTTGTTTTATGATTAAAATTAGCAAATCTCCTGCATCCAAATTGGGATTTGGAATACAATTAATATTCCAATTAACTCAAAATAATAGGGATGAAGCATTAATGAAGTGTATACTTACCTATTTTGGATGTGGTACATTGGTGAAGGACGGAACTAAAATTGTTTTTTTTGTAAGAAAATTCTCAAACATTAAAGATATAATAATTCCGTTTTTTAATGATCACAAAATAGTAGGTGTAAAGTTACAAGATTTCTTAGATTGATATAAAGCTGCTGAGATAGTTAAAGCAAAAGGTCATTTAACTCCCTTAGGGCTAGATGAACTAAAAAAAATAAAAGTAGGTATGAACCGTAACAGAATATAATATTAAGTTATGTTATATGTTAATATAAAATAATAGAAGATAGTGAAGGCTAAATTGTAAGATTAATATATATCATGATAAATTTGATATGCCGTGAGACAAAGAGATGCAAAAATGTGAATTGAAGCTAATCTCAAAAAATAGGATATAATAAGGATTGTAGTCTGAAATTCGACTACATGAATAAGTAATTACTAGTAATCGTGAATCACCATGTCACGGTGAATTAACCTTGGATTGGTACTAACCACTCGTCACATGCTGAAAGGAGCATGCGCAATAAGTTTGCTTTCTTAATTAGAGTTTGTGTCGTGTCTATTATTAGGAATCTTCGTATGCGTGGCTCTAATTAGTGTTAAGTCGAAATACGGTTCGTGTAGTGGAAGTTGCACGGGAATGATTAATTGTTAACAATATTTTAATATGTAATATTATATGTATTAATTTAAAATTAATATAATGGATCTATATTATTTAAGGAGAGTACCTTTATAGGTAAGAAGGGTTGAGCTGTAAACTCAATAGCAATTGCTTTTAAGAGTTCGAATCTCTTGTCTCCTATATACCATATTTATTTGAATTAGTAACTTAATAGGTAAAGGATTATCCTGTCACGATAATAGATATCGGTTCGATTCCGATCTAGTTCGAAAAATAGTAAATAATATAAAGGGAGAAGTTACCATAGGCAATATGAAATATTCATTTAAAGTTAAAATAAGTTTTCTAATGGTTTGACTTATTTCTTATTTCTATTATTTTTAATAATAAATTATAGGTCATTCGTGCGCAAGCCACAAGCTATCCTTTTTAAAAATAACATTAAGAAAAAATAATGAATAATTTAGAAAAATAAATTAAATCTTAATTGAATAACAGAATTTGTAGATATAGAAGAATGTTTTACTGTAAGATTTTCTGAAGGTAAATGTCTTAAAGTTAGACAGAGAGTTTAAATTTAATTTAAAATAACATTACATAGTAAAAATAAAAATTTTCTTGTAAAAATAAAATCATTTTTCGTATCCAGTTACTATTTAAAGTTTACGATTTAAATAATATAATTAATTTAATAATTCGACATTCTGAAAATCATCCATTATAGCTTTCCTATCCCTCTGGGATATCCCTCTGGGATATCCCTCTGGGATATCCCTCTGGGATATCCCTCTGGGATCAGGAGCACACAAAAGATTTTTAACATGAAGAGCTGTTATAGTGTTAATGAACAAAAGGAGTATCTTTAATGAAGGTGTAATTAAATTTGTTAATTTAAGAGTATCTAGAGTTATAAAATATATTTTCCAATGCTAATTTAAGTAAGAAAGTTCAAAAATCTATTTTCCTACTTCTATAAATTTTGGAATTACCGGACTTTCTTCTGCTGCGAAGCAAGCATCCCAACGAATCTAAGCGTACCCCCTGTATCCCGGAGGGGTGCGCATATCCTTCGGTGTATACACAGAAGTACTGTTTCTATTTTTTTTTAATAAAGACATAGCAGGGATAGTGAATGTTTTCTTATAGCTATACTTAAATCTAAAATACCTAGAAAAAGCTATAAAATAGACTTACGAATTTTAATAAGTTTACATAGTATAGATGAATTATTAATTATGTAATATATTAAAATAAGGTGTAGCTTGCTAGCTTTAGCAGCAGGAAAAAATTTCTTTCTCTAATTTAAAATAATTAAGTTTTAACATATTTATTATAAAATAATTCCTTTATTTAATAAACAGATTCTAGAAGGAATTAAGTTATTATATTTCCTTTTGTGAAATTGCATAACTAATTAATAATAAAGTTAATCTTACAATTGAGGGATTAAAATAAATTAAACTAATTAAGTCTATAGTGAATAAGGCTAAATATCTAATAAAAAAAGGGGGGGGGGGGGGGGGTATAGGTTAAAAATAAACTGAACGAATTTGAACCTCATAAATATCAATTTGATTCCGTTTTAATAAGGAAAGGTTGCTATAGGTAAGGCAAGCCATTTGCTAAGTGGTATCTCTTTAGATCTAGGTGTTCGAATCACCTCTTTTCCGGTAAGCCTCTATAGCTCAACGGTAGAGCATAATATTCTATTAAATATACATTAATAAAAGAATTAATTTAGTGAAAGGATACCCTAAAAATTATTCTTATTTGAATATTCTAATTATTTAGGTATAACCCTAAACTTAAAAAAAAATAGAGAGTTTTACCTTGGGGATCTTATATACAATAGCAGCTGTAAAAGTTTTTTACTAGATAATAAAGGAATATTAGTGTGCTTAAAATATTAAAAAGTTTAAGGAAAGCTGCTTTATAAGAGTATTTGTTAGCCAAGCCTTTATAGCTTAAAGGTAAAGCGCGTTACTGTTAATAACGTTTATAGATGTTCGATTCATCTTAGAGGCTTTTGAATTAATGTATGAAGCTGTATTTTTATTATTTATAAAAATGACAAATTTAGTAAGAAGTAATTTTCAAGATCATCCTTTTCATTTAGTGTCGCCTTCTCCGTGACCTTTATATACAAGTATATCATTATTTACTTTAACAGTAAATGCTGCATTATCTATGCATCTTTTTAATAATAGTTATATATTCTTTTATATAGCTTTAATTACAGTAGTAGCGTCTATGACTTTATGATTTAGAGATATAATTTCAGAGGGTATAAAATGTATGTGCCTTCTTTAAATTTAACTAATTGCTGGAAAACCCTAATTTAAGGATAATCAGCAGGAAACTAAGAGACGAATAAATATCTCTTAGGATCTTCAGAGACTAAACATTAAAAATTAATATGTTATTAACCTATTAATTAAGATATAGTTCAATAAATATATAAATATATTTTATTTATAACATACTTAGGTAATCATACAATGGCTGTTCAAAAAGGAATAAACTTAGGAGTTATATTATTTATAGTATCTGAAGCTTTATTCTTTGTGGCTATTTTCTGAGCATTCTTTCATAGCGCGTTAACACCTACAGTAGAATTAGGAGCTCAATGACCTCCTATGGGAATAGAACCAATTAACCCCTTCGAATTACCTTTATTAAATACAGTTTTAAGTGTGATTCTTATAATTAATGAGGCTGTGTGGGTGCAAATCCCACTCTATATATTAAATTTATCTAATAATTTGGTATTATTTGTAATCTTATTCTTGTATCCGATCTTTGTGTCCGTTAAGTTAGTAGTAATTTCAAGGATCTTATGAAAACCTTTAATTAAATTTTATAGTACAATTAAAATTGAAAATAATAAAGAGTTTTATAAATGATTTTCAGGATTTACAGATGCTGAAGGAAATTTTTTAATTGTGACTTTATCTAAAGGTTTTAATTTTAAGTTTTCAATTGGTTTACACATAGACGATTTACCTGTTTTAAATTATATTAAAGATAAATTAGGATTTGGTTCTGTTTATGCTTATAAAACTAATTGTTATTATATAGTAAGAAGAAAAGAGGATATATTAAAAATAATATCTATTTTTGATGTTTATACACTTAATTCTAGTAAAAGATTAGATTATTTAGATTTAAAAAAAGCTTTTTATTTATATAATGATAGAACTAATCTATCTAAAGAATTAATTAATAAGATATTAGAATTAAAAAATAACATGAATACTCAAAGAACTAATTTTGAATTATCACAAGTTAATATATCTAAAAGTTGACTTTTAGGATTTTTAGAAGGAGATGGTTCATTTAGTATTTATAGAAGAACTCTTGAACCTGTATTTTCAATAAAATTAACAGAAAGTCAATTACCTCTTTTAATAGAAATAAAAAAATATTTAGAAAATAATTTAGGATTTGACCAATATTCAAGACAAAAATTAAATTTGTCTTCTATTATTTATATAGGTAAAAATAAGGCAGTAAATAATAGCAAACCTCTAGCTACATTAACAATAATAAACAAACATGTTTTAAATAATTATTTTATACCTTATTTAAATGAATGTAAATTTATATCAAAAAAAGGTTTAGATTTTAATGATTTTAAAATTATATGTAAAGCTATTTATATTGGAGCTCATAGAGTAAAATATACAAAAGATTTAATAATTAAATTATCATATACTATGAATAATTCTAGATTATCAACTTATTTAGGTAAAGTTGAACCAATAAGTTTCTTTGAAATAAACGAAATAATTAATGCTAAAGCTACAGTCAAATATCTTAATGATGGATTAGAAGTAGATATTGAAACAAAAAAATTAATTAACAATAGATCAAGTAGTAGTATTTATGAAATAAAAAAATCTTCAGGTGAAATCTTAATAAAATCTAATTTAGCGGATTCTGCTAAAGAATTAGGTATAGGGTTTAATACTTTAAAAAGACAATTTGATATTCAAGGACATAGTATAGAATATAAAGGTAATAAAATAAAAAGAATAGGAGTATTTATTCAGCTAAGCTAGCTATAAAAAAAAATAGATAAAAAGGAATAAAAAGAAGGTTACAATCGAATTTATTCCATGAATATATAGAAAAATTAGGTGAAAAGGTTAATGAGATCCATCTCAAAGACCGTCGGCAGTTGTAAATGTCGCTACAGACTGGGTCACCGGGGTTAGGCTGAAATGTCTGTCCAAATGTACAGTCGGACTTTATAACGAGTGTGATATCGTAAGAAGAGAGGAGAATTCCATGCTACACACAGCGGAGTTACCCTTAACACAGGGTTAGAAATCTTCTGATAGTATTAGTACATATCTAAGCTATCTTAGTTAATTAAAGTTGAATATTATTATCTAGTGGTGCAACAATTACTTTTGCTCACCATTCTTTAATTAAAGGTGATAGAAAAGGAGCTATATATGGTACAATATTTACAGTATTATTAGCATTAGTATTCACTTGCTTTCTTCCCCATGAGTTTATTTTTTTTGTTTTAAGTGTTATAGAATATATTGTTTATATATTATTATTAAGTGGTTATAACATTTTAAGTATTGAATATCCATATAGACCTGGTATTGTAACCTGTAGCTTGCATACTCCAAGACATTTACACTATTTAGCTGCTAAAACCGTTAAAAGATTTTATAGTACGGAATCAAAAAATTCAATCTTACCTCCTTATTGAGTAACAGGTTTTACAGATGGTGAAGGTAGTTTTAGTCTTAAAGTCTCAAGGAGTAGTTCTACAGGTTCAGGGTATAATGTAACACCTGAATTTAAAATAGAGTTACATAATAGAGATATCTTATTACTAAGAAAAATTCATACTTTTTTTGGGATAGGTACTATTAATGAGTATGTAGATAGAAATAAGGCAAGCTATAGTGTCCAATCCGCTAAGGATATGGCAAATAAAATTATACCTCATTTTGATAAATACCCTTTATTGACTCAAAAAAGAGCAGATTATCTCTTATTTAAAGAAGCTATATATTTACTTTTAACAGGTAAAGTACGCTCTAGTATTGAAGGTATGTATGAGCTTATGAGTATCAAGGGATCTATGAACAGAATGCTGTCTGATAAATTAAAATTTAATTTTCCTAATCTTAAATGTGTACCACGTTTAGTGATTGATACACATGATATTAAAGATCTAAACTGATTAGCAGGATTTGTAGATGGAGAGGGTTATTTTTATGTAAAATCATCAATAAATAAAAAATATACAACTGGTTATAATGTTACTTTAGTTTTCTCTATTACTCAACATACGAAAGATGAAGTTTTATTAACAAAATTTATTGATTTATTAGGGTGTGGAAATATTGAGAAAGCTTTAAATAGACCAAATGAAGTCAATTATCGTGTTAATAAATTTAGTGATATTAAAGATAAAATAATTCCTTTTTTTCAAAAATATCCTTTACAAGGTATAAAGTTTAGAGATTATTTAGATTTTATTAAAGTATCAGATATTATAGCTGTTAAAGATCATTTAACACCCGAAGGTATTAAAAAGATAAATTCTTTAAAGTCAGGTATGAATAGAAGTAGAGAGATTAATTAGTTATTAGTACTTACTTATATATAAACAATATAACAAAAAAAGTAAATTCTGAAGGCTTTTATTTAAAAGTCTATATAAATAATTAGATATTATATACTTTTAGGTATTTTAATTTAGTAGATTGCATGGAACTCTTGTAAATTTAATTAACATTAACAAATTAATATTAATTATAATAAATTTTAATTAATTTCAAGATTATATGTAGCCTAATCTTATTTATAGTTACATATGATTTATAATAAGATAGGTTCAACGACTCATATATAGATATAAAGGTTTTACACTAGTGTGTAACTAGCGTAATTTTGCATAATTAAGTGGTCTTTATATTTATATATTTAAAAACTTTGATGTGTATATAGCAATATTATTACACATAAGAAATAGTCTGAGCAATAATGAAAATTATTGAAAATGTTATAAAACATAACATGTAACACTTTTTGTTCAAGGAATAGAATATAGTGTTTCTTCATTTACTATAAGCGATGGTGTATTTGGTACATGTTTCTTCTTTGGAACCGGCTTTCACGGGTTTCACGTTATCATAGGAACAATCTTTTTAGCTGTAGGTCTATGAAGAATATTAGCATATCACTTAACAGATCACCATCACCAAGGATACGAAGGTGGAATATTATATTGACATTTTGTGGATGTAGTATGATTATTCTTATATGTTTCAATGTATTATTGAGGATCCTAAAAATTTTATCTAAAACGGATATAGGTTAAAGGTAGACTTACCGATTTCCACTCGGCGTGTGTCAGTTCAAGTCTGATTATCCGTAATCGTGAAATGCTTAACGTAAATTAGCTATATACATTATTCAATTTAAATTAATTTTTCCTATATTTAGGTCAGAATATCAAAAGAAAGAATGAATCAATTATTGTCGATTTATGATATAATATCAAATGGATATTCAGTAGAATATCTAGATGTTTTAAGTATAATAGCATTATTGTTTGGGATAGCTGTTATAATTAATAAAAATCCTATAGCATCTCTTATGTCTTTAATAGGATTATTTGCATCTATTTCTGTTTATTTAATACTATCAGGATTAACATTTATAGGGTTTTCTTATTTAATTGTATATATAGGGGCGGTTTGTGGGGCGGAAGCTCTTAATATAGCCGGGTTGGTGAAAATCCAACTTTACAAGGTACATTAAATTTTAATTAAATTTTTCCAAAGGGAGGTAATTAAGGATAATTATTTTTATACGAGCTCAAGTAGTCCAAGGTTTTACTCTAAGCGGGATAAAAATAGGGTTAAGTATTATCTAAATGATTATAAATTTTATTCCACTCTTTCTCACTCTGATAAAAAGGATGAAGAATTTCTTAAATGATTTGTAGGGTTTTCAGACGGGGAATCTAATTTTACAATAGTATATCAAAAAGACAAAAAGGGTAATATTTCAGGAGCTAATTTTAGATTTATTATTGAATTGCATATTGATGATCTAAATACTTTAAAATATATAAAAAGTAAATTAAATATAGGTAATGAAATAGCAGTGTATGGTAATAGTTGTAAATTTACTGTTACACATCATAAAGAAATTCAAAAACTCATATTTATATTTGATAAATATAATTTAAACACAAGTAAATATCTTGATTATTTAGATTTTAAAAAAGCTTTTCTTTTATACTATGGAAATAATGAAATAGATAAAAGAATTTTGATTGATCAATTGCAAATTTTAAAAAATGGAATGAACAGTAATCGTATCGACTTTAATTTTCCTAGTGAGCATAAAATAGTAATTTGCCGTTATTGATTATTAGGGCTTATAGAAGCTGAAGGTTCATTCCATTTAGATAGAAGTAAATTTCAACCCATTTTCAATCTTAGCCTTACTAAAGTACAACTTCCTGTTGTAGAAAAAATAAAAGAATATCTAGAAAATAATTTAGGGTTTGATGAGTATTCTATATTTAAATTAAAAAATTCATCAGCTATAGCAATCATAGAAAGTAAACGTAAAAACAATCTTAAATCAGAAATAAAACTTAAAGTTTCAAATACTAATATTTTAACAAAATATTTTATACCTTTTTTAGAAAATATGACCTTTGTAACTAAAAAAAGTAAAGATTTCAATGATTTTAAAATTATATCTACTGCTATTTACAATGGAGCTTATAGAAATGAAGAAATTAAATCATTAATTTTAAAATTATCTTATACTATGAATAACTATAGATTATCTAGTAATTCCGATAGCCAAAAGATTTCTAGTTTATCCAAGGAAAATTTAGATACAATAATAAATGCAAAATCTACTATTATACATTTATATGATGGTCGTCAGTTGGATAATTCGACAGGAAAAGAATTAAATAGACGTTGAACTAATTGTGTATATGAAATAGTTAAAAATAGTAATGAGATAAAGTTAGCTTCTACTTTAAATGAGGCAGCTGAAATTTTAAATGTAGAATTTAGAACAGTAAAAAAATATTTAGATTCCTTGCCTTTAAATGGAGATTTTACTAATATTAAGGGTAACAAAGTAAGAAGAGTGGCAGTTTTTAATACCTAGTTATATCCAATATTCATCAATAGACAAAAGTCCTAAGATTATTATGAATATAGTAGAATAAAAGAAAAATAGAAGAATTAAAACCATAGGTTTAGAAAGAAGGTTACAACCGAACTATTCCATACTTGTAAAAAAAATTAAGTGAAAACGGTCAATAATATCCTGATTAAAGACCGTCGGCAGTTGTAAATGTCGCTACAGACTGGTTCACCGGGGTTAGGTTGTAATACCTGTTCAAATGTACAGTCGAATTCTATAATAAATGATTTAATCATTATAGGGAGGAAGGATAATCCATAATTATTTATATAATACGATGACTATAAACATGTAGGGTAATAACTCCTTGATAATATTAGGATTTAAGGATTGCTAATGTTATCTTAAGTTAATTAGAATTGATCTATATTATTTTTATTTATTTTGATGTTAATTAATATAAGAACAAGTGAATTACAAAGTAATAATTTAAATAGTATTCCTTTAGCGTTATTTGTGACAATATTATTAAATTATGCATTATTTCGAATATTACCTTACTATGTAGCTATAATATATAGTTATAATAGTAAAATAAGTAATATAATGTATTATTTACCTACAAGTAAATATAAAAATATTATAGCTAACGCAGGATTGTACAAAAATAAAAATGTAGATGTAGATGCAAGTAATGTTATGTTTGTAACTAGTAATAACTGAGATGGTAATATGACAGAAACAAGTCATATCTCTACAATAGGAAATATATTATATACTTCATATAATATATGATTATTTATAGCTAGTGTTATTTTATTATTAGCGATGGTAGGTGCTATAATAATAACATTAAATAAAGATAGTGATATGGAATAAATATAATATAAATAAGACGCCTTCTATTTATTCTAGTCCTAGCCGGGCTTACTTCAAATCCCTATCCCTGCTGGCTTCTATTTTTTTTTAATAAAAAAATACAGCAGGGATTAGAAGCGAGCTAGCGCAAGCTAGCGCTAGCTTGCGCTACGAAGTACCGCAGAGGGGGAATTAGGTTAGGGATAGAAAAACCACATATAATCATCAATTACTAATAAAAGATTTTATAGTGCTGATAGTAAAATAATTATTAATTTATTTACTAATTAAGTAACAGGATTATTGGATAGTGAATAATTATTTTCAATATCTATTGGTAAAATTAATAAGTATAAATTAGGTTAATTTATAATTCTAGTATTTACTATAAAAATAAAGATATATCTTTATTATAGAGAATTCCAAAATTATTTACCCTTGGCGGAGAAGCAGCCAGTGCTGCTTCTCCTCTGTATTGCTGCGGCTTCTAATACAGCAGGGATATTTAGAAAGGGAATAATAAAAGTTAAAATAATAAAAATAAAGGTTGGCTTCTATTAAATGAAATAAACAGTTTATATTATAAATTATATAAAATATTTATATAATGTAATCAAGGAAAGGGTAAATTATTTACTTTTCACCTATAAATTTGGACTTTATTCTGAGGTGAATAAATCCTATTTTGTGATAAAAAAAGGTTTGTGTGCTATTTTTTATTAATAAAAAATAGCGCAGCACAGAAGCTGTATGATGTTTCTTTCTCTATAAAAAAAGAGAGAATATAAATAAAATAGGTGATTAAATAACAGCAGTTTAGTTTTGCACAATAAGCTAGTCTAGTTTGCATCGAAGGAAGTATTAGATATTTATTATTTAAAGTAATTCAAGGATACTTATGTTAGGGTAAATTAGTAGAAAAAGTAATACATAGGTAATTAGGAGCTCCGCACAAAAGTAGAAAAATTCAAATTAATATCAGAATGAGTAATACTATTATTTACTAATAGTCTTATACAAAATAGTAAATTAGCGGATTATATTTATTTCTGTAAAACATGTGATTAAATGAAATAAAAACACATTTAACTTAATGACAACTTTAAAAGTTCTAAAGTCATTAGTAAGCTATAAATACTGTATTAGCATTATAAATTTTAATAAAAAAGAATAGTATGGACTAACCTTAAAGTCTAAAATAGGAAGATTATAGAGAAATTAGTTCAATAGGTAGAACGTTTGTTTTACACACAAAATGTTAAAGGTTCAAGTCCTTTATTGCTCAATATTTTTAAAATTAACAGGTAAAATGCTTTTTTGATAAGAATGGTATTTAAGTTCGTTCTCGCGAATTTAATTTTTTTTTTTAATTTTAATTCTTAATTTCTAGTTAAAAATATAAATATATATAGAAGTTAATATGTTCCCTTATATATATTATAAATATCTACTATTTATTTTTTTATAAAAATATAGAGTAAAGTTTAATATTAAAATATAGAATTTTGATAGAAATATGAATGTTCTATCTTTTAATTAATTAAAATAAGGAGATTAAGCTAGTATTTATAAGTTTACCTTTTTGTATTAACCTTGAATTAAGTTAATAATATTAAATATACACAAAAATTTCCGTATCTTGCAGCCTGTTATATTAACCCAATAAAAATAAACGAGAATTTGGTTGTCTAAATCAAATAAAATTAAAGACTTATAAGGTAAAGCTATCATTTATTTAGCTATTAAACAAATTTACAAGGAACCATTTATCTAGTAGCCTCAGATGAGAAGATAACTGATTAACAAGTTATTTTTGCAACTTTGGTTTAATTCTAATCAAAACCCAGTTTAATTTATAATAGCTATTAAACATAACTTTAGTTTATTTTATAATAATGTAGTTTTTCTATAAAAAGACAGGAAAGAAAAGGCATTTATATTGCATGAATAGTACTATGGTATGGATGTGAATATATTAATAATAGCTGGGTATAGTTTAGGTTATATTCATATATATGAAAGTAAGTTAAAAATAAGTGAACCAAAACTAGGTAATATGAAAAAGATGTTTAAACTAAACATAGCTTCAACTAAATAATTAATTAGCTTAATTATTAAGGAAAAACATAAAAATTCTAATTTTACTAAAACAATAATTAGCGCAAGATATTAAGGTAAGATTATTATTTAAGCAACCTAATCAGTAGCTTTCCCCCCCCAGCGAAGCGCTGTATTTTTTTTATAAAAAAAAATAGAAGCAAGCACCCTCAGGGTATACACAGGAGTAGCTCCTTGCTTGCGTAGCACGCACACAAAATAACCTTAAGGGAGAATATCTTATAATAAAACGAATGCTAAATTGAATGCAATTATGTGTAAAAAAGAGGTTAACTAGATAATTGATGAGTAAAAGTCTTAGCCAGTCCGTTTTAGTTATAACTAAAAAGATACTAAAAAAATTAATATTACTAGTGTTAAAAAGGGTTATGTAGGTGTATGATATAACTAGAATACTAGTTAATTAAATTTACTGTAATAATTATAATTCTTATTCGTCAAATTGTAACTTGTATATAGCAGTATGATTTATAATTGTAAACTTTTATCTAGGTATATAATAATTTAAACATTTAGTAATATATATATGATTCCTTAACTTAAATGGTAAAGTGTATTCTTGATAAGAATATTATCAGCGTTCGATCCGCTGAGGAATTAGAAATGTGATTGAAGAATATTCAATATAAGAGTTTTAGCAAAAGAATAAAAAAAGAGAATTGGTCGAGGGGTTTAAGGCGGTAAGTTTGAGTTTTACTAGGTTAGAAATAGCCACATCCGTTCGAATCGGATATTCTCTGAAAGAGTGTAGTTTAATAGGTAAAATAGGAAGCTTCAACCTTCAAATTCTTGGTTCGAGTCCAAGTACTCTTGTATAATAAATTAAGATCCCACACTCCTCCATTTTATTTTCTATTATTATATTTAACAAATTTTATTATTTCAAATGACAAATTATTCTTTTGTAAAAATTATAGTTATTTTTTTGCGTGCTTAGTGCGGTATTATAAGCCACCGCGGCAACAGCGCAGCGGAGCAGCGAAGCAGTACTACAAATATATTTGTATGATATGTATAAATACTAATAAATAAACTTTATTTGTCATAGAGTAATAAATAGTAATACAAACTAATAGTGGATCATCTTTCTTTTACCTAATATTTATTTCAGGTAATAATTCTCTATCACCTAAGACTCATATTGTTTTTAAATGATTCAGGGTCAAGCATAGCTTTCCCTCCAGCGAAGCAAGCATCCCTGAGGGTTGCGAAGCAATACAAAGCACCCTTAGGGTATACACAGGAGTAGCTCCGCTAGCTCCGCTAGCTCCGTTAGCTCCTTGCTTGCGTAGCACGCACACAAAAAAATGCTATGATTAATTTTAGAATTAATTTAATTAAAAGATTTAGATATGAATTTAATTTCCTCTGAATATATAAAAAAATGTATAGAATTGCTTCGCAGAAATTAATAATAATATGTGTTTATTAAATAAGATTCTAGGATCAAATAAAGATGAAAATGATTATAGAAATCAATTTTTAAAGTGGGCATACAATATTATTGATGATAATAAAATATAATATTATATAAGTTATATTGTAGAATTAACAAGCCGTATATTACACAGATCTTGTGTATTTAATTTAAATAAATGTAATAATAAGGTTTTCCTTTATTTTGTAAATCTATATTTACTAAAACTTAAATTTAAATTTGGTATATTATAATATATAAATACCTCTTCTAAAGATAAGAATGAATGTTTGTAAATATTAATAACGGGTTATGGCTGAGTGGTAAAGTGCCTTCTTTGGGAGAAGGATTTCCTGTGTTCGATTCACAGTAACCCGAGATAATAATCTGAATATAAAGAGCTTTTAGAAA